ATTACCGAAGCTTCATCCTGGCCATGGTTAGATCATCCGGGTTCGGGTCCGTAATTGGTGACATAAGCGCCCTATTAAGACTCGTTTTCACTATGGCTCCAGTATTTCTTACCTTAACCGTGCCACCAACTACAAGTCGCCGGCTCATTCTTCAACAGGCACGCAGGCAGACGTTAAAAGTCGTCCTTCTGCTGCTTGTAAGCTTACGGTTTCATGTTCTTTTCACTCCCCTCCCGGGGTTCTTTTCACCTTTCCCTCACGGTACTATTACACTATCGGTCATTCAGTAGTATTTAGCCTTACGAGGTGGTCCTCGTAGATTCACACGGGATTTCACGTGCCCCATGCTACTCGGGATACAATCTAAAGGGTCTAATGTTTTCGACTACAAGATTTTCACTTTCTAGGATTTAGCATTCCAACTAATTCGTCTAACATCAAACCAGACTTTGTTATGATTGTCCCACAACCCCTCTTATATAAACCGAAGTTTAAATAAGAGGTTTAGGCTCTTCCCGTTTCGCTCGCCGCTACTAAGGGAATCGTTTTTACTTTCTCTTCCTCTAGCTACTAAGATGTTTCAATTCGCTAGGTTCGCTCTTTTCTACCTATGAATTCAGTAGATAGTTTAAAAAGTTTCCTCATTCGGATATCTCCGGATCATAGCTTGTTTCCAGCTCCCCGAAGCGTTTCGCCGGTAACCACGTCCTTCTTCGCCTCTGAATACCAAGGTATCCCCCGTAAGCCCTTATTTCCTTGAACTTAAAAAAGTTTTATTTCTAGCTTTAAAAATTAACTCCAACTTGTGGAAAATTATGGAGATAAGCAGACTCGAACTGCTGACATTTGCCTTGCAAAGGCAACGCTCTACCAACTGAGCTATACCCCCAAATGGGCCATCCTGGATTTGAACCAGGGCCCTCACCCTTATCAGGGGTGCGCTCTAACCAACTGAGCTAATAGCCCTTTTTTAGAAGTTTCTTAACTTCTTTTTTCGTTGTCAACAATGAAAGGTTTAAACCTATAAGTCATTAGTGACAACTTGAGAAAACAATTTTATCGACCAATTATGTTCCAATTAAGGAGGTGATCCAGCCGCACGTTCCCGTACGGCTACCTTGTTACGACTTCACCCCAGTCACTAGCCTTACCTTAGGCGCCTTCCTCCAAATATATTAGGTTAGAATAACGACTTCGGGTATAACCAGCTTCCATGGTGTGACGGGCGGTGTGTACAAGACCCGGGAACGGATTCACCGCTGTATAGCTGACCAGCGATTACTAGCGATTCCATCTTCATGAAGGCGAGTTGCAGCCTTCAATCCGAACTTAGAGCAAGTTTAAAGATTAGCTTATCCTCACGAATTCGCAACTTTTTGTCTTGCCCAATGTAGCACGTGTGTAGCCCAGGGTATAAGGGGCATGATGACTTGACGTCATCCTCACCTTCCTCCGGTTTATAACCGGCAGTCTTTCAAGATACCTTTTGTAAAGCAACTAGAAACAAGGGTTGCGCTCGTTGCGGGACTTAACCCAACATCTCACGACACGAGCTGACGACAGCCATGCACCACCTGTTTATGTATTCCCGAAGGCACTCCATTCTTTCGAATAGATTTACATAATGTCAAACCCTGGTAAGGTTCTTCGCGTTGCATCGAATTAAACCACATGCTCCACCGCTTGTGCGGGTCCCCGTCAATTCCTTTGAGTTTCACTCTCTTGCGAGCATAGTTCCCAGGCGGGATACTTAACGCGTTAGCTACGATACTGCATGGATCGATACACACAACATCTAGTATCCATCGTTTACAGCTAGGACTACTGGGGTATCTAATCCCATTCGCTACCCTAGCTTTCGTCTCTTAGTGTCAGTGATAGCCCAGTAAAGTGCCTTCGCCATCGGTGGTCCTCCCAATCTCTACGCATTTCACCGCTCCACTGGAAATTCCCTTTACCCCTACTATCCTCAAGTCTAGTAGTTTCTATTACATTTTTGAAGTTGAGCTTCAAGCTTTAACAATAGACTTACTAAACCACCTACAAACGCTTTACGCCCAGTGATTCCGGATAACACTTGCATCCTCCGTCTTACCGCGGCTGCTGGCACGGAGTTAGCCGATGCTTATTCGTCAAGTAACGTCAGAACTTCTTCCTTGACAAAAGAGGTTTACAACCCTGTGGGCTTTCTTCCCTCACGCGGTATTGCTCTGTCAGGCTTTCGCCCATTGCAGAAAATTCCCCACTGCTGCCTCCCGTAGGAGTCTGGACCGTGTCTCAGTTCCAGTGTGACTGGTCGTCCTCTCAAACCAGCTACTGATCGTCGCCTTGGTAAGCTTTTATCTTACCAACTAGCTAATCAGACGCAAGCTTTTCTTTAGGCGAATTTCTTCTTTCATATAAATGATATGCGGCATTAGCAATCGTTTCCAACTGTTATTCCCCTCCTAAAGGTAAATTCTCACGTGTTACTCACCCGTCCGCCACTAAAGTTTTAACACTTTCGTACGACTTGCATGTGTAAAGCATACCGCCAGCGTTCATCCTGAGCCAGGATCAAACTCTCGATAGTTTCCTGAATATTTAAAAGAAAGGTAAAAATAATAATTATATTTACCTTTCTCCTATTTCTTAATGTAAGAAATATGTTTTCACCCTGTACTCTAGATTACATAGGATATAAACAAATTGTCAATATTTAAAGAAACCCCGCACAGAAAGCTTTGGTTTATTATCAGATAATTTTTTAAAAAACCCTTTAACCTTTTATCTAGTACCAACTAAATATCTTAACTTCTTTTCAACCACTAATATACGTGAAGAAGCTAATTTATTTTGAGGATCCCATACCAAAGCATTCTTATAACAATTATAAGACTCTACAGATAAGTTAAGTTTTTCATAACTATAACCAAGATTGGTTAAAGCTAATGTATAATCAGGGATAATTTCAATCGCAATACTGTAATAATAATTAGCTAAACTATATTGCTTTAAAGTAAAATATGTAAATCCTATTGTGTTATATAAACTTCCAAGTCCAATTTTATCATTAGGGTTCCAAGCCTTTAAAGCTTGTCTAAATAATAAAATCGCTTTATAAAATAATTTTTTTTTTAAATACAATTGACCTAATTTATAAAAAGTTTCGTAAGAAACATTATCTTTCTTAATACTTTCCTGTAATTTAAATATCTTTTTTTCTAATTTCTGAGTATTAGTTATTTGTTTTAAGATATAAAAACTAATTACAAAAAGAAAAACAAATAAAGCAATTGAGTAAACTAACGGAAATAAAGAATTCATTTTAATTTTTCTAGGTTTTTAATTTATTTTTTAAGTTTTTCAATACCATAAGAGTTTTCAATAAATAATCAATATATTATATAAATAGTACTATAATATATATTAAGAGTTTAAATTTTTAGAAAAATAAGTAATATTAATTAAGAATATGTTAACAAATACACAAGTTTTAATAGCATTAAGTTTAGCAATTGTGCCAGCATTATTAGCATTCCGTTTAGGTAAAACATTGTATTCATAATTTTAATTAGAAAATACAAACTTTTATTGTTACATTAATAATATATATGTATATATATTTTAATTGTATATATGTGTATATGTATAAGTTATAAATATTTTGATTAATTAAATGTAAAATGAATAAACAAAATTTAAAACGTGTCAGTACACCAATTTTCCCTTTTACTGCAATTGTTGGGCAGGAAGAAATGAAACTTGCTTTAGAATTAAATGTGATTGATCCTAAAATTGGTGGTGTCATGATTATGGGAGATAGAGGAACTGGAAAATCTACTACAATAAGAGCTATTGCAGATTTATTACCTGAAATTGAAGTTATTAAAGATGATCCTTTTAACCGCCATCCTGAAGATGAAACATTGGAAAATTCTGAAACTGAATTTATAAAAATTCCTATGGTAGATTTACCTCTAGGTGCTACTGAAGACAGAGTATGCGGAACAATTGATATTGAGAAGGCTTTAACAGAAGGTGTTAAAGCATTTGAGCCTGGTTTACTAGCCAAAGCTAATCGAGGTATACTATACGTAGATGAAGTTAATTTATTAGATGACCATTTAGTTGATATCCTATTAGATTCTGCAGCATCAGGCTGGAATACGGTGGAAAGAGAAGGTATTTCTATACGCCATCCAGCACAATTTGTTCTAGTTGGTTCAGGTAATCCTGAAGAAGGGGAATTGCGTCCTCAACTACTTGATCGTTTTGGAATGCATGCTGAAATAAGAACTGTTAAAGATCCTGATTTAAGAGTAAGGATCGTAGAAGAAAGAACTTTATTTGATCTAAATCCTTATGCTTGGGTTGATAAATATAAAGATCAACAAGATTTATTAAAACAGAAAATTATTGATGCTCAAAATATTTTAGATACTGTCGAATTACCCTATGACTTTAGGGTAAACATCTCAAAGGTATGTAGTGAACTTGATGTTGATGGGTTAAGAGGAGATATAGTTACTAATAGAGCTGCTAAAGCATATGCTGCATTCCAAGGTAAAAAAGATGTTTTAATGGAAGATATTCAGAAAATTATCGTTTTATGTTTACGTCACCGCCTAAGAAAAGATCCTTTAGAATCAATTGATTCTGGTTATAAAGTTAAAAAAGTTTTTGAAGAAATATTTGAGATTGTATAACTAATTGGCTAAAGGGAATGGTATCATTTAAAATTTGATACCTTTCTTTTCGCTATTAACTAAAGTAATTATAAGCTTATATGTTATAATAGTTATTACAAAAAGCCGGGATAGCTCAGTTGGTAGAGCAGTGGATTGAAGATCCTCGTGTCACCAGTTCAAATCTGGTTTCTGGCAATTAAGTTTAATTGTGTTTGATAAACTTTTAATTTCAAAAGCTAATTATATTTATGGGTAAGGTTTATGATTGGTTTGAAGAAAGATTAGAAATTCAATCAATTGCTGATGATATTACAAGTAAGTATGTTCCTCCGCATGTTAATATTTTTTATTGCTTTGGGGGTATTGTTTTTACATGCTTCTTAGTTCAAGTTGCAACCGGGTTTGCAATGACATTCTATTACAGACCTAGTATTAGTGAGGCTTTTTCTTCAGTTGAGTATATTATGACTGAAGTAAACTTTGGGTGGTTAATTCGATCTATTCATCGTTGGTCTGCAAGTATGATGGTACTTATGTTAATTTTACACGTTTTCCGAGTTTATTTAACTGGGGGATTTAAAAAGCCTCGTGAATTAACATGGGTTACAGGAGTAACTTTAGCTGTTACAACAGTATCTTTTGGTGTGACAGGTTATTCATTACCATGGGACCAAGTAGGGTTTTGGGCATGTAAAATTGTAACAGGAGTACCTGAAGCTGTTCCTATTATTGGACCTCCAATAGTTCAACTATTACGTGGGGGAGTTAGTGTAGGACAAAATACTTTAACACGATTTTATAGTGCGCATACCTTTGTTTTACCTTTAGTTGCAGCTGCACTAATGATTACACATTTCTTAATGATAAGAAAGCAAGGTATTTCAGGACCATTATAAATGGTAAAAAATAGTATTAAATATGATTTACTAAAGAAATAAGATTTTAGTTTTTAATAAATATAATAATAATAGGAGATATTATGTCAATCTTAAAAAAACCGGATTTAACGGATCCTAAATTACGTGCTAAATTAGCAAAAGGAATGGGCCACAATTATTATGGTGAACCTGCTTGGCCCAATGATATTTTTTATATGTTTCCTATTTGTATTTTAGGGACTTTTGTGTTAGTTATTGGTTTAGCTGTGATGGAACCTTCAGCTTTAGGAGAAAAAGCTAACCCATTCGCAACTCCATTAGAAATTTTACCTGAATGGTATTTTTTCCCAACTTTTAACTTATTACGTGTATTACCAAACAAATTATTAGGTGTTTTAGCTATGGCTGCTGTGCCATTAGGCTTAATAACAGTACCTTTTATCGAAAATGTTAATAAATTCCAGAACCCATTTAGAAGACCAGTGGCTTCAACTGTCTTTTTAATAGGAACATTTGTTGCTATATGGTTAGGTATCGGAGCTTGTTTACCAATAAGTAAAGCAATAACTTTAGGTTTATTCTAAATATTAAAAAATATTAATTCTTTAATATTGATAGACTTTAAACACTTAAAAGTGTTTAAAGTCTATTAATATTAATATTAATATTAAATTTTAAAAGTTTTTTTTACGTCATCTATTGCGCTTTTTAAAATAGTTTCAGCTTCACCAGTTAATTGTTTTGAAGAATTTACAATTTCTAGGTATTCTGGTTTAGAATTTGCTATATATTCACGAAGACTTTTTATATAAGGTGAAATTTCAGCAATTTCTAAATCATCTAAAAACCCATTCGTACCAATGTATATAATTGCTACTTGCTCAGCTACAGGGATTGGTGAATTTTGCGCTTGTTTTAAAATTTCTCTTAATCGTTGTCCTCGAGCTAATTGAGCTTGCGTTGCTTTATCTAAATCTGAAGCGAATTGTGAGAATGCTTCAAGCTCATCAAATTGTGCTAATTCTAATTTTAACTTTCCTGCTACCTGTTTCATAGCCTTTATCTGTGCCGCAGAACCTACTCGAGAAACTGAAATACCAACATTGATTGCAGGACGTAACCCAGCATTAAATAGATCACCTGATAAAAAGATTTGGCCGTCCGTAATTGAAATAACATTAGTAGGAATATAAGCAGAAACATCCCCAGCTTGAGTTTCAATAATTGGTAATGCAGTCATACTACCACCACCAAGAACATCATTTAATTTTGCTGCACGCTCTAATAAACGTGAATGTAAATAAAAAACATCCCCTGGGTAAGCTTCTCGACCAGGTGGGCGACGTAATAATAGAGACATTTGACGGTAAGCTGATGCTTGTTTTGATAAATCATCGTATATTACTAAAGTATGCTTACCAGTATACATAAAGTATTCAGCAATTGCTGCACCTGTGTAAGGCGCAATATATTGTAATGTTGCAGGTTGATCTGCATTCGCAGCAACAATTACAGTATATTCTAGGGCTTCTCTTTCTTGTAAATTAGTTACAGCTTGTGCAACAGAAGAGGCTTTTTGACCAATTGCAATATAAACACAAACAACATCTTGTCCTCTTTGGTTAATAATTGTATCTAAAGCAATAGAAGTTTTTCCAGTTTGTCTGTCACCAATAATCAATTCACGTTGACCTCTACCAATTGGAATCATCGCATCAATGGCAGTAATACCCGTTTGTAATGGCTCACAAACAGATTTTCTACTAATAATACCAGGAGCCATTGATTCAATAAGGCGTGTTTCTGTTGAAGCTGCTTCACCTTTACCATCAATCGGTATAGCTAAAGGATCTAAAACTCGACCTAATAAACTATCACCTACAGGAATCTGGGCAATTCGACCTGTTGCTTTTACTGTACTTCCTTCTAAAATTTCTCGTCCATCACCCATAAGAACCGCACCAACATTATCATTTTCTAAGTTTAATGCGATCCCAATTGTGCCTTCATCAAATTCTAGTAATTCACCAGCCATTACCTCGTCTAATCCATAAACACGAGCAATCCCATCCCCAACCTGTAATACAGTTCCAATAATATCAATATTTAAATCGGTACTATAATCTTCAATCTGTTTTCTAATAATATTACTTATTTCATTAGGGTTTGTCATAAGATACTCAATTTTTTTTCTTCCTTGAATAAGAACTTTAAATTACAGAAAAAATAGGATAGAACAATTTTATCCTTTATTTACAACAAAAACTAGAAAAACATCTTTACGGAAATCATTATTATAAATTTTAATTTAATAAGCTTACTTCCATTTGTTTTGCTAAGCTTTCTAATTCTCCACGTAGACTTAAATCAATAATTTTAGAATCAACCTTAACAATAAAGCCACCTAAAATTTCTTTATCTACACGAAACGTTACATTAATTTTAGAATAATAAACTTTAGAAGTTGTAAATTCAGGCCCTAGTAATATTTTAAGTTTTTCTATTAGTTGTGTTTTTTGTTCTTTACTTAAGGTAGAAGCAGAATAAACCTCAACAAATTTAAGACAAACAAAATCATAAGCTTTATTTAAAAAAGTTTGGGTAATAATTTGAAGAAAACCTATTCTTTTTTTATCTACTAGAAGCATTAAAAAATTTTTTGTTGTAGAACTTGTTTTTTTTGATATACACTTTTCTAAAACATTTTTTTTATCCTTATCTGAAATCAAAGGGTTAGCTAAATATTTTTCTAATACTGGAGTTAATTTTAGTACTGTTAATAAATTCTCCATATCAAAAATAATTTGAAAGAAAACTTGAGTATCAGCATTTTCTTCCTTTAAATACAGATTTAAGCCTAATTGTAATAAAGCTTCTGAATACGGATTTGCTATTTTTGAACCAAACATTGTGTTAGCCATTTTTAGTCTCCTAATTGCGTTATTTTCCGATTTACAATAGCAGATTGTTCTACTTTTCCTAATTGTTTTTGAAGTTTAAAAATAACACGGTTTAATGCTTTTTTCGAAACTTCCTTAATAACATCATTGAAAATTTTATTTTCTCGGTTACGCAAAACTGCGATTGCTGTTGCAAACTTTTTAGAAAGGTCTTCTTTACCTTGGTCCCATTTAAGTTTTAAAACATTCTGCTTTGTAACTTCCATTTGATGATTTATCTCTTTAATGATAATATCCATTTGTGCCCACTGTTTTTTAGCTTCAGTATAACGTTTGTTAGAATCTGCTAAACGAGTTTCAGCATTTTGTATATCGTCTACGATTTTTTTTTTACGCGCTGTAAGATTTTCTGTTAAAAAGTTTTTTATCACAACAAAAAGGATTACTAGTAACAAGATTATATTTATAATATTTGTTTCAAATATATCCGTATTTAATGCTACTCCAAAATTTTCACTTGATGCAAAGTACTCTAGATAACTTTTCATTTTTTTATTAATTAATTAATATTTGTAAATTTTCATAGGCGCTCTTTATTCTTTAAAAAGAAAAGTGTATTGAATATCTACGTAAGAAGTTTTGTCATAATTTGGCTACTTAAAGAATCAATTTCATTATCGAAGCTTGTTAGTATGCTATCCTTATTATTTTCAAAATTTTCAGTTGTTTCAATTAAAAATTTATCAATAAAAAGTTGAGAGGACTTCATTTTTTCCTCTAAAATATCTTTATATAACTTTTGATAAGTTAATAAATCTAATTTAGCTGCTTTACGGGCTTTGGATGTTTTTGCTTCATATTTTACATTTAATTGGTTAGACTTTGTTAGTACACTAGTAGCTTCGTCTAAACTTTTTTTAATATAAAGGTTTCGCTCATCAATAGTATCTAAAAGAGGTGTATATAAGATAAAATTTAAAATGAACATAAAAATGACAAATTGTAATGCTATAATTGGTAATGTACCATCAAAATCAAATAGTCCTCCAGTTTTTTCGGTTCCTATTATTAAAATGGAGTTATAGTTATAAAACATCTTTTAGTTTTAGTATTAAAAATAAAATTTTTGTGGGGAAAGGATAACTGATTGATAATAATAGCCAAGACGCTTATAATTAAATATTGAAAACGTCTTAGCTATATTTTATTAACTAGTAAATGGGTTTGCAAATAATAAAGCTAAAGCTACCACTAGCCCATAAATTGTTAAAGCTTCCATGAAGGCGAAACTTAAAAGTAAAGTACCACGAATTTTATTTTCTGCTTCTGGTTGACGAGCAATACCTTCAACAGCTTGACCAGCGGCAGTACCTTGACCAATTCCAGGCCCAATCGCAGCTAAACCAACAGCAAGACCAGCAGCTATAACGGATGCAGCAGAAACAATTGAATCCATATAATTTATTCATGGGTTAGATAAGAAAAAATTAACAAATTTCTAATAGATAGATTCTTTTAAACATTAAAAATACTATATTAATATAATATTTTTAATTATAATTAATGTCCTTCAACAGCTTCAGCAATGTAGGCACCAGCTAGAGTTGAAAAAATTAAGGCTTGAACTGAACTAGCAAAGACCCCTAAAAGCATAACCGGTAAGGGCACAATCAGAGGTACTAATAAAGCTAAAACAGAAACAGTTAATTCATCTGCTAAGACATTACCAAATAGTCGAAAACTTAATGAAAGAGGCTTTGTAAAATCTTCTAAAATATTAATTGGTAATAAAAGAGGTGTAGGCTCTATATATCGTTTAAAATATCCAAATCCTTTTGTACTTAGACCTGCATAAAAATACATAAATGATGTTAATAAAGCTAATGCTACTGTTGTATTTATATCATTTGTTGGAGCTCCAAATTCACCTTCAGAAAGCTTTATTAACTTCCAAGGGATTATGGCACCTGCCCAGTTACAGCCAAAAATAAATAGAAATAAAGTACCAATAAACGGTAACCATGGTCGGTAAGCCGTTTCACCAAGTTGATTTTGAGCAATATCTTTTATAAACTCAACAACTGACTCCATAAAATTTTGCCAACCATTAGGAACTATATTCTTATTTGAAGTTCCTAAAAATGAAAATAAAAGTGTTAATAATATTACAAAAGAACTAACGATTAGTACTTGGCCATGGAAAGTAATATCATTTAATTCCCAGTAGAGATGTTTTCCAACTTCGATATCTGATAAAAAGATTAATGAGTTCAAATGAATAAAATTAGTACTTTCCAGAATATTCATATTTAATTTTAGTAAAGAGATAAATTAGAACACCTTATGCAAAAATACGCATACAGATGAATGCTATGGAACCAAAATTAAAATAATTATAGTTTAAAATACCTAAAAAAGAAAAATTTTAAATAGAAAACTTTTCTATCATGTAATGATTAATTAGGACTGTAACAGTTTATCAAGTTATTTATCTTCAGAAATCACTTTTGATTTTTTCTTGACTTTTAAATAATATGTTGTTATACTAGCTCCCTAGTGTATAACGAGTAAATCTTTTAATTTTAATATTTTCCCCAAAAAGAGTGATTTTTTCCTTTATTAATTCATCGATTGTAATATTTGAATCTCTAATAAATGCTTGATCAAGTAAACTTAAATTTTTCAAGGTTTTTTCAATCCGCCCTAGAATAATTTTTTCTTTAATTTCATCAGGTTTATTAATTAAGTCTTGTTTCTCTGATTCAATTTCTTTTTCTGCAAGGAAAAGTTCTTGCGGTATATCATTAGTATTGACATAAAGAACATCAGGAGAAGCTGCAATTTGCATTGCAATATTTTGAACTAATTCCTGAAATTCTTCACGACGTGCAACAAAATCAGTTTCACAATTAACTTCAACTAGGACACCAATTTTTCCACCAGCATGGATATAACTATTTACAACACCTTCAATAGTTTTTCTATCAACTTTTTTATCGGCGGCAGCTAAACCTTTTTGACGTAAAGTCTTAATAGCTTCTTCAAAATCACCATTTGTTTCTTGTAGAGCTTTTTTACAATTCATCATACCAGCACCAGTTTTTTGTCGCAATTCTTTAACTAGGGCTGAACTAATTTGTAAAGTCATAATAATATTTTATCCTAATTTTTAATGTTTTAATTAATTTTTGATCTTGTTCCCTAAATTTTTAACGAATTTTGTTGTCCTAAACAAATACTATCTGCTATATTTTTAATAATGTATTTTATTGATCTAATTGAATCATCATTACCAGGAATTGGTATTGTAGCTAAATTTGGGTCACAATTCGTATCAAGAATTGAGATAATAGGAATATCTAAAGAAAGTGCTTCTTGAATAGCAATAATTTCACGTTTTTGGTCAATTATTACTAAAATATCAGGGATTTTTTTCATCCCCTTAACACCATTAAAATATTTTTTAAGTTTTTCTAATTCTTTTTTTAAATTTGATGCTTCTTTTTTAGGGAGGTTATTAAAGGAGTTTAATTTTTCTTGTTCCTCTAATTGATTCAAACGATCGATTCGACCTTTTATAGTTACCCAGTTTGTTAGCATTCCCCCTAACCAACGGTGGTTTACATAAAATGCACCACATTTTTGGGCTTCAATAGCAATTAAAGAAGATGCTTGTTTTTTTGTTCCAACAAATAAAAAAGTTTGATTTTTTGCTGATGCTTTTTTACTAAAATCACAAGCTCGTTTTAAAAATTCAGTTGTCTGAATTAAATCCAAAATATGTATACCATTACGTTCTGCATATATATAAGGAAACATTTTTGGGTTCCATCGATGAGCTTTATGTCCAAAATGTACACCTGCATCTAAAAGTTGAGCCAATTCAATTTTAGCCATAGAAATAATAATCCTTTTTATTTTTAAATATTTTATACTTAACTCGTTTGCTTAAAACCATTTTCTTAAATAATAATTATTTTTATTTATTTATATGATAACTAGTATAGCAGACTTTTAACCTTTTAATTCTAAATAAAAAAAAAAAAGCAAAAAGGTATTTAATTATTATACTTAAATTTTACTTAAATTTTATTAATTTTTTTAATTTTATTTGTTTCGTTTTTAATTGTTTTTTTAAACTTAAATTATCTTTTTTCGTTATTAACTTTTCTGGTAGCAAAACTTTATTAAAAGTAATATCTTGATTAGCATAGAAACCTGTCCCCGCTGGTATTAGTCGCCCTGTTATAGCATTCTCCTTTAAGCCTCTAAGCCAATCCGTTTTCCCTTGAATAGCTGCGCGTGTTAAAACTCGTGTTGTTTCTTGGAAACTTGCTGCAGATAAAAAACCATCAGTTTTTAAAGAAGATTTTGTAATACCTAATAAAATAGGACGGAACCCTAATTTATTACTATTTTTAATACAAAGGTTAATATATTGAGCTTGATCTAAATCTATAATATCGCCAGGTAAAAAATTAGTTTTTCCTGGGTATTCTATATAGACTTTATGGGTCATTTCCCTAACAATCAACTCTACATGTTTACCTGAAATTATAACCCCTTGGGAAATATATATGGCTTGAACAGATGTCAATAATAAAGTTTGTAATTTTTTTAAACTACGGTAAGCTGATTCATAAATAGATAATGTACCTAAAGAACAAAAATATCGGAAATAAACATGAAGAAGAGTGTGAGGGTTTAATGGACCTTCCGTTAATGGTTGTCCCACACATATAGATTCATAATTTTTAACTAATAACCTTTCAGAACGTGAAGCTATATAATAATCATAACTTTTAGAAGGGACTGTAGTAATTAAAATGAGATTAGAAGTATACTTGATTGATTTAATAAAACCTTGTCTAGTTGCAAGCAGAGCTTCAGTTTTAGGCTTACGAGCCTCTAAAATATTATCAATTTTTGGTAAACCTTGTACTATATCACCAGTTTTTAATCGTTCATATACTAATTGTCCAAAATTTTCTTGTCCCTTAATATAATCACCAGGGATTTTTCGAATTAAAGCTCCTGTAGAGAAAAAATAAGGTTGACCTAAATGTAAAGCAATTTTATTACCTACAACTTGTTCCATTAACCCAGAATTTTTAATAAGAACATTATTATTGAAAAGCTTATTTACTTTTAAAAATTGGTTTTGTTTATAATTATGAGTAAAACTATCTAAAAAAACCTCTTCATAATCAGATTTTGTTGTTAATAAAATGTTAGATTTTATGTTATTACGTTTTAGTTTTATACTGTAAACAAAATTATCAAATGGGAATATAGTATCAAAAGACCCAATAACAGTATAAGGGTCAATAAATTGTTTTTCCTCTACAAGCAAATTTAAAGATACATCTGTTTTTTTTATTTCTTTTGGTATTACCGAATCAAAAAGAAAAGTTTGTGAATAAATTAAATTAACTTGACCATAAGAATTCTTTTTTTCTGGCCCTTTATATTCAAAAATTAATTCTGTATCATTTGATTGAAGGGAATAATCAATTGTTAATGGAGAATCAACAAATTGTATTGGGTAATCAATTTTAATTTGTTGACCCGATGCAACTTGTAAATTAAAATTTTCAGCTAATAGATTGAGAGGTGCAAAACAATTGGATTCAAAAATTTTAACTGAGCGTTCATTTGTAAATTCATAACGAGTTATAGGTCGAATATATAAATAAGTCTCAGTATCAATATCTTCAAATTCTATATAACTTAAAACTTTAATCTCAAATTTCTCTAATACTACCTCACCAGGGTAATAAACCTGTTCATTAAACTCTTTAGGTGACTTTGGGGGGGTTTCCAAAAGGTACCTTTGACCGGGTTTAATACTGATATATTTAATTCGCTTTTCAACTATAAAATCTATAAAGCCCTCTATATTAGTAAGATAATTAGGAAAAATTTCTATGTCTTTTTTTACATAATCCCCATTTTTAAATTTAAAATCTTTTTTATTCGAAGTTGTTTGAACTACAGCTTCTGGTATATAAAAAATTGTTGTACCTGGTTTTAATTTGTTGTTCAAATTATTACCTGACTGCTGAACAAATGAGCTTGGCTTATAAAAATTTGAAATATAGAATTTACCACCAGTTTTTGTTTTATATTTCTTATTGTTTAAGAAACCTAAAGAAAATAAACGATTATTAAGGAGTTCCGATTTTAATACTATTTCATGAGTATGTGATAAATAGACTTTACATTTAGTAACTTCAATATTATTTCTCTCTATAAATATCTTGAAATTATTTAATCCATGAGAACAATTTTGGATACTTAGACTGTTTATTTCTTGGGTTAATTGATTTTTAGATAAATGAATAAAACCACCCACAGTTGTGACCATTTTTGATTGAGCTATAGCTTGATTTTTATAAATTTTTTCTAGTTTCCTTACTCTTAGATTAGTATTGAATACAATACTAAAAACTTGACCAGATAAAACCCAAAAAATATAATTTTTTTTACTTCGTTTACTAAAATTTTCAGTGACTGAAGTTTGTGGAAAGCCATCTTTTTCTAAAAATATTTCACCTGGTTCTTTTGCACAAATATATTTAATTTCTTTCTCAGCTAAATTTGTTTCTTTTATTTTAGGAGCAGCTTCAAATAACACTTGATTTTGTTTAATATAATTATTATTATTCACAAGAATTATCGTACGCGCCTCAACTCGCACTTTTACTATCTCGTTTGCATAATTAATTATTGCTAACCAAGATTGATTTTCACTTACTACAGCATCTTGGCCATAATTAGTACGGTAAGGACTAACTTTTAACTCTGGTAAAAAATTTATATAACCAGAACATTCAGCGCGTCCTTGGCGAATTAATTCGCTAGTAAAAATTCCTCCTGTATGGAAAGTTCTCATGGTTAATTGTGTTCCAGGTTCACCGATAGATTGTGCTGCAATCAAACCAACTGTTTCTCCCAATTCTACTAAAGTACCTAGTGCTAAATTCCAACCATAACATTGTTGGCAAACTGCTCTTCTACATTCGCAGGTTAGTGGGGATCTAACCAATACTTTAAGAATTTTGAATTTAATTAATTCCTCTATAAGATATGACGTTATTTGCTCATTTCTTAAAGCAATAATTTCCTTACTCCCTGGTTTAAAGATTGTAGAAGCTAGAACCCGGCCATTAAGAAGAAGTTCGTTTAAAGATAAAAATCCCTTTTCATCTTTTTCTACATCTTCTTCTAAAAAAATACCTCGCTCAGTCTTACAATCTAGTTCACTGACTATAATACTTTGAGCAACTTCAACAAGTCTACGTGTTAAATACCCAGAATCCGCCGTTTTTATTGCTGTATCAACTAAACCTTTCCGAGCACCATAAGAGGAAATAATATAATCTGTGATTGATAAACCTTCTCGAAAATTTGCCCCGATAGCCCGATCAATAATTTTACCATTCGGGTCTGACATTAAGCCTCTCATACCAACTAATTGTCTAACTTGAGCAATATTCCCACGCGCACCAGAAAAGGCCATAATATAGACCGAATTTAAAGGGTCATTCTTTTTAAAGAATTCTATTAACCGATCTTTTAATTCTTCACTCGTACTATTCCAAATATAAATAATTCTCTGGAAGCGCTCTACTTCTTCTGTAATTTCACCATTATTTGCTTGTGATTCCGCTAAAAAAACATCATTAGATGCAATTTCCATAAGAGCAGTCTTAGCAGGTGATATTTTTAAATCTTCAATACTTATAGAAATACCAGATTTTGTAGCATATTCAAACCCGATTTCTTTTAATTGATCCACAAAATAAGCAGCTTTTCTCTGACCATAATTTTTAAATGCCCATTCAATAATTTTCTTTAACTTTTTTTTATTGATTATGTTATTAGAAAATATTTTTGATTGCTTTAACATTTTATTATACCTCTTATTTATTTAATATATCATTAATGCACTGGTTAAAAATAATACGACCAGGTGTAGTTCGAATATATTGGACTAATAATTGCCCGTCTTTTGTCTCTTTACGTTGTAAATTATTATAAATATGAAGAATCTGATTATTAGTTAGAGCAATGGTTTTTAAAAATTTTAGTTCAGTATCTAAGGTAATATCCTTGGGACATCTAACCCAAATACAGGAGTGTAGCTGTAATTGTTTTTGTTCGTATGCTGAGATTACTTCATTAAAATTAGAGAAATAATTGTTTGAACCTTTTAAGCCCCTTCTATTTTGGGCAGTTAAGTAATAAAACCCTAAAACCATATCTTGTGAAGGTTGAATATTTGGCTCCCCAGTAGAGGGAGACAAAAAATTATTAGGAGCTAAAAGGCATAATCTTGTTTCCAATTGGGATTCGAAAGACAGAGGAATATGCACTGCCATTTGATCACCATCAAAATCTGCATTAAAAGCTGGACAAACAAGCGGGTGTAACTGAATAGCTCGTCCCCTAACTAATACAGGATCAAAAGCTTGTACGCCTAAACGATGAAGAGTAGGTGCTCGGTTTAAAATAATAGGATGTTTTCTTAATATTTCTTCTGTTAAATACCAAATAAAGGATTGGTTACTATAGATAATCTTTTTAGCCTTTTTTATTGAATGAGATAAACCCTGGGAAAGTAATTTATAAATAATGAAGGGCAAAAATAACTCAATTGCCATCTCATAAGGTAACCCACATTGGTTTAACTCTAATTGAGGGCCTACAATAATAACAGAACGACCAGAATAATCTACCCGTTTACCTAATAAATTTTGACGAAATCGTCCTTGTTTACCTTCAATAATATCAGCTAATGATTTTAATGGGCGTTTATTTGCATCTAATACTTTAGAACCTCGTTTACCATTATCAATTAGTGTATCAACAGCTTCTTGAATCATTCGCTTTTCAGTTAGAATAACAACACTAGGTGCATGTACTGACAATAACCGTTTTAGTCTTTTATTTCTAATAATAATTTTTCGGTAAAGTTCATTTAAGTCTGAAGTAGCAAATCTTCCATTATCTAATTTTACCATTGGTCTAATACCAGGTGGGAGAACAGGAAGAAAATGTAACACCATCCATTCTGGTCTTGTATTAGTTGTTAAGAAATTTTCAAATATACGAATTCTTTTAATTGCATCCTCTACTGCTTTTGTAACGTTAGAACAAAACATTATGTTACGGTTACTTGCAATTTCTGATTTTAAATCAATTCGTTTTAACCTATCGTATAAGATTTCTGCACCTTGGCGTTTTTTACCATAAACAAAACCTTCACCTTCTGTGTCATAAAAAAAATCATCATATTTTGAAACATCTTGATCTTGTTCAGGTTCCTTACCATTATAAACTACACCTTCAAGTTTGGTTATAGAAGAATCTAAGATAGTAGATAAAAAACTAGGTGATCCTTTTAAGTACCAAATATGTACAACTGGTGATAATAAATTAATATAGCCCATTCTGTGTCGACGTACTCGAGATTCTGTTAACTCTACACCACAAATTTCACAAATTAAAGTATCTGGTTCTTTATGTTTATAACGACCACAAGTACATTCCCAATTTTTGACAGGACCAAAGATTTTTTCACAAAACAACCCACCTTTTTCAGGTTTATGAGTTCGATAATTAATCGTTTCAGGTTCAGTAACTTCACCAACTATCTCTCCATTAGGTAAAATTTTTTCAGCCCACTCTTTAATACGTTCGGGTGAAGCTAAATTAATTTTAACATACTCAAATTGTTGTTTCATGTTTTTCATAATTTTATACAAATCTATATTTTTATAATTTTGAAATAAACTCAATCTTTAGAGTAATTTAGATTTAACAAGAGTTAACAAGTTAACTTTATAGGATGCCATTTCTCCATTATCTAATTTACCAATTTGATGGGTCGTAATATCTAATCCTAAAGCGTTTAATTCTCTTAATAATACTTTAAATGATTCAGGGACCCCTGGTTCAGGTATTGGGTGACCTTTAATAATGGCGTTAAATACTTCATGTCGGCCATTGATATCATCAGATTTTATAGTTAGTAATTCTTGTAAAGTGTAGGCTACCCCAAAAGCTTCTAAAGCCCAAACTTCCATTTCTCCAAATCTTTGACCACCATGTTTTGATTTTCCTCCTAATGGTTGCTGAGTAACTAAGGAATAAGAACCAGTTGAACGTGCATGCATTTTTTTATCAACTAAATGAATAAGCTTTAAAATATAAGGTTTTCCAACAAGAATAGAATTATCAAAAATTTCACCAGTTCTTCCATCAGTTAATAATATTTTCCCAGGTGAAGACTTATTAAAAAGCCAAGATTTATTAGTCTTTTTAGCAGCTTTTTTTAAAGTTTTATTTATTAATATTCTTGAAGCATTTGGTCTATACATTTCATCAAATGGAACTACTTTAAATCTACGGTTTAAGTAATCTCCAGCAAAGCCTAATAGACATTCAAAAATTTGACCTACATTCATTCGTGAAGGAACACCTAAAGGATTTAAAATAACGTCTACTACTGTACCATCGGGTAAAAATGGCATGTCATGTATTGGAATTATTTTTGAAATAACACCCTTATTACCATGTCGTCCGGAAATTTTGTCACCAATTCGAATTTTTTTAATTTGCGCTATGGAGATACAAACCCACTCGTATACACCAGAAGCCAAATTGTCTCCTTTTTCACGTGAAGCTGTTTGTATTTCAATAACTCGACCGGAAATACCATTTGGTACTCTTAAAGAAGTATCTTCTGGTTCTGGTGATTTGATATTGAATATTGCTCTTAATAATTTACTCTCTGGTAATTCTTCATCTTCTACGATAGGGGTAATCTTGCCAACTAAAATATCACCAGAATTAACAAATGTTCCTTTTTTTATTATACCATTTGTATCTAAATTGCATATAGTATCTACATCAATATTCGGAATTGATGTTGTTATTTCTTCGACACTTGCGCTATCGTCTACAAGCTGCAGTTCATATTTTTCTATATGGATTGAAGTAAAAAGATCCTCTTGAACTAATCTTTCACTAACTAAAATAGCATCTTCGTAATTATAACCTTCCCAAGGCATATAAGCAACTGTCAAATTTTGACCTAAAGCAAGTTCGCCTCCGTCAGTTCCAGGCCCATCAGCAATAATTTGACCAGGCTTTACAATTTCACCAGTCCAAATTAATGGTTTTTGATTAATTATAGTTTCTTGGTTTGAACGACGGTATTTATCTAAAAAGTAAACTTTAGAACTCCCGATATTTTTATTATCAAGGATTATAATACGGTCTGCCGAAACAGAATCAACAATACCATTTAATAAGTTTATAATTACTACTTGAGAATCTGCTGCTATTTGGTGTTCAATACCTGTACCAATAATAGGTTTTTTTGGATATAATAGAGGAACAGCTTGTCTTTGCATATTTGAACCCATTAACGCACGGTTGGCATCATCGTGTTCTAAAAATGGTATAAGAGAAGCCCCTATTGCTATAATTTGTATAGGAGAAACCGCTATAAAATCAACACTAACAGAATCAACAATTATAAATTCATTATAAAAACGTACAGGAACTGAAGTAGTTTGAAAAAACTCATCTTTTGTTAATAAAACATCCCCAGATGCAACTTTATATATAGTTTCTTGTTCGGCAGTTAAATAAATAGGACCTAATTCTCTTAATACTTTTCCTTTATAAACACGGAAAAAAGGAGTTGTTATGAAACCATAATTATTGATTTTTGCATGTGTTGCTAACGATGCAATTAAACCAGCTTTTTGTCCTTCAGGAGTTTCAATTGGACATAAACGTCCATATTGTGTTGGGTGAATATCTCTTGCTGCAAAGCTTACATGTTCACTATTTAAACCTCCAGGACCTAACGAACTAATTCGGCGCTTATGCGTCAGTTGAGCTAAAGCATTTATTTCATCAAAATATTGTGATAGAGGGCTTAAGCCAAAAAATTCTCTTATAACAGAGGTTAAAACTTTTGCATTGACTAAATCATTGGGCATCAAAGTTTCTTCTAAAGGTATATCTTCCTCAAAATTTTTGTTGACTTTCACTTTGTTAGATTTGATTTTTATATCCTTAGATTTTTTATCCGTATTACCTCTTTTTGCTTTTTTAATCCTAAACATATCAGGTGTTAATTTTTCATCGGTAGTAATTTTTTTTCTTAATCGGTTAAGAGCTACTCGTACTTGTAATTGTAAGAGCTCACCGACAGAACGTACTCTTCTGTTTTCTAAGTTGTCTATATCATCAAGCTTTTCATTATAAGAACTAATATGAATTAGCTTATCAATAGCTTTCAAAATATCTAATGACGTTAAAATTCTTATGTTTAATGGTAAATTAATACCTAATTTCTTATTAAGCTTTATACGACCTACTTCCCCAAGGTCATATAAATTCTTATTTAAAAGGCGTTCATTTATAAGTTCACGTATTCTAAAAACTGACATTAGCATACTTTTATTATAACTTCCAAAAGTAGCTTTATGAAACATCTTGTCATAAATAACTGAATTCAAGGATTTAACACTTTTTCTTAAGAATTCATAGTTTTGGACTGTTTGATAAATTTCATGCTCTTCTAACGAAAAACCAACTAAAAACCAATTTATAGGAATTTTATACTGTTTATCAAATTTAACCCAAATTAAATTATACTCTAATTCAAAAGTTAACCAAGAACCATGCTTTGAGATAATTGTTCCTTCGTAAAAAACTTTTTTCTCTTTTTGAATCCTTTTATAATAAATCCCAGGACTTCTAATAATTTGACTAACAATTACCCTTTCGCAACCATTAAATATAAAAGTACCTTTCTCAGTCATAAGAGGTATCTCGCCAAAAAATACTCGTTCTTTAGGTGAAAAGTCTTCTGATTGTACTGACCCACTTTTCACCGTTTCGTTTTTTTTCAGCGACATTAGAACATAAACTCTTAAGTTGTAATTTCCTTTTTTCTTTAGAGCATTTAAAATAGCAAAACTAGGATAATAAATTTTATATTCTTGACCATAAATTATTAATTCAATGCCACTTCTTTTATTTAATATTGAAGGACAATTTGTTAACTCTTCAGGTAAGCCTTCTGTTAAAAACCAACAAAAACTTATCCTTTGAACTTCTGATAAATCTGGTAGAATTATCGGGAATTTTTGCTTTCTATTCTCTAAAATATCTTTCATAATATATCTAAGTTATATCTATATATATATATATTTTATATCTAAACGGGATATTGAAAATAAATGAGAATAAAAATATTAAGTTAATGTAGGGAAAGTTTTTTTCAATAAATTTGTTTTTTTTCTAATTGCAGTATTCTTGTGAAGAATTTTTTTTTTAACTGCCTTATCAATCTGACTTACAACTGCTGAAAAAGAAGCTCTAAGTAAAGCCTTATAATTAGATTCCTCTTCTCCTGGATTAGATACTTGTTCACTAGAAGCCTTAATAAGGTTTAAATGGGTTTTTTCATGACTTTTTATAAGAGATTTATAAGAATTGTTCTGGATACGATTTCTTTTATTAATTTTTATACGTTTTTTCGACGATTTAGTATTTGCCATCTTTTGTTATCCTTAATAAAAATAATATAATAATGTATAACATTATTATATACTAATATATTCTTTTTAAGCAAGTTGTTTGTAAAATGGAATATTTGGTTATTAAAGCTATTGACACTACTAAATTACAGGAGAGAGTCGGATTCGAACCCACGGAACGCGTAAACGTTCATCTGATTTCAAATCAGACGCAATCGACCATCTCTGCCATCTCTCCTATTGATTATATTAATAAATAGAGCATATAATTATGCTCTATTTATTAATATAAGTTTTTCACTATTTATACTTATCAGTTTATAATATAAAGTAATAGTTCGTCAAGTTAAACTAAAATGAATTAAATATTTAAAATAAATTTTAGAATAAAAAGATACTAATACCTTTACGATAGTTCTATAAAACTCTTATATTAGAGAACCATATTCTTTATTTCCATTTTATAGAAGCTGGGTTAGGATTTTTACCAATAGAAAAATCTCTTTTCCCGACTGGAGTTCTGCCTTCATTTGATGTTTCAGGAAAAACACCATCTTTTGGATGTAAAAATTGTATTTCTCCACCTGGAAAAATTCTATAAATTTTGTAATCCTTTATCTTTAATTTTCTTAGTTGAGTACCTAAGGCAAGACACTGTTCTTTACGGGCAAGATATAAAAGGTTTTGACCTAAAAGCATTAATGCTGTACCAGCAGTTGGCATTTCAAATAATTGTTCTGTAGTAGAATTCCAAGTAATAACATATTTTTCTTCAAACTCTGCTGAACGTAACCAACCACCAGTACTACCACCAAAAACAGGCATATATTTACTAGGATAAAGTGACATAATTATGTGAATCTTAAATTTTATATGAAAATTTAATAAGTTTATATAAATTCTAGCGGAGGCCGGATTTGAACCTGCGACTTTCGGGTTATGAGCCCAACGAGCTACCAAACTGCTCCACTCCGCAAAAAGAATAATTAACTCTAGTATTTAGAGCTAATTAAATATTATTATTCGGGACGGCAGGATTTGAACCTGCGGCACCCTGCTCCCAAAGCAGATACGCTACCAAACTGCGCTACGTCCCGTAATCGATTGATATACCATTACAGCATATCAATACTAAGTTATTTATGTCAAGAAGATTATATTAATAAAAAGTTTAAGCTGCAGCTTCTTTAGCAGCATACATAATTTCTAATGTTATAGTTTCCATTTTTTGTTCTTGAGCAAATTTTTCGGTATTTCGCTTAATCTTACCTCTAATAAACCCTGGAATTTTTGTTAATTCTGCCTGTGACTCTAAATTCCATTTTATTCCAGAATCTTGTGAAGTTACAGATAACCCTGCACTTAAAACTTCTTTTGTATCGTGACCACCAAAAATTTCTAATAGATGATCTTCCATACCTAATGTGAAAGAATTATATATCAAGTCTGCAATTTGGTTTGCACCTTCATAACCAAGGAATGGTCTATAACTTAATGGGAAATTTTGGATATGAACTGGTGCTGATATAACACCACATGGAATATTTAGACGTTTAGCAACATGTCTTTCCATTTGAGTACCAAAAATTACTGCTGGTTCCACTTTAGCTATTAAATCACCAATTAAATTATGGTCATCCGTTATAACAATTTCATCACATAAATCACCTACTTCTTTTTCAAACCAAGATTTATCATACTTGCAATAAGTCCCAGCCCAAACAACATTGATACCCATTTCTTTTGTTAAAATTTTGGTCATAGCGGCTGCATGCGTAGAATCACCAAATACTATTGCTTTTTTACCTGTTAAATTTTGGCAATCTATAGATCTAGAAAACCAAGCTGATTGAGAAACAAAACGTGTTTGGATATCAATATATTTTTCAAAATTAACATCAGCTTTATTATCATTTAAGATATATTGGATTTTTCTAATGCAATTAGCTGTTTCAACTACTCCCATAGGAGTAGTATCAATAAAAGGCATATCGAATTCATCTTTTAAATATTCTGCTGTAAGGAGACCAATTTCTCTATAAGGGACTATATTAAACCAAGCTTTAGGTAAGTTTTTTAATTCTTGTACCGAAGCTCCTTCTGGTAGAATACTATTGATTTTTATATTTAGGTCTGACATCAGACGTTTTAATTCGGCAATATCATGTTGATTGTGGAACGCTAAATTGAAGGAGCCAATAATATTCACTGAAGGTTCTATTGTTTTAGTTGTATCTAATTGTTTAGTTTTTTGTGCTTTTTTTATATAAAATTGTACAATTTGCTCTAAAGTACGATCTGCAGCTTGCATCTCATTTACTCTATAATGATTAACATCAGCTAATAAAACATCAGCTTGGGTCTCAATTGAAGCACGGTTAACAAAATTTTGTAAATCTTCTTGTAAAATACTTGAAGTACACGTAGGAGTTAAGACAACTAAATCTGGTTTTTCTTCCTTATCTTTTCTACTAATATTATTAACAACTTTTTCTTGTGATCCCCTTGCTAAAACATGTCTATCAACAACACTTGCTGTTACAGCAGTGAAATCACGTTTTCTTTCAAGCATTGATCGCATAACATTAAAATAATCGTCACCTAAAGGAGCATGCATAATAGCGTGGACATTTTTAAAAGAACTTGCAATCCTAAGAGTACCAATATGAGCAGGACCTGCGTACATCCAATAAGCTAATTTCATAAGATATTATATTAATTTAAATAATTATTTTAGAGTGTTCAATAGAAACACCCTCTAGGGAAAAGAGGATTATAATACATTTTTTTAAATAAAGAACAAGTTTTTAAAATACACATAAGATAGAGTAAAAACAACTGAGCCTTTTTCTATATACTAAAATGTATTTTTAAAAATTTGTTCGTGCACGTAAACTATAATATTATAGACTGTTAGGGTCGATGCCCGAGTGGTTAAAGGGGGCGGATTGTAAATCCGCTGGTTTTCCTACGTTGGTTCAAATCCAACTCGGCCTATTAAATTTTTTGATTAAACCAAAAAGTTATTGCTCTTATGGCCTAAATAATAACTTGAAGAGGTTATTTTTTAGGTTTTTTTGGCGCTTGATCTTTTCTAGTCCTATCCCACCAAATAAAATCAGGACCATCCCGACCTAAATGTACTTCAATTGCTTCACGCATAAAAGTGTTCCCTTCATATTTACCAAAAAGAGCTCTTAAAAAACAAGGTATAAATATAACAACCCAAGCAAGGAAAGCTAATAATGCCGCTTCTGACTTATCTGCAGGGTTTTTAACAAAGACATTTGTAAAGTTGATAAATAGTTCATGGAAAATACCTTGAAAAGAAATAATTATTATACCGTACATAATATTGAATCTAACAAATCTATCCTCCGGTATTTTATAGCGTACTAAAATCCCATACCCTACTAACAGATAAATAAAAGATAAAAAGGGTACTTTTTGTATAATATTAACCGATTCTGCAATATAATTTGGTAAAAAAATTCTTACAAGAAAAGGATGAGTCTCAGCAATTAAAGGCATATGTGTATTTACTACATCTAAATAAGGAATATAGTAAGCTAAAACTGAAAGAACTCTTTGACAAACTAAGCCATTAAAAGCTAAAAACCATTTTCTAGGCTTATTAAAATTAAATTTTTGTTCTAGTACAAAACCTAGTACCAAAAATAAAATAAAAATAAAGATTTCAATCCAATAGACACCGAAAAACAATTCTAGTACATTTCCTCTAAGATGATCAAACATCTTTTAGACCTCACTATTTTAATATGCTATATAACTTAAAAATTAAAAAACTAAAAAAATCAATAAAACACAGAATTATATTTTATCTTGCATTTAATAATACAGGTATTTTGTATAAATGTCCAGTTGCAATTAATTAATTAAAAAAAAGATTGTTTAAATTTTAAAAACTCAAGGTTAAATTTAACTTTTGCACGATTTGTTTTTCCACCAGCGATAACTTTTGTTGGGAAATATAATAACCAAAACTCTGAAAAAGAAATATAACTAATTAGACTACTTACCATTAAAAATAAAAATCCAAAATAAATTAATTTAATACCTGGATCAGATTTAATTTGAATACCTGTAGAAGAAATTATATCAGTAAAATTAAAACCAATTAGTTCGTTACTATAAATAGTATCTCCTATATTAGTTGTCTTTATAAATTTTCCATCATTATCATATAAACTAATTTGGCCTCGGTGATCTTTAATAAGCACAATAAAACTTTTTGTATCTTTTTTTGTACTAGGCAAAGAACTAATCCAAATTTTTTGATTTGAAGTATTAATTTTTGATATAGGTAATTGAAGACTTATATTAGAATTGTCTTTATTAATATACTTTAGTCGTAAACCTAATATCCCCCAATCAGTTTGGTATATTATTAAATCATTTAATAATAATGGGTTGTTTACAGAAATAGTTTTTCGTTGGGTTTCCCCACCATGACCATTTAAAACTGAAACGTCTGTATAAAATTGTTTAATTGAACCAGTCGAGGTATAAGTTGACCAAAAGTCATTAATCCGGAAAGTTTTTTGAGGTATTGAAGAAAAAAGACCATTTTTTATAACATTTTGGATATGAAACACTTCAGTTTTAGGTATTAATTCTTGAGAGTTAAATCCTTTTAAGGCTCCTAAAGTACTCCCAAGTAGTACACAAATAATACTTAAATGTACAATAATAGGACCAATTCTACTTATTAATCCCTTATAAGCATAAAAACTATTCGATTGCTGGAAAAGTGAATATTCTTTTTTTAATAATGTGTAGCTCAAATGACTTGGGAAGACTTTAATTGACTTTATTTTAAAGGTTAACTTATTATATTGATTTACTTGTTTATAAAAATAGTATCTTCGAGAAAATTTTAAAGTTGGCAACTGTTGAAGAACTGTACAACAAGCTAAACAAAGTCCCAAAAGGCTAAGTAATAATAAAAACCACCATGTACTATAAATATTATCAAAACCTAAAAAAAGAAGAATTTTCCAAAATGGAATATTAAAAATTAATGTCGCATAATTATTTTGATAAAATGGAATTTCTTTACTTTGTTCGATAATGGAACCAATGCTAGTAACTATTGCAATGGCTAATAATATTATTATAGCTAATTTTAAATTAGCCAAATATTTAAAAACACGTTTAATCATATAAATAATTAATAATAGAATTTTAAATTAATAAATTTTAATAAAAAGTTTTAAGCAACACGAATTTTTCCTGATGCTGCCCAATTCTGTATTAACTCTGTACGTAAAGGATCAATATCAAGAATTGGAATAGTTTCTTTGATAGCTATCAAAATATCATTCGTTGTAAATTCTCGTTGTTCACTAAATGCAACATACATAGCATCAATAATAGTTTGTTCAATCTCTGCTCCAGAAAATTTACGGGCACGCTTACTTAACTTTTTGCTATCATAAGTTTGCCAAGTCTCCGGTCGAAAACGTCTTAAATGGACTTCATAAATCAGTTTTCTTTCATCCACTGTTGGTATACCAAGAAAAAAGATTTCATCAAAACGACCTTTTCTTAATATTTCTACAGGTAAAGAATAAATGTCATTAGCTGTAGCAATAACAAAAACTGGAAGGGTTTTTTCCCCTAACCAAGTAACAAATGTAGCTAAAACACGTGTTGTTGTTCCGCTATCAAAATTTTGTTCAGAATCACTAAACGCCTTATCAATTTCATCAACCCACAACACACAAGGAGCTAATGATTCAGCGATAGCAATCATTTCTCGGACTCTGGATTCTGATTCTCCTACAACCCCAGCAAATAATCTCCCTACATCTAAACGTAACAATGGTAATTTCCATTCATAGGCAACAGATTTTGCGATCAAGCTTTTACCACTTCCTTGCATCCCAATTATTAACACACCTTTTGGTGTTACTAAACCATAATTTAATGCTTGTTCGGAAAATATTTCAGTTCTTGCATTTAACCATTTTTTTAAGTTATAAGCTCCACCAACGTCTTTTAATTTACTCTTAACTGACCAAAACTCTAGAAGCTCAGTTTGACTAATTACTTGACGTTTTTCTCTTAAAATTATCGGAATTGCATTCTGATCTATTTGTTTATATATAACAATTGCTTTTCCCAAAACTCTTCTAATTTTCTCTAAAGATAAACCTTGGCAAGCCTGAATAACTTTTTCTAATATCCGTTGAGACAAATTACCCTCAACAGTCAAATTTTTATTCAAACGAGTCAATTCTGTTTTAATTTCTTTAGGTGTTGGTAAATTAAATTTTATAATCGTAATATGATCTTTAAGATCATTTGGTATTTGAACTTCGGAATCAACAATAATAATAGTCTTGGGCTGGATTTTTAATAATTGTAAGATATTGCGTAATTTTCTAGAAATTGTTAAATCTTTTAAAAATCTCTTAAAATCTTTCAAAATAAAAATACTTGGAGTTCTTGAATTTATTTTTTCAATAAATTCTATAGCTTCCAATGGGTTTCTTTTTCCAAATTCTTTTTTTATAGGGTTTAATTTATAACCTTCGATAAAATCCCAAACATAGAGGTTACTATAACTTTTATTAATAATAGCATTCCGAATAGTATATTCTAATCGATCTTCCTCAATGGTTATAACATAAATTATAGGGTAACGGGCTTTTAATAAAATTAAAAGTTCTTCTTGAAAAGTCATAATAAAATATTTTTAATTTATATAAATTAATTTTCTATAAATCTATGTCTAAATACTTAAATTTTTTCTTTTTTTTCTTCGACGATTGTTTATTACTTTACAGCCTTGTTTACTTTTCATTCGAGCACGGAAACCAGAAACAGCAACAACTTTTCTATTCGTTCCACCTAATGTTCTTTTTGTCATAATATTTTATTATTATATTTTATTATAAATACTAAATGATGAAATTATAATAACATAAATTAAAGAATTTGTATATATTTTCTCTTAATTTATATCTGTTAATATAATGTTGGAAATAAAAATTTCAAATATAATTGAATCTCTACAGTCTTTAAGAGTAAGATTTAAAAGGCTTGTAGCCCTTTCGTCATATTGAAGAAAAGGATCTTTTTGAGCATACGCTTCCCAACTAATAGCATCAAGTAAAAAATTCATATTTTCTAAATGTTTAAACCAAAAAAAATCAATATATTTAAAAAATATAAGTTGGTTGTATCTATCTAGGACACGTGAATCTGTTGAGCAAGAATAACGAAATTCTTTACAAGCATAACTTGCCCATAATTGCTCGTAAAGAAATTTTTTTAATTTAGACAATTTATCCAAATTATTGTATATCATACCATTTGAAATAGATAAACGATTTAATAATCTAAGAATTTTTTTTGAAAAAATAATATCTTTTCCTTCACGAGTTTGTGAATCTAGATAATCTATAAAATCATCAAGAAATCCTTCACTAAATTCCATAACCAAATCACGCATAATAGTGGTAGAAAGTACTTTTTCACGTAAATAATAAATAACTTTTCTTTGTTTATCTAAAACTTGGTCATATTTATTTAGGGTTTTGCGCTGATCATAATAAAACCCTTCAACTTTTTGTTGAGCAGAATTTAAGGAATCTGATAAAAATTTAGAATCTAAAATCTCACTTTCAATTTTTAATTTTTGCATTGTTTCTTGTATTTTATCACCACCAAAAACCCGAATTAATGGATCATTTAAGCTTAAAAAAAATCTCGAACTCCCAGGATTACCTTGTCTTCCTGCACGACCTCGTAATTGGTTATCAATTCTTCGTGATTCATGACGTTCAGTCCCTATAACATAAAGCCCACCCAACGATTTTACAATTTCAGATTCTTCTTTTTGTTTTTCTTTATATTTGCTTAATAGTTGACTATGTAAATTAAAAATGAAATTTTCTAAAAGATTTAATTGCTTACTTGAAACCTCTAAAGATGCTAATAGTGTGTCTAGGTTTTTTTGTAAATAAGTAACTAATTTAGGACTTTTCTTTAAAGCTCTTTTTAATTTCCTTAAATCAATGCCAGGAACAAAAAATTTTTTTTTCCCTAATAATCTTTTTAATATGAATCGAGTCGATTCTAATGCTTTAAACTCAGGGTTACCACCTAATAGAATATCAGTTCCTCTACCTGCCATATTTGTTGCAATAGTAATAGAGTTTAAACAACCAGCTTGGGCTACAATTTTTGACTCTCTGCTTACATTTTCTGGTTTTGCATTTAATAATTGATGCGGTACATTATAAGTGTTTAAGAGTTGAGAAAGTATTTCTGAGTTTTGGATAGTTGTTGTCCCAACAAGAACAGGTCGGCCTGTAGAATACATCTTTAAGCATTCTTGAGCAATAGCTCGCCATTTACTTATTTCATCAATAAAAATAAAATCCGAATCATCTTTACGTTTCATCTTCTCATATGTAGGGAGTATAGAAACAGGTAAATCATAAATGTTTTCGAATTCTAATTCCTCAGTTTTGGCCGTACCTGTCATACCAGAAATTTTTGGATAAAGTCGAAAAAAATTTTGATAAGTTATTGAGGCTAAAGTTTCGCTTCCTCTTAAATTTTGAATATTTTCTTTTGCTTCGATAGATTGATGTAAACCATCTCCCCACTTTCTACCTTCCATTATCCGGCCTGTGAATTCATCAATAATAACAATTTGGTTATCCTTTAAAATATAATGAATATCACGGAAAAAAAGATATCTAGCTTTTAAAGAATTTAAAATATAAGGAATCCATGGGTCTTGGATACTATATAAATTGTCAACTTTTAATAAAATTTTAGTGCGTTTCAACCCTTGTTCTGTTAAACTTATTTTTTTTGCTTTTTCATCAATTTCAAAATGCTTTTTATCTTCTAAATATTTAGAAGCTTCATTGGCCTTAAAATATTTTTCTACCAATAAGTCAGAATCACGTGATATAATTAGAGGAGTCCTTGCTTCGTCAATCAAAATAGAATCAACCTCATCGATAATACAAAAATTGAAAGGTCTTTGTACTAATTCTTTTTTATCCGTTACCATATTATCTTTTAAGAAATCGAAGACTAAATCAACATTTGTTACATATGTTATATCGCGGGAATAATTTATTTTGCGATCTGCTATGCTCATATCTGATTGTATAAGACCAACTTCCAGGCCTAATAATCGATGTATTTGACCCATCCATTCTGCGTCACGTTTTGCTAAATAATCATTTATCGTTACTATATGAACACCCTTGCCAGCTAAAGAATTAACTAAAGCAGGTGAAGTTGAAACTAAAGTTTTCCCCTCACCCGTTTTCATTTCTGCAATTTTACCATCGTTTAAAACTAATCCTCCTAATAACTGTACATCATAATGTCTTAGGTCAATTGTTCTTTTAGATGCTTCTCTAGTTAAGGCAAAACTTTCAGCTAATGTTTGTTTATCTAATCCGTCTTCTTTACAAGTAAAATATTTTAATTTTGAGGTTCTACTTTTTAATTCAGTATCACTTAAAGGTATTAATTCTTTTTCAAGATCATTAATATAATTTAAGGTTGGTCTATACTCATCCCAAATACTGTTGATTCGTGGAAATAATTTTATCATCTGTTATCATCTGTTATTAAATTGGGTTAAAAAAAGCTTTTAGGAAAAAATAAAATTATCTTTTAAATAGTTTTTCTAAATTAAAGATTAAAGGATCCAAATATTAATTCGAACTATTTTTTTAATTAGATCTAGTAATTTACAGGATTAATAAGTGATACTTTACTACTTTATGATTAAGTCTACTATAAAAAAGTTTATAAACTTAAAAGATTGCTTTTAATAATTCTATTGAATTTTTATTGTTCAAAGATTATTTTTATTTAGAAATCCTGTCAACTTTAAAATTAGAAGCTAATGGGCTTGTAATATCACCGGTTGGTGCTTTAAAGCTTCCCATTGCAACATTATTAAGTCGCAATTTTAACCAAGTAATAAAAGTTTTATCTACAGAAACAATTGCCGAACATTCATCAGCTATTCTAGCTTGTGTTAATTTTGTTTGCAAATCAGTCAATTGAACAGAATCTAAAAACTTTGGTGATTTTACTAGCCAAAAATCTATATTTTTTTTCATTCTTCGATAATGTTGTACTCGCTCGCGTAAAATTTCTTCAACAGGTTCAGCAACTAATAAAAACTCACTACTTGCAACAATAAAATAATAAGTTGTTAAGGATTTAGGAATATTCACTAACTTCTCCTTCCTTACGGATCTGAAATGATTAAAAAATCGTGGAACTAATTCTTTCTTAAACTTTGGTTGTTATTAATAATCTACTAAAATTTTTTAATCTGTCTGTTAATTTCAAAATAGTTTAGTATCCCAGCCATGAGATTGTAATTTTAAAAACTAATAAATTTCAATAAAAAGCCACTTGCCTCTATAAATTTAACTACTGGGTTTATAATTATTTTTTGCTTAAATTTAAAAAATCTGAGCCCTTTAAAGGCGAACTCGATTGTGCAAATTTATATGGAACCATTTGTCCTGCTAAATAAGCTTGTCTACCTGCTTTAACAGCAAGACTCATAGCTTTAGCCATAACCATAGAATTTTTTGCTTGTGCTATCGCAGTATTAATCAGAACAGCTTCAGCCCCTAGCTCCATAGCAAGTGCTGCCTCACTAGGAGCTCCAATCCCTGCATCTATAATCACTGGTATCTTAGAATTCTCAATAATAACTTGAATATTGTTTATACTTTGAATACCTTGTCCTGAACCGATAGGTGAACCCAAAGGCATAATAGTAGAACACCCAATATCCTCAAGGTGTTTTGCTAGCATTGGATCAGTATTTGTGTAGGGTAGTACAATAAAACCCTTTTTAACTAAAAATTCTGCTGCTTTTAATGTCCCTATTGGGTCAGGGAAAAGATATTTAGGGTCAGATATAACTTCTAACTTAATGAAATTATTTTCTTTTTGACCAATTCTCTTAGATAATTCACGACCTAAAAATGCTAATCTAATAGCTTCTTCAGCTGTTTTTGCACCAGCAGTATTTGGTAATAACCATAATTTTTTCCAGTTAATAGCTGTTATTAAATTGTCATCTTTAGAGATATTTAATAAATTAAGTCTTCTGATAGCAACAGTTACAATTTCACTTTCACTTTTTGCTAAACATTCTACCATCTCTTTTAAACTTTTATACTTTCCAGTGCCAACAATAAGGCGAGAATTAAAAACTTTACCTCCAATGGTTAATTGGTCTTGTTTTAACATAATTTGATTTGGTTTGATTAGTACTATTATTATAACCTAGTTTTTAGTAAAATTATTATTATTTTAAGTTTAATTAATTAAAAAACCATATAATTTGGTTATAGTATAAATAAATTTATATAGTTAGAAGCGAGTGACGCGATTCGAACGCGCGACATCAACCTTGGCAAGGTTGCGCTCTACCACTGAGCTACACTCGCAAATCAAATATTAAGAAAACTTTAATAATTACTATAGCATAATAACTATTTTTATATTTTATGTTATATAAACCGAAAAGATTTCGAATAAGATATTATAAAGTAACATAAGAATCCTCTTTATAAAGAGGGTTCTTATGTTACTTTATAATATCTTATTCGAAATCTTTTCGGTTTGGGTTTCTCGATGGATCGTTAGATAAAAATCCAAATATAAAAAGTGAACTAAAACTTGTGATAATGGCATAAACTAATAGTTTTAAAAAATATAAACTAAGCATAAGAATCCTCCGATAAAATTATTTATTAATAATTATATATCAATTAGTAAGTATTAAGCAATTAAATTTATATATGTTTGTACTATATAAATACTAATCATCAGTGAAATCTGTATCAATAACTGTTTCATCAGGATTTGCTTGTGGTTCATCCTTCACTTCTGGGTTAGCTGAACTAGCAATCTCTTCTCCAACAGTCTGAGAAATTTTTTGTAGTTCCTCAAGTTTGTTTTTCAAGTTTTCATTATCAAAATCATCATTTTGTAATATATCACGGATTGTTTTAATCCCTTCTAGAAGAAGTTCTTTTTTATCTAAAGATATTTTATCTTCATATTCTTTTAATTGTTTTTCATTTTGGTAACAAACTAAATCAGCCTGGTTTTTTAAGTCGATTTTTTCTTTTTTCTCTTTATCTACTTTAGATGACTCTTCCGCATTTTTTATCATTTTCTCAACTTCGTCTTTATCTAAAGTTGATGCATTCTGAATGTTAATACGTTGTGTTTTACCAGTTCCTTTATCCTTAGCAGTCACGGATAAAATACCACTTGCGTTAATATCAAAAGTAACTTCAATTTGTGGGACTCCTCGAGAAGCTAATGGGATTCCTTCTAATCTGAAGTTACCTAAACTTTTATTATCTTTGGCTAATTTACGTTCTCCTTGTAAAACTTCGATATCAACACTTTCTTGGTTATCGGTAGCTGTTGAAAACGTTTCCGATTTTTTTACTGGGATTGTAGTGTTTCTAGGAATCATTACTGTCATTAATGACCCTAATGTTTCCACCCCTAAAGATAAAGGTGTTACATCTAATAATAGAATATTTTTAACCTCACCAGCTAGTACTCCACCTTGTACCGCTGCACCAATTGCAACAACTTCATCTGGATTTACTGTCTGATTTGCCTCTTTTTCTACTATTTTGTATACTAAATTTTGAACAGCTGGTATACGTGTTGAACCACCTACTAAGACTAATTCATTAATTGTATTTCTATCAACCCGAGCATCTTTTATCGCTGCTTCTACAGGTAATCGACAACGGTTTATTAGATCTTCACAAAGTTCTTCAAATTTTCCACGTGTTAAGATTTCCTCTATATGCTTAGGTCCATCTTGGTTTGCTGTAATAAACGGAAGGTTTATAGTTGTTTCGGACAGATTTGATAACTCAATTTTAGCTTTTTCAGCTGCCTCAGTTAATCTTTGTAAAGCCTGAGGGTCAGAAGCTAAATTAATACCTTCGGCCTTTTGGAATTTTGCAAGTATAAAGTCAACAATTTTTCTATCAAAGTCATCTCCACCAAGTTTAGTATCACCTGATGTTGATAAAACTTCAAAAACACCATCTCCAACTTCTAGTAATGAAACATCAAATGTACCGCCACCCAGGTCAAAAATAATAACTAACTCATTATTTTTTTTTTCAAGACCGTAAGCTAGTGAAGCTGCTGTTGGTTCATTAATAATTCTTTTAACTTCTAATCCCGCAATTCTTCCGGCGTCTCTTGTTGCTTGTCGTTGTGCATCATTAAAATATGCTGGGACTGTAATTACCGCCTCAGTAATGGTTTGTCCCATGTATAAACTAACATCATTGGAAAGTTTTCTTAAGATTTGTGATGAAATTTCCTCAGGACTAAACTGCTTATCCATGTTAGAACAAACAATTTTGACATTATCCTTATTGTCACCAACAAGTTTATAAGAGACTTCTTTTGATTCTTTGCTTAGTTCACTGAATTTCGAACCCATAAAACGTTTGATCGATGAGAAAGTATTTTCAGGGTTAATAACAGCTTGTCGTTTAGCAATTTGTCCAACTAGTAAATCTTTATTTTTAGTATAAGCGACAATTGATGGTGTTGTTCTTAATCCTTCGGTATTGTTAACTACTGTGGGTTGTCCACCTTCCATTACTGCTGCAACGGAGTTGGTCGTCCCAAGGTCAACTCCAAATATTTTACTTATATTAGCCATATTGTTATTTCTCCGTAAATTTCTCTATTAAATAATAACATCATTTTAAACTGAAATTACTAATTCTGTCAAGTGAAAAAAAACTATTTCTATAATTCAGAAGTCTTTTAATAAAATTATACTATACATTAATAGGAAAGAGAGGGATTCGAACCCTCGGTACAAAGAATATTTGTACAATAGATTAGCAATCTAACGCTTTAAGCCACTCAGCCATCTCACCATAAATATGACTCTGGCTGGATTTGAACCTGCGACCAAGGGCTTATGAGTCCCCTACTCTAACCACTGAGCTACAGAGCCTTATATTCTAATTATAGACTACCCAACTTAACTTATCTAAATTTTTATTCACTCGACAAGTTCAAAAAGAATATAAAAAAATTTGTATCTATGCTTATTGACAAAAAGTATATGGTTATGGCATATTATGTCCATAGTCTATTTAGATATGCCTAAGGGGGTTGTATCTCAATTTGGTTAGAGTATCACCCTGTCACGGTGAAAGTTGCGGGTTCGAGTCCCGTCAATCCCGAAGTTATATTATATTATATTTAAGCTTGATTTGTTTTATTACTAACAACAATACATTCAGTTGTTAAAATCATACTAGCAATAGAGATAGCATTTTGTAATGCTGAACGTGTTACTTTTGCTGGGTCGACAATACCATAATCAAACATATCTCCAAACTCATTTGTTTCAGCATTATAACCAAACTCAAAATACTGCTCTTCCACTAAATCTGTTATAACACTACCGTTTTTTCCAGTATTTTCCGCAATTCTTTTAAGTGGTTCTTTAATAGAATCTGCCAAAATGTAGGCTCCAATAAGTTGGTCATCTTTTAAATTTTGTTTAGCCCATAATTTTAATGGCGTTGAGAGATGGGTTAGAGTTGCACCACCACCAGGAATAACACCTTCTTCAACTGCGGCGCGTGTTGCGTTTATCGCATCTTCTAGTCGTAATTTTTTGTCTTTCATTTCTGTTTCTGTCACAGCACCAACCTTAATAACTGCAATTCCTCCTGAAAGCTTAGCAATTCTATCCTTTAGTTTTTCAATTTCATATGAGGATTCGTTCATAGCAATTTGTTTTTTTAATTGCTCACAACGATTTTTAATATTATCCAAATTGCCTTCAGTAATAATAGTAGTTGAATCTTTTGTAACCGTTATTCGTGATGCTTTTCCTAATAATTCTAATTCAACACTATCTAAACGTAGGCCTAATTCTTCTGTGATTAAAGTCCCACCAGTTAGTATTGCAATATCCTCTAATAGAGATTTACGAAGATCCCCAAATCCAGGTGCTCTTATAGCAACAACATTAACAATACCTCTTAATTTATTAAGAACTAGAGTAGATAATGCCTCTTTTTCGATATCTTCAGCTATTATTAGTAGAGGTCTTTTAGTAAATGCAACTTTTTCTAAAATAGGAATCAAATCTTGTTGAACAAGAGTAAGCTTTTTATTTGTAATTAAAATAAAAGGATTATCATATTCAACTTCAGCTTTTTCAGCATTTGTGATAAAGTACGGAGAAATAAACCCTTTGTCTAGTCTCATACCTTCCGTTATTGCTAACTCAATAAACGTATTATTGCTTTCTTCCAACGAAATAACTCCATCGCGACCCACAGTTTTTAAAGCTCGTGCAATCATGGACCCAATCTCCTTATCATTACCTGAAGAAATTGTTGCTACTTGCTCTATTGCCATATTATTTTCAATAGGACGAGCATAATCTAATATTTGATTAGTTAAATATTTTGTAGCTTTTTCAAGACCAAATTTTAAAGAAATTGGGTTTGAACCTGCTGCCACATTTTTCATTCCTTTTTTTACAATAGCATAAGCTAAAACAGTTGCCGTAGTTGTGCCATCACCAGCTACATCATTTGTTTTTGAAGCTGCTTGTCTTATTAGTGATACACCAGTATTAAAAATATTATCTTTTAATTCAATCTCTTTAGCGATACTAACGCCATCATTAATTATTTGCGGTGAACCATATTTTTTATCTAAAACTACATTCCTACCTTTTGGCCCTAAAGTAACAGAAACTGCTTCAACTAAGACTTTCATTCCTTTTTCAAGCGCTTGCCTTGCATGTTCTTGGTATAATATTTTTTTACTCACTGTTTTGTTGTATTATTAAATAAAAAGATTTTAGAAGTGATAAAGTTTTTGTTAGGTTTTCTTTTTAAAAGAATTTGAATTAAATATAATAATAAAAACAATATTCTTATAAGAATATTGTTTTTATTATTATATTTAAGGTTAAATTATTATTCCCAATTTTTATCAGATTGAGAAAGAACGAAATTAGCGACATCTTCAATATCACTTTCAGCTAAACGACCACCAAAAGCTGGCATAGCATTTTTTCCATTTGTTACCTGGTAAGTAATAGCAGAAACGCTATCCATTTTATTTTGAGATAAAGCTTCTTTCTTTAAAGTTTTTTCAGGCATAATAACATTATTACCACCAGCATGACAAGCTGAACAATTAGCTGTAAAAACGTTTTCCCCATTATTAATGTCTACCGCTTGAGCTGGATTTTGAAAACTAATTAAAGCTAAGCATGCAATAAAGAAACCAAAAAAAAAATTTTTCATTGATAATTCTCGTATAGAGTCTTTTTTAATTTAACAAAATAAAAATCTATTATTATTTTTAATATAGAAAGCGAGATTAAAAATCTTTACTATTTTAATTTTTAATAATTAATAATAAATTTTACCGCCACCCCATTTTTCAGAAACAATCTTAGGTTGTAATAATATATGACCTGCAATATCTACTAAGTCATTTTCATCTAATGATCGCATTCTTGTGAAAATATTGGCACTTTTAATACTTGGGTGAATCTCTGCAATTGATTCTAAACCATCATAAGTTGTTGGATCTTTCATATAATCAACTAAACCATTAATATTATTACGTGATGGTGTTGCTAAACTTAGAGCCTCAGAGTCAAGACCTAAGTTTGGGTTTGTTTTTGTTACTCCACCAACATGACATTGCCCGCAACTAGAGTTAAATAATCGTTTCCCTCTTTTAACTTGTTCTGGAGTTAAGACTGTTGTTTTACCATCACTAGTTACAGGTATTGTTCTTGTTGCTTCATCTAGTTCTATCGCTAAGACTGATGAACCAACTGAATTCGCTAAACAAGCAATAGTTAAACTTATAAAAAATTTTTTGAACATATTAGATTAAACCTATAAAATATTTTAATTACTGAAACAAAAAAACAAGGATTACCAATAAAGTTTACTTAGATTTATTAGAATAAATTTTTGGTAATTTTAATTGTTCTTTGATTTTTTTGGCAATTAAGCCTCTAAGTCGAATATTTTCCCAACCAGCTGCAAGAGCAATACTAACTAAAAGGACTTGACTAAATAGTAATATTGGATCAAGTCGCCATCCATGAATAATTAAAATAGAGCCGTAGATCAACCCTAATGTTGTAAAAAAAATATCTTCATCACGTGATAGTTCTGGTCTTATAATCCTTAAAAAATATAAAATTAACACACCAAGAATTATTATAAGGCCTAGAAGAAAATTTGCTCCAAAAACTATGTTTATCATGAATTATTACACACTTTTGAAAAATTATTTATTATTGGGTTAGAAACTATAAAATCTTTTATCCAGTTTTTAATTATAAAAATTAAAAAACAAAAATTAAAAAACTAACTTTTAAAATTTTTGTTTTTAATGACTATTTTTTTGGTGGTACACGAGTTAAAGCATCTTTTTTACTGACAAAGAATAATGCAAGACTGATAGGTAAAACTACAATAAACCCACCAGCAATTAAGCTGGATAAAAAATTTGTTAAAGATGGTGTCATAATTTTATATTTTCTTTCTTTTCTCTAATAAAATATATTTTCTTGAACTATGCAAAACATCTAATTCTAGAAATAGAAATTAACAGTAAAATCTTTGAGGGACTAGAGATTAATTTGCCTATAATCTAATTCAAGCTTATTAAATTATATAGTATAATATATTTATATAAATAATAAGGTTAACTTCTAGGTCGCTACTTTGTTTATATATATAATATGTTAATCAGTTTATTAAAGTATCCAAGCCTATTTGGAATACTTTTTCTAATATAATACAATTTTTTCCATTGAAATAATATTATTTGTATTGGGTAACAAAATATTTTTATAATATTAGATCTATTTTTGATTTCACTGAACTAATAAATAATAATTGTAGGATAATTTTGTATATACTAAATTCTTGCCTACTCCTCTCTAGTATAATTATATTAAAGAGTGGCAGAAACTGAAATAGATGTTTTTTTCTTTTTCTTTTTAAATGAAACCAACCCTTCTGTAAGTGCATATAAAGTGTAATCTTTCCCAACCCCTACATTATCACCTGGTTTAAAACTTAATCCTCTTTGTCTTATTAAAATATTACCAGCTTGTACTGGGTGTCCTTGAAAACATTTTACCCCAAGACGTTTTGATTTGGAATCTCGTCCATTTTTTGTACTTCCTGCACCTTTTTTATGAGCCATTTTTCTTTATTTACTAATTTATGAAAAATAATTTGTTTCTTTATTCAAATCAGGTTGGTGCTTATAAGTCTTAACTTAGTTAAAATGAAGTTTATAACTGAAGAACAAATTAAATAATAGTAATAGTATACTAGACTAGATAATAACTAGTGTATACCTATAATATATAATTGGTTCTAGAATTTTGTAAACTTCATTTTTAAGGATTAGCATATCTTTACTTAGTTGATAAATTTTCTTTAATCATTAGAAAAACAAAAACAAACATATATTTTCATTAGACTATATAAGTTAAAATTAAAATACTTTTTTAAGATATACTATGTTATGATAAGTTTTGTAAAAACTTAAAAATCTAAAAATTTATTTTAATTATCCTTTAATAAAATCTTATAAATAAAAAATTAATGAAAAATCTAAAACAAGCAACATTCTTAAATAATAAAGAACTTATTGATTCTGTTGAAAATATTCATATTAAAAAGAATCTATCAAAAATATTTGTAGGTGACACAGTAAAGATTGGAGTATTTATTAAGGAAGGTAATAAAGAAAGAATACAATACTACCAAGGTATTATTTTAGGGAAAAATAATAGTGGAATTAATTTAACAATATCAGTTAGAAAAGTATTCCAAGGTATCGGTATAGAAAGAAATTTTTTAATACATTCCCCTAAATTTGAATCGATTGAAGTAATTAAATCTTCTCGTGTAAGAAGATCAAAATTATATTATTTACGTAGTATTGTAGGTAAAGGAAGTCGTCTAAAACAAAGGTTTAGAACTAAGTAATTTGCATCTGGCTGGGTTCGAACCAGCGGTGTTCTAATAAGAAGACGGATTATGAGTCCGTTGCCTTCAACCACTCGGCCACAAATGCGAAAATTCGTTCTATAATTTATAGAAGTGAGGAGCTGGTGGGACTCGAACCCACGTCCATTTAAAATAATTGCTAAACTAATCAATGCAATCACAGATTTAGTTATCAATTAGTTTACTTTCGTTACATTTAAAACGCTAAATAAATGAATTTTTAACAAAAAAGTTGTTGAGTTTATGTTTATTTTCTATTAATAAATAAAATTAAAATACTTTATTTATAATAATAATACCAAAACTAAAGTTTTGTAAAGTTTTAGGGAAAAATAATCTTATTCCTATCTCAATCAACAATTATATAATTGATTGAGGTTAAAATTCAAGAAATTTATGCAAAGACTTGGTTTTTGTTAAAATTAATAATGTTATTTGCAATTACTGTATATTTTAAGTCTTTAAATCTGCTTATTGATTAATAGAATTATAAATGTCGAAACCAATACAGCCCCTTAATTAATACCTTAATTTTATTAAATTTAATTTCTGGCCTTAATTTTTAATAGTTCATTACCTTTTATAGCTATTAATTATAGTTTTTAAAAATACCTCTGGATAGTATATACCAGAGCTAAGACGAAATAAAAAATAGTTAATATTTGGATTAATTTATCGATTGATTTTTCGGCTCTACTTGAACTTTCAAAAAGTTTAAACGGGTCTAAATTTTCTTGTAAGCTCTGTTCATTAGGACTTCTAACTAGGATAATCAGAACTAATGAAAAATTGAGTATTATTGATAATATACTAAAAATGTTTACATTACTCATAACAGCATATTTTTATTATAACAAATAATTTAATAAAGTTAATAATTTAATTATTATTGATTATTTTAATTTACTTTTTTATTCTCCTTGAACTTTTAATAATAGAAACCCAAGAGATAATCCGATTAGCACCATACTGAAACATAAAACACCAATTGATAAAATTTCTCCACCCATAAATTATTACATCCTTATGCTTAAAATTATATCATCTTAAAACCCATTACGGCCCCAAACGACTAGCGAAAGAGAAAACGTAAATATCATCATAATTGTAGCCCAACCTAAGCTAATTATATCCATGAGTATTCCTTAATTTTTGAAAATATATAATCAATATAGACTTTATTATATACTTTAATTTAACTCTAGGTCAAAATCAATATAATTTAATATCTGCTTACTTTGAAAAGCCATTTTTATAAAATGTTAATTATTATATTATTTAGTATATAATATATAATAATATTACATAAATAGGAGAGGTTAAATGAACTAAAAAAAAGAATAAAATTAGCTTTAGTTGTAGGTGTTCCGGTTTGGGTATAAAACAAAGTCCGAACTTAAAATTCTTTATTCGTAAAATTAATAACTACGAAATTGAAATAATTTAGTGATTTTCGCTAATCGGAATGAGAAATAAATAAAGCTTTAAATTAAAACTGTAATAACTAACTATTAATTTATATTAGGGGTAAAATCTATGACTAAATCGATTAACAGTAATAAAAATAATGAAATAAATGCAGTAAAAACAAAAACTCCTGCAGGTGAATCTTTACTTACACCTCGCTTTTATACAACTGATTTTGATGCAATGGCTAACTTAGACATCAATTCAAATAAATCAGAGCTTGAATCTATTATAGAAGAATTTCGTATGGATTATAACCAACACCACTTTATCCGTGACCAAGAGTTTAATCAATCTTGGGCTCATTTTGATAAACGTACAAAATCTCTTATTACTGAATTTTTAGAAAGATCATGTACAGCGGAATTCTCAGGTTTTCTATTATATAAGGAATTATCAAGAAACCTTAAAACGAAAAACCCTTTATTAGCTGAAGGTTTCGCTTTTATGTCTAGAGATGAAGCGAGACACGCAGGGTTTTTAAATAAATCCATGAGTGACTTTAATTTAACACTTGATTTAGGGTTTTTGACTAAAAGCCGTAAATATACTTTTTTTTCACCTAAATTTATTTTTTATGCTACATACTTATCAGAAAAAATTGGTTATTGGCGATATATTACGATCTATAGACATTTAGAAAAAAACCCTGAATATCGTATCTATCCAATATTTAGATTTTTTGAAAGCTGGTGTCAAGATGAAAATAGACACGGAGACTTTTTTGCTGCCATTTTAAAATCACAACCAGAATTATTAACTACTACTGTTGCTAAACTTTGGTGTAGGTTTTTCCTATTATCGGTTTTCGCAACTATGTATTTAAATGACTTACAAAGAAGTAGTTTTTATGCTACTTTAGGTTTAGATGCTCGTAAATTTGATATTCATGTGATTAAAAAAACAAATCAGAGTGCTGGACGTCTATTTCCTGTTATTTTAAATGTAAATCATCCGAGTTTTTTCAAACATTTAGACACATGTGCCGAAGCAAATTTAGCATTAACACAAATTGATGTAAAGGAAAAAGCTCACTACGGTCATATTTTACAGAATTTTATGTTCTTTTTTCAACGTACGGGAAACTATTCTATTATCTTAATTAATTTAATACAAATGGGGTTAATGAAACCTCTAAATTCTGAAAAAGATTGGCATACTATATATTAAATGGGTCTTAATTATTATTTTGCCACTTAAAGAGACAAAACCAATAAGTTATTTTAAAGAGTAGTTATTCTTTATAGTAGAGAGATAAAATTAACTGTGATTAATTATATAAGGAAAATATTATTATGAATAATAATAATGCACAGGTAGGGAAAATTGCTCCAGATTTTGAGGCAACAGCCGTTTATGACGAAGAGCGTTATAAAATTCGATTATCAGATTATCGTAAAAAAAAATATGTTGTTCTATTTTTTTACCCATTAAATTTTACTTTTGTTTGTCCTACTGAAATAACTTCATTTAGTGATCGCTTTAAAGAATTTAGTTCTCTGGATACTGAAGTTTTAGCTGTTTCTGTTGATAGTGAATATTCACATTTATCATGGGTACAAACGAAACGTGAGGATGGAGGGTTAGGGTCATTAAGTTATCCTCTAGTGTCTGATTTAAAAAAAGAAATTAGTAATTCCTATAATATTTTACATGATTCTGGAGTTGCTTTACGTGGTTTATTTATTATTGATAAAAAAGGAGTTATACAATACTCAACTACAAATAATTTATCTTTTGGACGAAGTGTTGATGAAACATTACGGGTTTTACAAGCTATTCAGCATATAACAGAAAATCCAGATGAGGTTTGTCCTAGTGATTGGGAACCCGGAGATGAAACAATTTATATCTAAAAATGGATGTAATAATCTAGAAAGTAAAAGAATTTGTTGATCGAGGTTCTTAAAATAATTATCTATGATATAAAAATATATAAGTATCAACAAAAATTATGCCAAAACTTAAAACAAGAAAAGCTGCAAAAAAACGTTACAAACTTATTGCAGGAAAAAGATTCGTTAGACGTAAAGCTTTTAAGGGACATCTTTTAGAAAAAAAATCTGCTAAGCAAAAAAGAAATTTAGCAAACACCATTATAGTAAGTAAATCAGATACCAAAGCAATAAGAAAAATGTTAGTTTGTTAAACTATAACGATAAGAAAATTAATGGTAAGAGTTAAGCGAGGGAATGTCGCTAGAAACCGTAGAAACAAAATCTTAAAACTTGCAAAAGGATTTTGTGGTGCTCATTCAAGTTTATTCCGGGTAGCAAACCAACAAGTAATTAAAAGCTTGATATACGCATATCGTGGAAGAAAAGAGAAGAAAAGAATATTTCGTCAATTATGGATTACAAGGATTAATGCTGCAGTGAGTAATTACAACTTAAAATATAGCAGATTTATTCATAACTTAAAACGCTCAAAAATTCTTCTAAACCGTAAAATGTTATCACAGTTAGCTATTTTAGACCCATCAGCTTTTTCGGTTATAGTTGAAGTAACCCAGTAAAAAATTTTGAACAAAAAAGAGGAAATTTTCTTTTTTGTTCAAATCATTGTAGTGAATTTATTGATTAAAATAATATTTAAAATAAGTATGAAAAGAACTATTTCAGTATTAGTTGAAAAAGATGCAGGAGGATTGGTTCGTATCGTAAGCTTATTAACTAGAAGACGATTCCAGATTGAAAGTATTACAATGGCAGCATGCGAAAGAAAATGTTATGAGCGAATAACAATAGTAGTAATAAATCAAAGTGATGGGTCAGATGCTGCTAGCCAGTTAACTAAACAACTAAAAAAATTAATTAATGTTGTAAATGTTCAAGATATAACATATTTACCTTTAGTACAGAGAGAATTAATTTTAATAAAACTACAAGTCAGTGTCATAGAACGAGAGGAAATTATAAATTTAGCTGAAGTATTCAGGTTTAAAATTACTGATATCACAGAATCTACTCTTATATTAGAAATAACAGCTGACCCTGGAAAAATTGTGGCTCTTCAAAAAATATTAAAAAAGTATAATATTTTGCAATTATCTAGAACAGGGGAAATTGCTCTAACACGTGAATCTTCAGTAAATACTTCTTCATTAAAAGAATATCCTGAATTTGAAACTGATACGAGTAGAAATTCTTTTAAAAATATTGAAGAATTATTTTATAAAGATTATTATAAACCCACAGAAGCTTAAAGCAGTAGCAAGCAAATAAAACATAACGAGCTGCTAATAGTAGTTATAGTTGTTAATCTAAAATTAACTGATTAAAATCTATATATTATTAATAAGAGTAATAAAAAAGAATTTTGAATAGTAATTTTATATTTTATTTTGTAATCTAATAGTTAAGCTATAAAATTCAATATTTAATATTGAGCTTTATAGATTAAATCTTATAAATCATCAATAAAAGACCTAGAATAAAAATATTTTAGAGTCACAAAACCTTCTAAAATAATAAGTCAAATGAAAGATAAGATGAGTTCTTAGAATTTTTCTGACTTATTAACATCCAATTACCAGGCTTTTCTTGGTAAGATAAACATTCATTAACATCCCACTCTAGAAGATATAAATTGTTTTTAGAAAAAAAATTTATACATAATAAAGTCGGAGATTGGGGGAAAAATTGTCTTTTTTTTTTGTACGCTTGTTTTTCATTATGTTTTTGCTCGACAATAGAATAAACCTCACAATTATTTATACGATCACAATTCAAACAAATACACATAAAAAACAAAATTTTTTATTATTTTATTATAAAAGTTTTTACTTGGGGGTGGAGGGACTTGAACCCTCACGATTTGCATCAACGGATTTTCTTTTTGATATGATTTTCATCAATAATAAAAGTAGATATACATTTTTTTTTCAAAATTGGACTCTCTCTTTACCAACTAAGGTAGTTCCCGTCGAGTCTCTGCACCTTAATTAATAATTAACTATATTAATCCTTGGCTCAAGATTGTCTTATCATAATTATGACTTAGAGTTCCTTGAATTTGAGAACTTACTTGGCTAATCACGTTAATAATGATTTGATGCTCAAAGTTTTAAGTCCGTTGCGTCTACCATTCCGCCACACCCCCGGTTATAACAATATATAATATACTAACTAACTTAAAAATATACTTTTATAACTATTTGTTAGTTTAATTTTATTATTATTAGGCGACACCCAGATTCGAACTGGGGATAGAGGATTTGCAATCCACGGCCTTACCACTTGGCTATATCGCCTTTATAAATCAAATAATCCTAGAGTAATCAAACTCAACTATCTACATTATATTAGAAATCTATATACAATTCTTTTTAAGTAATTTAATATAAAATAATAGTACATAGATTTTTAATTAATAAAGATTATCCTTTTATTTATGTATGCAAAAAAGTTAATACCTTTCTAGAGTATAATATTTATATACCTTAGGGACTTCTAAACTATTCCCTCATTAAAGGATAAAAACTATTAAGAGCTTGTTGCTGGCTTCGGAGAATCTATATGCCTGAGAATGTGCAGGAAAGAACTCGATTAAAAAGTGAGCGTTACGAATCAGGTGTAATTCCATATGCCAAAATGGGATACTGGGATGCTGATTATAACGTTAAAGACACTGATATTCTAGCTCTATTCCGTATAACTCCACAACCAGGCGTAGATCCCGTAGAAGCTGCCGCTGCTGTTGCGGGTGAATCTTCTACTGCAACATGGACGGTAGTTTGGACAGACTTATTAACTGCTTGCGATATCTATAGAGCAAAAGCATATAGAGTAGATCCAGTACCTGGAACAAGCGATCAATACTTTGCATACATCGCTTATGAATGTGATTTATTTGAGGAAGGTTCTCTTGCGAACTTAACAGCCTCTATTATTGGTAACGTTTTCGGTTTTAAAGCTGTTAAAGCTTTACGTCTAGAAGACATGAGAATCCCTTTTGCTTACTTAAAAACTTTCCAAGGTCCAGCAACTGGTGTTATTGTGGAAAGAGAAAGATTAGACAAATTTGGTCGTCCTTTCTTAGGCGCTACTGTAAAACCTAAATTAGGTCTTTCAGGTAAAAACTACGGACGTGTAGTTTATGAAGGTTTATGTGGTGGTCTTGACTTCCTTAAGGATGATGAGAACATTAACTCACAACCATTCATGCGTTGGAAAGAACGTTTCTTATACTGTATGGAAGGTGTTAACCGTGCAGCTGCTGCAACAGGTGAAGTTAAAGGTTCTTACCTTAACGTTACTGCAGCAACAATGGAACAAATGTATGAGCGTGCAGAATATGCTCATTCAATTGGTACTGTTATTGTAATGGTCGATTTAGTTATCGGTTATACTGCTATTCAAACTATGGCTATCTGGGCAAGAAAAGCTGAGATGATTTTACATTTACATCGTGCAGGTAATTCTACTTATGCTCGTCAAAAAAACCATGGTATTAATTTCCGAGTTATCTGTAAATGGATGCGTATGTGTGGTGTAGACCATATCCATGCTGGTACAGTTGTTGGTAAATTAGAAGGAGATCCTTTAATGGTTAGAGGATTCTACAACACTTTATTATTAACTCAACTTAAAATTAATTTAGCTGAAGGTTTATTCTTCGACATGGATTGGGCATCTCTTAGAAAATGTGTTCCTGTAGCTTCTGGTGGAATCCATTGTGGTCAAATGCACCAACTTCTTTACTATTTAGGTGACGATGTGGTTCTACAATTTGGTGGTGGTACTATTGGTCACCCTGATGGTATTCAATCCGGTGCGACAGCAAACCGTGTTGCTCTAGAATCTATGGTTCTAGCTCGTAATGAAGGTCGTGATTATGTTGGAGAAGGTCCTGAAATCTTACGTAACGCAGCGGCTACTTGTGGTCCTTTAAAAGCAGCGTTAGATTTATGGAAAGATATTACTTTCGATTACACTTCAACAGATACACCTGATTTCGTTGAGCTTCCTACTGAAAGCAAATAGTATACTGAAAACAAATTTATTAAGAAGTTAATCTGAATTAATTCTAGCTCTCTTTAGACAGCTAGAAAATATATGTAATAATTTTATTTACTTTATTCTTAAAGTTAGATTATTTTGTTTTAGAATTTAGATTTAACCTTAAATTTGTTATAAATTCAGAAAAAATACTTAATACCCTATATTATTTTAAGCGAAAGTAGAGAGCAAATAAAAATTTTAGTATATAACTAAAAATAAAATTTCTATAATTTATCTTTAAGGAATATTTGAATAGTGATGAGAGTTACACAAGGATGTTTTTCGTTTTTACCAGATTTAACTGATGAGCAAATTAAAAAACAAGTTGCTTATGCTATGACAAAAGGATGGGCTGTTAGTGTAGAATGGACAGATGATCCACATCCACGTAATGCATATTGGGAATTATGGGGTCTTCCTTTATTTGACATTCAAGATCCTGCTGCATTAATGTATGAACTTGGTGAATGTAGAAAAGTTAACCCAGAAGGTTACATTAAAATCAACGCGTTTGATGCTAGTATCGGTACAGAAAGTTGTGTATTATCATTTATTGTACAACGACCTTCAAACGAACCTGGTTTCTATCTAGAACGTAACGAAATTGGTGGTCGTAACATTCAATACACGATTTCAAGTTATGCTGTTCAAGCAAGACCTGCTGGAGATCGTTATTAAGGATAATACATCATTTCTCATTTTCTAGAGACTTGCCTACTGTAGTCTTAATTTAAAGTTCTCAGTTAGTTTTGTTTTCAGAAAAGCCTTGGAAGCTCAACATTATTTGTTGTGTTGGTTAATAACTTTTTGTAAAAATACAAAGTTAAGCTAACTATTAGTTTCCTTTTTAGATATAATATTTTAAGTTTAGAACTAATTTATATTTCTAAACTTAAAATATTATATCTTTAATCCCTATATATTAATTTTTTAATTTATAGTATTTGACAAAGTTATGTTCATAACATATATATATATATATACATACGATTAAATTTATAAGCGTTATTCTAAAAGCTATTAAGAAAGTAATAATTTTTAGATAAATGGGCTCATCGTCTAATGGATAAAGACCGGAACCTTCTAAGTTTCTAATGTAGGTTCAATTCCTTCTGGGCCTGCTCAAATAAATATGTAGAAATTATTTTTTATATTTTAAGTATAAAAAATAATTTAAGCCCCCATCGTCTAGAGGCCTAGGACATCTCCTTTTCACGGAGGGAACAGGGATTCGAATTCCCTTGGGGGTAAAGTATAACAGTATCTATATAAAAAAATTTATGCTTCTATAAATTTAGATTATTCTTGTTATAATAAATTCTAGAATATTATTAATCAAATAGAGTTTCTTTTTTTTAGAAAATTAGTTATAATATATTAGTGAAAACTCAATTCGGAATAGTATAACTATTTCATGAGACTTGAGCGTTTCCTATCTTTATGTCTCCAGAGAGGAAAAGGTAAATGAACTCCAATAAGCAAGCAGCCAAAGTTAAAGTTCTCGTTGATCGTGATGTTAACAAAACTAGTTTCGAAAAATGGGCTAAGCCGGGACATTTTTCGCGTACACTGTCTAAAGGCCCAAAAACAACTACTTGGATTTGGAATTTACATGCTGATGCACACGATTTTGATAGTCAAACAAACTCTCTAGAAGAAGTTTCTAGAAAAATTTTTAGTGCACATTTTGGACAACTAGCAATAATATTTTTATGGATAAGTGGTATGCATTTTCACGGTGCTTATTTCTCGAATTATTTAGCCTGGTTAAATAATCCTATTAGTATTAAGCCAAGTGCACAAGTTGTGTGGCCTATTGTTGGTCAAGAAATCTTAAATGGAGATGTTGGTGGTAATTTCCAAGGTGTTCAAATAACATCAGGATTTTTTCAATTATGGCGTGCTGAAGGTATAACAAGTGAAATTGAATTATACTGGACTGCCATTGGTGGATTAATTATGTCTGGATTAATGTTATTTGGTGGCTGGTTTCATTACCATAAAGCTGCTCCAAAGCTAGAGTGGTTTCAGAATGCAGAGTCAATGTTAAATCACCATTTATCTGGTTTATTAGGTTTAGGTTGTTTAGCTTGGTCTGGGCACCAAATTCATATAGCCTTACCTATTAATAAATTATTAGATGCTGGTGTTGCTTCACAAGAAATTCCTTTACCTTATGAATTTATTATTAATCGTGAATTAATCGGTCAGCTTTACCCAAGTTTCAAAAAAGGTTTAGTTCCTTTCTTTTCATTAAATTGGGGCGAATATTCTGATTTTTTAACGTTTAAAGGTGGTTTAAACCCCGTAACAGGTGGCCTTTGGCTAAGTGATACTGCTCATCACCATTTAGCTTTAGCAGTATTATTTATCGTTGCAGGCCATATGTACCGTACAAATTGGGGAATTGGGCATAGTATGAAAGAAATTTTAGAAGCTCATAAAGGGCCCTTTACTGGTGCTGGCCATACAGGTCTTTATGAAATTTTAACAACTTCATGGCATGCGCAATTAGCAATTAATCTAGCTATGATGGGATCATTAAGCATTATAGTTGCTCATCATATGTATGCAATGCCTCCATATCCTTATATTGCTACTGATTATGCTACGCAACTTTCTTTATTTACTCATCATATGTGGATTGGGGGATTCTGTATTGTAGGTGGTGCAGCCCACGGAGCTATTTTTATGGTTCGTGATTATAACCCAGCAAAAAACTACAATAATTTATTAGATAGAGTTGTTCGTCATAGAGATTCTATTATTTCTCATTTAAATTGGGTTTGTATCTTCTTAGGCTTCCATAGTTTTGGATTATACATACATAATGATACAATGAGAGCATTAGGACGTGCGCCAGATATGTTTTCAGATACAGGTATTCCTTTAAAGCCTATTTTTGCACAAGCAATTCAAAATTTACATTTATTAGCACCTAGTAGTACTGCACCAAATGCTTTAACAACAGCAAGCTACGTTTTTGGTGGTGATATTGTTTCTATTGGATCAAAAATTGCTATAATGCCAATAAAATTAAGTACAGCTGATTTTATGGTTCACCATATTCATGCTTTCACAATCCATGTGACTGTTTTAATTTTATTAAAAGGTGTTTTATATGCTCGTAGTTCAAAACTAATCCCTGATAAAGCGAATTTAGGTTTCCGTTTCCCTTGTGATGGACCAGGAAGAGGTGGTACTTGTCAAGTTTCAGCTTGGGATCATATATTTTTAGGTTTATTCTGGATGTACAACTCAATTTCAGTAGTTATCTTCCATTTTAGTTGGAAAATGCAATCTGATGTTTGGGGATCGGTAACACCAACAGGAACAGTTTCTCATATCAGTGGTGGCAACTTTGCTCAAAGTGCAATTACTATTAACGGATGGTTACGAGATTTTTTATGGGCACAAGCATCACAAGTAATTCAATCATATGGATCTTCTTTATCTGCTTATGGTTTAATCTTCCTTGGTGCGCATTTCATTTGGGCATTTAGTTTAATGTTCTTATTTAGTGGTCGTGGCTATTGGCAAGAGCTTATTGAATCAATTGTTTGGGCTCATAACAAAATTAAAGTTGCACCAGCAATTCAACCTCGAGCATTAAGTATTACTCAAGGGCGAGCTGTAGGATTAGCGCATTATTTATTAGGTGGTATTGGGACAACATGGTCTTTCTTCTTAGCAAGAATTATTTCTGTAGGATAAAATTAACGAGGTAAAATATTTATGGTAACTAAATTTCCAAAATTTAGCCAAGCTTTAGCACAAGATCCGACAACTAGAAGAATTTGGTTTGGAATTGCAACAGCCCATGATTTTGAAACACATGATGGTATGACAGAAGAAAATTTATATCAAAAAATCTTTGCTTCTCATTTCGGTCATTTAGCAATTATTTTTCTTTGGACATCTGGTAATTTATTCCATGTTGCTTGGCAAGGTAACTTTGAACAATGGTCTTTAAACCCATTAAAAGTAAAACCAATTGCCCACACAATTTGGGACCCACATTTTGGTGAGCTTGCAATGAAAGCTTTTACAAAAGGTGGTGCATTTTACCCAGTAAATATATCTTATTCAGGTGTTTACCATTGGTGGTATACTATTGGAATGAGAACAAATAATGATTTATACGTTGGGTCTATTTTTTTAATAGCCTTATCTAGTTTATTATTATTCGCGGGTTGGTTACATTTACAACCAAAATTCCGTCCAAGCCTATCTTGGTTTAAAACTAATGAGTCGCGTTTAAACCATCATTTGACAGGTTTATTTGGAGTAAGCTCTTTAGGGTGGACAGGACATTTAGTTCATGTTGCTATTCCAGCGTCTCGTGGTATCCATGTTGGTTGGGATAATTTTTTAACAACTTTACCACATCCAGATGGTTTAACTCCATTTTTTGATGGTAATTGGAATGCTTATTCTCAAAACCCTGATACTGTGGAACATATTTTTGGTACAAGCACAGGTGCGGGTACTGCTATTTTAACGTTCTTAGGTGGTTTTCACCCACAATCTCAATCTCTTTGGCTTACTGATATAGCACATCATCATCTTGCTATTGCAGTTGTATTTATAATTGCTGGGCATATGTATAGAACAAATTTTGCTATTGGTCATAATATGAAAGAAATTCTAGATGCACATCGCCCACCTGGGGGAAGATTAGGTGCAGGACATCGAGGATTATTTGATACAATAACAAATTCTTTACATATTCAGCTTGGTTTAGCTTTAGCAGCTTTAGGTGTAACTACATCATTAGTTGCTCAACATATGTATGCAATACCTCCTTATGCTTTTATGGCAAAAGATTTTACAACTCAAGCCGCGCTTTATACACACCATCAATATATAGCTGGGTTTTTAATGGTAGGGGCATTTGCACATGGAGCAATTTTCTTTGTTAGAGATTATGATCCAGAAGCAAATCAGGATAATGTATTAGCTAGAATGCTTGAGCATAAAGAAGCTATTATTTCTCATTTAAGTTGGGTTAGTTTATTTTTAGGTTTCCATACATTAGGACTATATATTCATAATGATACTGTAGTTGCGTTTGGGCAACCTGAAAAACAAATATTAGTAGAACCTGTTTTTGCACAATTTATTCAAGCTGCTTCAGGAAAAGCAGTTTATGGTTTTGATCTTTTATTATCTTCGAAAGAAAGTCCTGCTAGTGTTGCCGGAAGTGAAATCTGGTTACCTGGTTGGATAGAAGCAATTAATAATGATAAAAATGATTTATTTTTAACTATTGGGCCTGGTGATTTTTTAATACACCATGCTATTGCTTTAGGATTACATACTACAACATTAATTTTAGTTAAAGGAGCCTTAGATGCTCGTGGTTCTAAATTAATGCCAGATAAAAAAGATTTTGGTTATAGTTTCCCTTGTGACGGCCCAGGTCGTGGTGGTACTTGTGATATTTCAGCTTGGGATGCTTTTTATTTATCAATGTTTTGGATGTTAAACACAATTGGTTGGGTTACTTTCTATTGGCATTGGAAACATGTTACAATTTGGCAAGGTAATGCAGCTCAATTTAATGAATCTTCGAATTATATTATGGGTTGGTTACGTGATTATTTATGGTTAAATTCATCTCCATTAATAAACGGTTATAACCCTTATGGTATGAATAGTTTATCTGTATGGGCCTGGATGTTCTTATTTGGGCATTTAATTTGGGCTACTGGATTTATGTTCTTAATTTCATGGAGAGGATACTGGCAAGAGCTTATAGAAACATTAGTTTGGGCTCATGAGCGTACGCCTCTTGCGAACTTAGTTCGTTGGCGTGACAAACCTGTTGCTCTATCAATTGTTCAAGCAAGATTAGTTGGGCTAGTCCATTTTACAGTAGGTTATATTTTAACTTATGCTGCTTTTGTTATAGCTTCAACTACTGGAAAATTTGGTTAATTTAGATTATACTATTATTTAGGTTTGTATATTAAAGTATAATATTACTTTAATATACAAATTTAATAAAACATAAAAAAATTAATTAAGGAATTTTCTATGGCTAAAAAATCAATGATTGAAAGAGAAAAAAAGCGAGAAAGATTAGTTATAAAATATAGCGAAAAACGAAAGTCACTTCTTTTAGAATTTAAAAAGGCAAATACTTTTTCAGATCAAATGGAAGTTCATAAAAAAATAGAAAAGCTACCAAGAAATAGCTCACGTATAAGATTAAGAAACCGTTGTTGGCGAACTGGTCGTAGTCGAGGGGTTTATAGAGATTTCGGTTTATGCCGACACATGGTAAGAGAGATGGCACATAATTGCTTATTACCTGGGGTAAGAAAAGCTAGTTGGTAATTAAAAATTTAAAACAGGAGAGATAATAATTATATTATCTCTCTTTCTTATAGACCAAGTTTATTTCCGCGACGGTATTGTAAAAAAGCAGCAACAAATAAACCAATTAAAGTTACTGGGATAAGACCTAATACCATACCAAAAAGAAGAGGTTCAATCATAATATAAAGATATATAAATAATTATTAAAGTAATTAAGGTATTGCGTTTAATGAGTTTAAATAATCAGAAGACATTAGCCCCATATTCTAGATACTAATATATTTCTACAAAATCACTATTTCTAAGTTGTTTATCTAAAACCAACTGAAGCTTGCCAAAGGAAGGCAAGTAATAAAAAAAGAACTGGAACAATTGGTAAAATATCTACAATTGGACTATACATTGAGTACAGTTCTGGTAACTTTGTTAGTAATATGATTTCCATATTTTATTAGCCTTTTTGTAAAAATACTATCGAACCATTATATTCAATAAAATAGAGTTAGATACACTATAGTATATAGTAAGACAATATATTTTATTTCCCTTAACTACTAATTTTCTTATTATTTTACGTTTTCTCATATATAAGTGAACTTTCAATTTTTAGTACTCCTCTTTTTCTTCCAGTACTTTAAAAAAGATTAGTTTTCTAGTAAATTAAATAAATCTTATTATTAAGTTTAAATAAAAATAAAAAAGGAATCCTAATTTTATGTAAACCAACCATAGCTATGTAACCCTTGCCCTAAAAAATTAACCCCAAGATAACAAATCCAAACAACAAAGAACCCGATACTTGCTAAAAGAGCTGGTTTTTTCCCATTTAAGCCGACTATTAGTCTAAGATGTAAATATGCTGCAAAAATTAACCAAGTGATTAAAGCCCAAGTTTCTTTCGGATCCCAACTCCAATAAGATCCCCAAGCTTCATTTGCCCAAACAGCACCAGCTATTATACCAATAGTTAAAAACGGGAATCCTAAACTTATAGCTCTATAACTCCAATTATCTATATGATATAAAAATTTTGTACGATTATTTATAACAATATCTTCTTCTTCATTATAAATTACATCTAACCCTAAATATAAAAATTGGCTTTTAGTTAGATTTAAAGTTTTTCTCATATGCTTCTCGTATTCAGCAGCTCTTACTGGTATAGTTTTTATATAATCTTCAAGTTCTAGGAATGCACCTACATAAACTATTGCAAATGATGATCCGATAATTAATATGGCATAACTTAACATCATCAAACTAACGTGCATCATTAACCAATTTGATTGTAGGGCTGGAACTAAAGCACTTGCTTTCTGCATCTCAAGGGGTAGTGTTAATGCTGCAAAACCAGTAATAAATAAAACAATTGGGACAATAATACATCCAAATAATGAACTTTGAGTTTTAGATTCTAAAGCTTGGTAAACAAATAAAAGTATGCATGATAAAAATAACAAAGATTCATATAAATTACTTAAAGGAAAATAGCCAAATTGAACCCAACGATTTAATAAAAAAACAAAGAGACTTAAGGTTGCAAATCGTGAACTAATTTTTGCTACTGTGCTTAAAATTTTAATATCTTTAAACCCTAAACTAAACCAATAGAAAATTGTAGAGATAAGACAACAAGCAAAAAGTATATTATTAAATATATTACTATCATTACAAACGTTACAAAAATTCTGGAAAAACATTATTACCCCCTATTTTTATAATATATAATTAAAATTGCCACGAATGTACCTAATTAGTATAGCTTATATATTTACAAAAAAACCAAATATCAAAAAAATTACCTAACTAAATATATAATTAAAGACTAAAAATCTAAAGGAAGTAAGTTAAAAATTATAAACTAAAAAGATAATATTTATAGTCATTAAAATTATATTATATTATATAAATGTATATATGTTAAATATTTAGATTATAATATATAATAATATAACACAATAATATAATATTTATTAAAAACTATATTATACTATTCTTATATCATTTATACTAATCAATATCTCTTAAGAGCGACTATTATTAATAATTATTTTTTAAATAATAATAATTTAGTTAACACATAATAAAAATCAGGAGTCATATATGAAACTAGCTGTTTATGGTAAAGGTGGTATCGGTAAATCAACAACAAGTTGCAACATTTCTGTCGCTCTTTCTAGACGAGGAAAACGTGTTTTACAGATTGGTTGTGATCCAAAGCATGATAGTACATTTACATTAACTGGTTTTTTAATTCCAACGATTATTGATACATTACAAGCAAAAGATTACCATTATGAAGATATTTGGCCAGAAGATGTTATATACCAAGGTTATGGAGGAGTTGACTGTGTTGAAGCTGGAGGACCACCTGCTGGAGCTGGGTGTGGAGGTTATGTTGTTGGTGAAACAGTAAAACTTTTAAAAGAATTAAATGCATTTGATGAATATGATGTAATTTTATTTGATGTTTTAGGAGATGTTGTTTGTGGTGGTTTTGCTGCACCATTAAATTATGCTGATTATTGTTTAATTGTAACAGATAATGGTTTTGATGCATTATTTGCCGCAAATAGAATCGCTGCTTCAGTAAGAGAAAAAGCTAGAACACATGCATTAAGACTTGCAGGGCTTATAGGTAATAGAACAGCTACCAGAGATTTAATTGATAAATATATTGATGCAGTGCCAATGCCCGTTTTAGAAGTATTACCTCTTATTGAAGATATTAGGGTTTCACGAGTGAAAGGTAAAACTTTATTTGAAATGACAGAATCTGATAGTTCTTTATATTATATTTGTGAATACTACTTAAATGTAGCAGATCAACTTATTGCTAATCCTGAAGGTGTAGTTCCAAAAGAAGCGGCAGATCGTGAATTATTTAGTTTACTATCTGATTTCTATTTAAACCCAACAGAAAAAAATGAAGATACATTAGAATTTGATACTATTGAAAATGATTTGAATGAAGTATTTTCAATTTAGTCTAAAACGATTAGACTTATAAATTTTAATTTTTTAATAAAAGGATTTATATGAATCAGATAAAACATGTAGATAACAACAATTTAAAAGAAAAAATAAATTTTGAATGTGAAACAGGGAATTATCATACCTTTTGTCCAATTAGTTGTGTTGCCTGGTTGTATCAAAAAATTGAAGATAGTTTCTTTTTAGTTATTGGTACAAAGACTTGTGGGTACTTTTTACAAAACGCTTTGGGAGTAATGATTTTTGCAGAACCTCGTTATGCTATGGCTGAACTAGAAGAAGGTGATATATCAGCACAATTAAGTGATTACGAAGAGCTAAAACGCTTATGTTTACAAGTAAAACGAGATCGAAACCCCAGTGTAATCTTTTGGATTGGGACATGCACAACAGAAATCATCAAAATGGATTTAGAAGGTATTGCACCAAAATTAGAAGCAGAAATAAGTTTACCAATTGTAGTAGCAAGAGCAAATGGTCTTGATTATGCTTTTACGCAAGGAGAAGATACTGTATTAGCCGCTTTAGCACAACGACCAAATGCAAAGCAGCTAGAAAATCAATTAGAAAAAGTAATTTCACCTGATAAGGATTATATTGAACATGTACCTCTTATTTTGTTTGGATCTATACCTGACCCAGTTGTAAACCAACTTACTTTAGAATTAAAAAAACAAGGTATTCGAGTTTCAGGTTGGTTACCATCAAAACGCTATACTGAATTACCTCTTATTAATGAAGGAAATTACGTATGTGGAGTAAACCCATACCTAAGTAGAACTGCAACAACATTAATGAGAAGAAGAAAATGTAAACTCATTGGTGCTCCCTTCCCAATTGGTCCTGATGGTACCAGAGCTTGGTTAGAGAAGATTTGTACAGTTTTTGGTATTGAACCTAAAGGGTTACAGCAAAGAGAAGATGAAATATGGGAAAAACTAAAATATTATGTCAGTTTAATTGATGGTAAAAGTGTATTCTTTATGGGTGACAATTTATTAGAGATTTCATTAGCACGTTTTTTAATAAGATCAGGCATGATTGTATTTGAAATTGGTATACCTTATATGGATAAAAGATACCAAGGAGCTGAATTACAATTATTGCAAAAAACTTGTAAGGAAAAAAATATTCCAATTCCTATTATTATTGAAAAGCCTGATAATTATAATCAAGTAGATAGAATTCGCGATATGAAACCTGATTTAGTCATTACTGGTATGGCGCATGCAAATCCATTAGAAGCAAGAGGTATTAATACAAAATGGTCTGTTGAATTTACATTTGCTCAAATACATGGTTTTACAAACGCTATTGAAGTTTTAGAATTAGTAACGAGACCACTTCGTCGTAATCAAAAACTTGAAAAGATCGGTTCTCAACGTTATACTGATCGTCGATAACTAACTAATTTGAATTTTACACAAATAGTATACTATACTATATTTATATCATTATTTCCACGTTGTATATATATATAACATGAAAAATTTATTTTTTATTAAAACTCATAGTTTTTCATTACTTTTCAGATTAATGTTTAATTTTAAAAAATCAGTATTAATATTTTTTTTAGCTCTCAGCATACCTTTAGCAGCATTTGCAGATGTTGCAGGTTTAACAAAATGTAGTGAATCAGCACCTTTTAATAAGCGGTTCGATGCTAGTGTCAAAAAATTAGAAGTAAGGGTTAAAAAATATGAGCCTGGTTCTCCCCCAGCATTAGCTTTAGAACAACAAATTACTAGAACTAAGCAAAGATTTACTCGTTACTCGAACTCTGAGTTATTATGTGGTAAAGAAGGCTTACCTCATCTTATAACAGATGGAAGATGGGACCATGCTGTTGAATTCGTAATTCCAGGAATGATGTTCTTATATATAAGTGGTTGGATAGGTTGGGCTGGTCGTAGTTATCTAAATACAGTGGGTGCTACTTCTAACCCAACTGAAAAGGAAATTATTCTTGATGTACCATTAGCATTAAAAATTATGTCATCTGGATTTATTTGGCCAGTATCAGCTTGGCAAGAATTTACTACTGGGAATTTTTTAGTTCCTGATTCTGAAATTACTGTATCTCCAAGATAATAATATTCTTAAAATTTTAAAACTAAAAACTTCACTATATATAATAAATTAAGAGGTATCGAACAACATGGACAATTTCTTAAAATATCTTTCAACTGCACCTGTTTTATTTGTTGGATGGATGACATTTACTGCTGGGTTTATTATTGAAGCTAATCGTTTTTATCCTGATGCATTAACATTCCCTGTCTTTTAAATATAAATATGAATATGAATATTCATATTCATATTTTAAGAAGTATTAAGTACCGGTGATTTATAATCAAAAATAATGAGTTGAAAATATGACGAACCTAAATTTCGTGCCTAAGAACGTACCTAGTGATTTTAATGTATCAAGTCGCATATCATCTGAGATTAATGAGAGTGACAAAAGTTTATTTAATACTAACTTTAATATTAATGATATATCTAGTGAAAAAGTGGATCGTTGGAGTATTAATGATGGGAGTGAAGGACCTGATAAGCTAGATAACTTAATTGAAAGGGCTAAAGAACCTAAGGTGAAGCAAGAAAAATATGCTGGCCAAAATATTAATGCTACGGAAAAACTTAATAAAATCCAAGTTTATTGTATTGTTAAACCTATAAAAGTAGAAAAAAAAGAATTTTTGGTCGCTGTACCAGTCAATAATTTTGATGATTTATCAAATTCTTCATATGGGAAAGCTATATCAGCGAGAGCAGGTACTTTTTTAATGAGAACTGATGCAGATCTTAATAAAAAGGGGTTCATAGAAGGTAGACCAGGGAATAGACCCTTTATATTAGAACATGCACTTGAGGTTCAGGCTCCATATGGAAGTTTGCCAGAATTACCTTTAGAAGCTTTACTTTTACCCAAAAAATATGGTATAAACGGTAATTTAGAGGTACCGGATTTAACTATAGAAGAACAAGAAGAAGATGAGTCAAAATTAATTACAGAAACGATAGTGGATGATTCAGGAAAAGAAAGAATGCTTTATTATTTTTTGAGTGAATATGAATATGACTATGCATTCCTTGATAACACAATATTTACAAATGTTGAGCCTTACCTTACAACGCCAAGAAATGAAACAAGCTTCAATAGAACATTTAAAGATATATTAGAAAATAATATCAAAACTATTAAACTACATGATATTTGGAATAAAGAAAAAAAAGAATTAAGATTAGCAGAAATAGAAGACTTAGTTTATAAAAATACAGACGAATTATTAAGCAAAAACATCATTCCGGTTTTTTCTAATTTAGAAGAAGCACAAGATTTATTAATAATAGTTCTTGAAGAACTTCTTGAACCTTTCAAAACTATAAGATTTATTGAGAATTCTAGTAACCAAAAGGATTATCCGTTAACAAATATCGATTATTTCGATGATTCATTTACGTTACAAAATAAATATGCTTTTCCAGAGACGAGAATGGATAAAATTCAATTATGGTTAACAAAGTATAGATTAATAAAATCGCGTACACAACTAAAACCTCAATATGAATTAAATTACCAACGCTTTTTATTCCCACGTATCCCTGAAGAACTCCATGAGTTTCTTGAGCCTGATGAACGTAGCGAAACTGCTTATTTATCCGAAAGTGATACAGTGTTATTAGATATCGCTAGTAATATTAAAATTGTCTCTATGGGATTGGGGGATTTTTTAAGTTTTTGGAATAATAGTGAAACAAAAAATGGTGAAATATTATTTATACCATCTTCAAAAAGCTTTAAAAAAAGAAGTTTACCATTACTTTCTAAAAAACCAAGAGATCGATTTTATGAGTATCAACAAAAATTTCGAGGTGAGGGTAAACAAAAAATAGAAGATTATAGTTATAGCTATGAAATTAAAAGTGACACTAAGTAATTAATTTTAATAAACTAGTTTACTATAGTCGTCTTTATTCTTTATAAAGCTATTGATATATGTATGTATAAATCATTAATGAATTATGATTTAATAATAATAATAGACTAAAGAAAAATAATTTTTCTTTAGTCTATCGAAAAAAAGCAAGACTAAAATTTTAATTCCGCAGCTTGAACTTTTTCAAATTGTTTTTTCTTAATAACGAAAAAGATTTGAGTAAATAATACAGAAAAAGCAAAGATTATGAAACCAATTATTCTACTTGGATCTTGTAAAACAATTTCTACATCCGTTTGCCCAAACCCACCAACATTAGGATCTTTTGTTAAAGGTTGATCTAATTTAATAGTATCTTTTTTTGAAACTACTAATGATAACCCTTTTGGAATAGTTTGTTTAGTTTCTTTACCAGTAGAACCTATTATAGTTAATAAAGTTTCACCTTTATCCAAAGTCTGAATTTCTGCAATTTGACCTTCCGAAGATGAAGTAACCATATTGTTATTACTTTTTTCTCCAGTAGGATATATTTGTCCTCGACCTCTATTTGCTCCAACATAAATTGGGTATTTTAAGAAATTGATTTTCTTATTAGTCGCAGGGTCAGGGGATAAGATAGGAAAAATAATTTCTTGGTGTGTATCACCTGCAATTGGACCAACTACTAATATATTATCTTGAGTTGAACTATAAGGAGAGATATAAACCCCCTTACTTTTTTCCTGAACTTCTTTTGAAATTAAATTTTTTGGTGCTAATTTAAAGCCTTCAGGTAAGATAACAACAGCCCCAACATTTAATCCACTTAGTTGACCATTACCTTGAATTTGTTTGGCATCTTTGGCATAAGGAATCTTTACAGCTGCTTCAAAAACTTTATTTGGTAATATAGCTTTTGGTGATTCTATTTGCACAGGTTTTTCTGCTAAATGACAATTTGCACATGCAATTCTTCCATTTGCTGCACGCGGGTTTGTATATGCTTGTTGTGCATAAATTGGATAGGCTTCTGACATCTTAACAGAAAGTGTAAGACTACTAATGATAAAAATAAAGCTTATCATGATAAATTTCATTAGTCTTTTCAAAAGTTCCATATTGAAATTAGGTAAATTAAAAAGTTTTTAATCGATAGTGCTTGATAGAAAGAGATTCTAGTAAAAAACGAGGTTATATAAGGATAATAAGGAATTAATTCCTTATTATCCTTATATAACCTCGTTTTTTACTAAGTTAATTGATGTGATGCTTCCTAAAAAGTATAACAAGAATAAGGCACTTGATAACAATAATTGTGTTATAGGGTCTGCTGAGGGTGTCAATACAGCACCTAATATTGTAGAAAAAAGTATCATCGGTCGCCAATAATTTAACATTTTTATTGGATCAACTATCTTAGATAAACTTAGGATAATTTGAACAATTGGTACTTGAAATACTAATCCTGTGCTAAAAAACAAAGTAGAGACAAAATTAAAATACTGAGTAAAAGACCAAAAAGGCTCGATAACTTCTGAGCCATAAAAAATAAAAAAATTTAAGGCTGCAGGAATCAAAAGAAAGTAAGAAAATAATAATCCTAAAACAAATAAAACAATAGAACTAATTAATAGGCCAACTATGATATTTTTTTCATTTTTAGTTAAAGCAGGTCTAAAAAAGAAAAGAGTTTGACTTAATAATAATGGGGTAGAAAATAATACACCCGCATAAAATGATATTATTAAAGTCGAAACAAAATATTCGCCGGGAGATAATTGAAAGAATTGTATATTTGAGACAGGACTTTCTAAAATTTTAACTAATAATTTCACATTATAAAATGTAAAAAATGTTATTAAAGATAAAAAACTTAAAATATGAAAAATCCTTTGCCTTAGTTCATCAAAATGCTCATTAAAATATAATTCTGTAATTGAACGTGATGAAGTTTTAATAATATCCGTCATGGAATAAAATCTAAACTTTAATGTTTTAACATTTTCTCTCATAGTTTCTACAAAAATATTTATTAATGCTTTAAGACTCTATAAATTTAAAAGCCTGTAACTTAGATGATGCTATTTTCATCTCTTGCGATGCATCAATTTTTTCTTTAGTCGTTTCCGCTAAATCTAAATTTTTTGTAGCATTAGCTAAAAACTCTTTTGCTTGGGAGTAATCTTGTTTTATAATTTCTTCTACTCCACTAATTAAAACTATAACTTCATCATTTTTTATAACAGCAAACCCACCAAGAACAATAATAGGTGTCCAAGATGAATTAACTTTAATTCTAAGAATTCCGATTTCAAGAGCAGTAATTAAAGGAGCATGACCTGTAAGGATACCTAATTGACCTGTAAGACTAGGTAGGACTACTTCATCAGCTGAAGTATCCCAAATTAAGCCATCTGGAGCAATGACACGAATATTTAAACTCATTGGAAAATTCCCTAATTAATTAATTATTAAAAGTTTTTGCTTTAGAGATTGCTTCATTAATATCGCCAACTAAATAAAAAGCTTGTTCAGGTAAATCATCTAATTCACCACCTAAAATCATATTGAAACCTTTAATAGTGTTTTCTAAATCTACATATTTACCTGGAGAACCAGTAAAGATTTCTGCAACAAAGAATGGTTGTGATAAAAAACGTTCAATTTTTCTAGCACGATCTACAACTAAACGATCTTCTTCAGATAGTTCATCAATTCCTAGAATTGCAATAATATCTTGTAGTTCTTTATAACGTTGTAATGTTTCTTTAACTAATTGGGCTGTTTTATAATGCTCATCACCAACAATTAAAGGTTGTAACATAGTTGAAGTTGAATCTAAAGGGTCTACAGCTGGGTAGATTCCTTTAGCAGCTAAACCCCTAGATAATACTGTTGTTGCATCTAAATGAGCAAAAGTTGTAGCTGGGGCTGGATCAGTTAAGTCATCGGCAGGTACATAAACAGCTTGGATAGAAGTAATCGAACCTTGAGTAGTTGATGTGATACGTTCTTGTAAAGCACCCATTTCCGTACCTAGAGTCGGTTGGTATCCTACGGCTGAAGGCATACGTCCTAATAAGGCTGAAACTTCTGAACCAGCTTGTACAAATCTAAAAATATTATCAATGAATAATAAAACATCTTGTTTATTGATATCACGGAAATACTCAGCCATTGTTAGAGCAGTTAATCCAACACGCATACGTGCACCTGGTGGCTCATTCATTTGACCATAAACTAAAGCTACTTTAGATTCTAATAAATTTTCTTCGTTTATTACACCAGATTCTTTCATTTCCATATATAAATCATTACCTTCACGTGTTCTCTCACCTACTCCACCAAAAACAGAAACACCACCATGAGCTTTAGCAATATTGTTAATTAGTTCCATAATTAATACAGTTTTACCTACTCCGGCACCACCAAATAGACCAATTTTACCACCTCTACGATAGGGAGCTAATAAATCTACTACTTTAATACCAGTTTCAAAAATAGCTGGTTTAGTCTCAAGGTCTGTAAAGGCTGGTGCAGGTCTATGAATAGGTAATGTTTCGTTACCAACCTCATCCCCTAAATTATCTACAGTTTGTCCTAAAACATTAAAAATACGCCCAAGAGTTGGTTTACCTACAGGGACTAAGATTGGAGATTTAGTATCAATGACTTTAACCCCTCTCTGTAAACCATCAGTAGCACTCATTGCAATAGCTCTAACTCGGTTATCCCCTAATAATTGTTGTACTTCACAAATAATAATTCCTTCTTTACTCTCTACTTCTAGAGCATTGTAAATTTTTGGTAATATACCCGAAGAAAAGACTGCATCAATGACTGGTCCAATAACTTGTGTTATATAACCTGTATTAACATTTTTATCATTCGTTATTATTTTTTCAGTCATTTTTTAATTATTTGCATTATTAAATAATAATGAAACCTGAAAATTTTTTAATTAATTTTATTTAAGCTTGAGAACAAAAGTAAAACGAGTCTTATGTTAAGACTAAAAAATTTGAGTTAATAGATTGTACAAATAAAAAAAAGATCAATAAATTTCGAGTAAAAAAAGTTAACTATCTGTATTTAAAGTTTTTTAAGCGGAAAGTCTACCTGTTGTTCGTAACCAGTTTTGAGCTTCTATATAATTATTCGGGGCAAGGTTGATTGCTTGTTTCCAATACTCAGCTGCTTTATTAAAAAGTAATTTAGCGACATCAATATTTTGTTTTTCAGAAGCTTTGACACCTTGGTAATGGTATATAACAGCAATATTATTCAAAGCTTGTGGTAAATTTGGGTTTAATTCCAACGCTTGGTGATAATATTCCAAAGCTTTTAAATATTCCCCATTACTAGAATAGATCAAACCAATATTATATAAAATAAAACTACGATCATAAGGATCTTCTTCGAGTTGTAATGCTTCGTAGTAATTTTCTAATGCTTCAGCATATTCACCTTCAGATTGTGCTGACATACCATCTCTATAGTAGAAAAAAGCCTGCTTTTCTTCTTTACTCGCTGGAAAAACTTTTAAAATAATATCTGCCATAATCGTAAAAGTTTTATCGATAAAATTATCATTTCTTTGTGAACGACTCATATTTTTTCTGTTTTTATATTTTTTATATCTTATTTCTTGAAAAAGTAAAGAAAAAGTATAGTTGAAAAATATTATAACGTTTAAGCTAATATTCTAAGAACATTAATTTTCTACTGATGTAACAAAAGGTAATAAATGTAAATATCTTGCTCTTTTAATAGCTTTTGAAAGTTGTCTTTGTTGTTTTAATGTTAAATTTGTTGATCGACGAGATTTAATTTTACCATGTTCTGTTGAAAATGATAAAAGAATATCAACTTGTTTATAATCAATTGTCTCATTTGGTTTAAGTTTAAATGGTTGGCGTCTAGTTTTTGTTGGTTTCCCTTTATTCCCCTTATTTTCATTATTTGGCATATTGTCCTCCTTATTTTATTTCTTTTTGTTGTGTATGTGAATTACAGTTAGGACAAAACTTTTTTAATTCAAGTCTATCTGGTGTATTCCTACGGTTTTTTGTTGTTGTGTAATCGATTTTTTTGGCCACTACTCCTTGACTATAATTAATATCTGCTTTTCCATTAGTGTTCGCTGTTTTTTTACAGTTTGTGCATCTTAAGGTTATTATAATCCTAGCACCTTTATTTTTTGCCATAGTTTAATTTAGGTAAAAGTATTTTATTAAATGATAATTATTAATAATAGTAATATAGATATATATCACTACTATTATATAGTAATATATTTTTCATTTGTAGATCAAGGTAGTTTTTTTGACACTTAATTTTATAAGGCTTTTTCTATTTGGCTCCTATCTTGAAAAATTTAACGCTTCGTTATACAATGATGTCGCGGTATTGTTTAAAAATAGAATTTTTTATTTTAAATAATATTAAATTATAGGTAGATTCAAGCAGTCTATAGTTTTATTAATTAATCCCACTCTAGGAGGTATATTTATGTTTGAAAGGTTTACTGAGAGGGCTTTACAAGTAATTATGATGTCACAAGAAGAATCAAGACGTTTGGGACATAATTTTGTAGGCACAGAACAAATACTTTTAGGCTTATTAGGTGAAGGCTGTGGTGTAACCACTAATGCCGTGAGAGAGTATGGGATTACTATTAGAAAAGTAAGAATAGAGGTAGAAAGACTTATAGGTAAAGGAACAGGATTTGTCGCAATAGAGATCCCCTTTACCCCTAGAGCAAAAAAGGTATTAGAGATGTCAATAAAGCAATCTAAGGAGTTAAACCACAGTTATATCAACACCGAGCATATTTTTTTGGCATTATTAAATGATACAGATGGTATATGCTCAAAGGTTTTACAAAACTTAGGTGCAAATATACCGCGAATTAAAGCTTATGTGCTTAATGAATTAGATAAAAACCATGAATCTGGGTCTTCAAAAGTATTGGCTAATGTTGGAGCAGGGGATCAAAATCAGACAAAGGATTTATTTCTTTTTGATGATTTAGATAGAGCTTCTTTAACTGCTCCAAACTTATTAGAATATACAACAGATTTAACAGAAGCAGCTGAAAGAGCAAAATTAGATCCTGTTGTTGGTAGACAAAATGAAATTGAGCGTGTTATACAAATTTTATCAAGACGCCGTAAAAATAACCCAATTTTAATTGGTGAACCTGGAGTCGGTAAAACAGCAGTAGCCGAAGGTCTAGCACAAAGAATTGTTCAACGCGAAGTCCCTAGTGAAATGCATGACCATAAAGTGTTTGTTTTAGATATTACGTTATTATTAGCAGGGACAAAATATCGTGGTGAATTTGAGGAACGTTTAAAAAGAATCGTACAAGAACTAAAGGAACAAAAAAATATAATTATTGTAATCGATGAAGTCCACACATTAGTTGGGGCTGGCGCAGCAGAAGGAGCATTAGATGCTGCGAATATTTTAAAACCTGCACTTGCACGTGGAGAATTACAATGTATAGGAGCTACAACAATTGATGAATATCGACAACATATTGAGAAGGACCCAGCTTTAGAACGTCGATTCCAACCGGTTTGGGTAAATGAACCTAGTATAGAAGAAACTATAACTATTTTAAAAGGTTTAAGGTTACGTTATGAGCAGCACCATAGGTTAGAAATTACAAATGAAGCTTTAACCGCAGCAGCTAATTTAGGTGCTCAATACATAGCTGATCGATTTTTACCTGATAAAGCAATTGACTTAATTGACGAAGGTAGTGCAAGAGTTCGTTTAGTAAATTATCGTCTTCCTGAAGCTGTGCATATTTTAGATAAAGAATTGCGAACTATTTTAGATAATAAAGATTTAGCTGTTCGAGAACAAAGGTTTGAAACCGCAACTGAAATTAGAGATGATGAATTAAATTTACGTGCCCAAATGGGTGCTATTATAAAAGCACAAAAAAGAATTGTACCAAAAGGAGTATTAGAAAGATTAAAGGTTGGCGCTCAAGACATTGCTTCGATTGTAGCTTTATGGACTGGTGTACCAGTGACAAAAATTACCAAGGATGAAAATACTAGATTATTAGAATTAGAAAATGTTCTTCACCAACGAGTAATTGGGCAAAAAGAAGCTGTCTCAGCTGTGGCTCGAGCTGTAAGAAGAGCTAGGGTTGGGATGAGAAATATGAAACGTCCAATTGCAAGTTTCTTCTTTTCAGGCCCTACTGGGGTAGGAAAAACTGAATTAACAAAGACTCTTGCGTCATTCTTTTTTGGGGCAGAAGATTCTATGGTTCGTTTAGATATGTCAGAATTTATGGAGCGCCATACTGTAGCTAAATTAATTGGATCACCACCAGGTTATATTGGTTATAACGAAGGTGGACAACTAACGGAAGCTGTAAGACGTAAGCCATATACTGTCGTGTTATTTGATGAAGTTGAGAAAGCTCACCCAGATGTATTTAATTTATTGCTACAAATACTTGAGGATGGTCGTTTAACAGATTCTAAAGGAAGAGTTATTGATTTTAAAAATACAATATTGATAATGACTTCAAATTTAGGGTCTAAAGCAATCCAGAATAATGAGTTAGCTTCACAGGGGATTGGCTTTGGTGGTGAAACAGGGGATACCAAAAAAACAAAATATGCTCAATTATGTAATACCGTTGGGGAAAGTCTTAAAGCATTCTTTAAACCAGAATTTTTAAACCGTATTGATGAAATAATTGTTTTTGAGCAACTAACAAAAAACAATATTAAGCAAATTGCCGTTATTATGGTAAAAGATTTAATAGAAAGAGTGAAAACAGAGAAAGAAATTTCATTATCTTTAACTCCTAGAATGATGGAATTATTAATTGAAGAAGGTTTTAACCCTACATATGGTGCTCGACCTTTACGTCGTGCTCTTGTTAAGTTAGTTGAGGACAAGGTTTCTCTTGAGTATTTACGTTATAAAAAAGATCATGATGATGATGATCCTGTAGATATTTTAGTGGATGTCGATTTTGATAAAGTTAAAGTTTCAATATCAAAAACTATTAAAAAAGAAGATGAAGAGATTAAACTAGAAGATAAAGAAAAACCAAAAGAAAAACCCAAATATAAAATTTCATTACCTAGACATAGACAGCCAAAAGAAACTTCTATGTTAACTGAAAAAAAACCAGAAAATAGCCCATCTGAAGTATAATTTTGCATAACTATATATTTTTAGTCTATTAAAAATATACTTATATTGTATTTTGAAATAATAGCAAAGTTTCACGAAATACTAAATCCCAAAAATTTTCGTGTTCCTTAATTAATTTTTACAATTTTTAACTTTTTACTAATTGGGTCACCTGGGACTTGAACCCAGAACTTTTCGGTTAAAAGCCGATTACTCTACCATTGAGTTAGCAACCCACTCTTATTGACATAATAACATATTAGCCAAGTATAGGTTATATATAACCTACACTTGGCTAATATGTTATTAGTATGCTAATCCCATACTACGCGTTGTCTCAGCCGCTAAATAAACACGAACACTTAAAAAATCTGTTGGACAAGCTGTTTCACAACGCTTACAACCAACACAATCTTCTGTACGAGGAGCTGAGGCAATTTGTCCTGCTTTACAACCATCCCAAGGAACCATCTCTAATACATCGGTAGGACAAGCACGAACACATTGCGTGCAGCCAATACAAGTATCATAAATATTTACAGAATGTGACATAACTAATAATTCTTATAAAGAAATTTTATTTTGATAATTTAAAAGATTAAAAAATTAATACTTAGTAAATAAATTTAGATTTACTAATAATCAATTATAGATTGCATTCTATTGTAACGTAATAAAATTTTAATTGTCAATATGGAATATATTCATTTATTATAGTGTATTTAAAAGATTAAATACAACGTTATTTTATTATGCTTAATTTAAATAAAAACTAACTTTATCCACCCACTTATCTAATATAGAAAATAACTACAATAGTTAGTAACAGGTTATTATTAACTTATATTTTGGTAAAAATTATAAATATTTTTGAGAAATATAAGTTACCTGGGAAGAATTAAAACTTATTTTAAAAAAACTATTATGGTTGCAACTTTAGAAAGACGCGAAAGTGAAAAAAGAGATTGGGGAACATTTGCTACATGGATTACTAGTACTGAAAACCGTTTATACATTGGTTGGTTTGGTTGTTTAATGATTCCTACATTATTAACAGCGGCTTCTTGTTACATCATCGCTTTTATCGCAGCACCTCCTGTAGATATTGATGGTATTCGTGAGCCAGTAGCCGGATCTTTATTATACGGTAACAACATCATTAGTGGTGCTGTTATACCTAGTTCAAATGCAATTGGTATTCATTTCTACCCAATTTGGGAAGCTGCTTCAGTTGAAGAATGGTTATACAATGGTGGTCCTTACCAATTAATCGTATTCCATTTCTTAATTGGTGTTGCTTGTTGGATGGGTCGTGAATGGGAACTTAGCTACCGTTTAGGTATGCGTCCTTGGATTTTCGTAGCATTCTCTGCTCCAGTAGCAGCAGCTTCTGCGGTATTCCTAATCTACCCTATCGGTCAAGGTAGTTTTTCTGACGGTATGCCTTTAGGTATTTCTGGTACATTTAACTTCATGATCGTTTTCCAAGCTGAACATAACATTTTAATGCACCCATTCCATATGGCTGGTGTTGCTGGTGTTTTCGGTGGTTCATTATTCAGTGCTATGCATGGTTCTTTAGTAACTTCAAGTTTAATACGTGAAACAAGTGAAGTTGAGTCTGTTAACTACGGTTACAAATTCGGACAAGAAGAAGAAACTTACAACATTGTAGCTGCACATGGTTACTTTGGTCGTTTAATCTTCCAGTACGCTAGTTTCAACAACTCTAGAGCTTTACATTTCTTCCTTGCAGCATGGCCTGTAGTTGGAATTTGGTTAACAGCTTTAGGTGTTAGTACTATGGCATTTAACTTAAATGGTTTTAACTTTAACCAATCTGTTGTAGATAGTGAAGGTCGTGTTATTAACACATGGGCTGATATCATCAACCGTGCAGATTTAGGTATGGAAGTAATGCATGAACGTAACGCTCATAATTTCCCATTAGATTTAGCATCTAACGAAATTCTTCCTGTTGCGATTTCTGCTCCTTCTGTTGTTGGTTAATTCAATTAAAATAATCAGATTTATTTCTGTATTATTATTTTATCTCTAACTACCTTTTTTGGTAGATAAGAGAGATAGATCGAAAGATCGCTAGAGTAATAGGAAGTTTTAGGCTTCTTATTACTCTATGTAACATAACATATTTGTATTCTAATATTCCTAAGTATTTTTTAAAAACAGAAAAACTTATTCTAATTTAAGGTTTATATAATTTCTATATCATCAAATATTACTTGCGATTAAAGACAAATAATAATACTTATTATAATTAATATAAACGTAAAACCTATCAAAAAAAGACTAATCTTAGGTCATAATAATATGTGGTGGAAGATTTTTGTTAGATTATAATTAATTTTGTTGTCAGATAAAAATAATAATAAAATATAGGTAGCGGGTAATTTATTATATTGTTTGGAAAAGATAAATAGAAGCTGGAAAAACGAATCTGATGAAACTTTAAATCAATTGTTATTCGATTAAACCTTTATTATTATTAAGGTTAAAAGATACATTGAATTTATTTTATAATGGGTTTTAATTATTACATGATTAAGTAAGTTCACAATATGCGAAAATTACTTAATCATATTCCTTTGTTATAAGCTAAATACACTACTAGCTGTGATATCAGCGTCTGTAATTGTAACTAGATCTGCTTTAGTAAGTACACGTCCACCACTATCAAAATTACGGTTTGCTTGTCTCATTCGAGCTCTGTCCAAAGAATTTCTTATACTTCGAGCATTCGCAAATAGTGGCTGTTCACGACGTTTTAAAATATAATTTAAAAATGCTGGTTCAGCTTCTGGAGAAAACTGATATTGTTGTTCTTCCAGCATCATTTTAGCAATAATAAGTAACTCATCTGGAGAATAATCTGGGAAATCTACATGGTTTGCTATTCGTGAAGATAAACCTGGGTTAGAGCTATAGAATTGTTCCATGCGTTCTTTATATCCTGCAAAAATAATTACTAAATCGTCACGCTGGTTTTCCATAACTTGTAAAAGAATTTCGATTGCCTCACTTCCGTAATCTCTTTCATTATCTGGTTTATATAAATAGTAAGCTTCATCAATAAATAAAAGACCACCCATTGCTTTTTTAAGCACCTCTTTAGTTTTTGGAGCAGTGTGTCCAATATACTGTCCAACTAAATCATCTCTAGTTACAGTTAATAGATGTCCCTTTTTGGAATGTCCTAACTTAAAAAGAATATCAGCCATACGTGTCGCAACAGTGGTTTTACCCGTACCGGGGCTACCAGTAAAAGACATATGTAAACCTGGATTTCCAGTTGTGAAACCTAAATTTTCTCTTAATTTATCTATAACTAATAATGCTGAAATTTCTTGTATTCTTGTTTTAACAGGTATTAAACCAACTAATTCTTCTTCTAATATATCAATTATTGTTTTTATCTGTGTATCTAAATAGACTTGTTTTAAGTTTAAATTTTTTTCTAAAGATAAATTTTCTAAGCTTTTTGCTGTTTCCATATATTCTTCACTCCTTAGTAAAAATATTTATTAATTGTTTAAAAAAGTAATTTATTAGTTAAGATTAATTAATGCGATTAAAGATTTTAAATATAGAATTTTATATTTGTCCATAATTTATTAAATTTGGTTTTCAACCACTTACTTAAAATGTTGAAAAATGATTAAAGTACTTTTGTAAGAAAATAAAAATAGGTATCTTATCTTATTTTTTCTTTTCTTTCTTAGTTTGAATTATAATAAAAGTATTAATAAATGATTTTTTAGTTTTGTGGGTTTAAATAAGTATTATTAATAAGCACTTCCATTTTTATGTATACAAAAATACCTAGATAATTATTGAGGAGAACAATCGTATGAATTGGCAAGTTATTGGTCAAGTAATTACTGCAACACTAATTATTGTATCAGGCCCACTTATTATTTTTATAGCAAAAAAAGCTGATTTATAAATTTTTATAAATAGTATCTAGGCTAATTTTTTGAGTTTCTGAGGCGCTTGAGTCATTAGGTTGTACAAATAATTTGCAATGACATTCTTTTCGTTCGCGCATTGAAACACAAGGGCAAACCCAATAATTTAGTTCAATTTCAGCTTTTTCACTACGAAAATTTCTACAAGGACATAAGGGAACTCCATACTGATCTTTATAAGTAGCTAACCCCGTAATAATTACAGAAGTTATTGAAGGGTCTAAGCAAAAAAAGGTATTAGTTTGTTTAGCGTAAATTTCTGCAAAGTTATGCATTTCTTTTAGACGATTATAAAAATTTTCACTCTTTGTTGAATGCATTCGTATAGTTTAAATTTAGTCTTAAATTTATGTGTTAGTATCGTTTACTACAAAATTTATTAATAAAATATATTATGTTAATTAATTACTTACCTTCAATTTTAGTCCCTTTAGTTGGGCTAGTTTTTCCTGCTGTTGCTATGGGCTTATTGTTTATCTACATTGAAAAAGACACTATTGAATAACTTTCGAAATTTCCAAGGTTCTCTAGAGAACCTTGGAAATTTCGAAAGTTATTCAATAGTGTCTTTTTCAATGTAGATAAACAATAAGCCCATAGCAATTGATTGTTAAAGTGAAGACCCTAACCCAGAATATGAACCAAAAATAAAAGTACCTACAACTACTATAACTCCTAGGCCACCAACTAATGCGACTAACCAAAGTGGTATTCTTCCTGTTCCTGCCATAATATTCTCTTGCTCCTATATCTTTTCTTAAACTTATAAAAATTCTACCTAGTAATTACAAAATTCCTTAATTAAAGAAATAACTAGAGAAAAGTACTGCTAATATGAAAAATAATAATAAACCCCAGTATAAAGATGTACGACTTATTTCAACTTCTTGCTTATTAGGATTTGGACCTGTCATTAAATAAACTCCTATCGTTGGATAAATTGCATTGATGTAATTGCACCTATAAAGAATATCGTTGGAACAGCTAAACCATGTATAGCAAGCCAACGAAAAGTAAAAATAGGGTAAGCTACAGGTTGATTTGTATTTCTAGTCACGTATTTCTCCTAAATTTTATATATTTTTTTATAATCCTCTTGTTAAGTCTTCTAATTCTTGCTTAGCACTAAATCTATCATTTACTAAAGGAACTTGTTGTCTGTCCTGTGTAAAGTATTCATTAGGTCTAGGAGTTCCAAAAACATCATAGGCTAAACCAGTACTTATAAATAACCAACCAGAAATAAATAAAGAAGGAATTGTAATACTATGAATAATCCAATAGCGTACACTTGTTATGATATCAGAAAAAGGACGTTCCCCTGTTGAACCACCAGACATTTTAAAAGTTTCTCCATTTTATAAAAATATATTATACCTTTTTTATTTAGAAGTATAACAAAGTTATTTCTCATTCCTATTAGAACCTTATTTTTTTTGTTAGCGAGCAGCGAGAATCGAACTCGCATCAATAGCTTGGAAGGCTATGGTTTTACCACTAAACTATGCTCGCACTTATAACCTACTATAATATAATTTATTTATGTTTATTAGTTTTATTCTAACTAAAAGATAAATAAATAAATAAGTAGTTTAAAAATAAATATTATTTATGATGAGTTTACTAAGTTAAAGCCCCTCTAAATTAATATTTAAAAATCTTGCCAATTCAGATGCTTCATTTTCCAAAATCTCTAAAGATCTTGGTTGTTCCACGGGTGTTAGTGGAATTTCTCGTTGATCCTTTGTACATAAATAAATAACACGTTTAGGATTAATACCATCTTGGATATTTAATTTAATACTTTTTATATTTTTGAACGCATATACTAATAATATCTGACGATTTTTTCCTGGAAACCCACGTCTTACTATTCTAATCAATTCATTTTCTTTATCAAATTCATTATACCCACTACCAACATCCCAAAAAACTGTAAGCCCAATATATATACTTAGGCTTATAGCAACAACTCCGTAGAATGTCATAACCAGTCCCTGAGGTAAAAATGATAATTCTGTTGAATTAATAAAAAATAAAAAATTCTTTTGAAAATAACTCGAAATACCTGTAAGTAAAAACCCTAACCCCCCAAAAAATAAAATAAATGTCCAAAAATAATTGCTAAAACGTCTAGAACCAATTACAATGTCACGTTTTAATAAGTTATTAATTTTCTCAGTACTCATAATTCTTTCTTTTCTTAACAGTATAGAATTTATAAATGTTTAGACTAAAATTCTAAATTTAATTTAAATATTAACAAGAGGAAAAGCAATTAAATTAACTTAATTCCTTTTAGACCTAAAAACAAACCAGATGCAAGTACAAAGGCAATACCTAACAATAAAACATAATCGATAAGAACACTCATTTTTTTTCCTTGGCTAAAAATTATAAAAAATGATATAATATACTATTATATATCTAAAACCAAAAAATACACTAATTTAATTGGCTCAACTGGTTCAAAAAAAAATTTCTCATTCACTGGAATCCTAAATTATTCTCTTTTAAAAAGATATAAATATTTTTATATAATAAAGTTTTACAAAATACTTATGACAAGTTTTATTAAACCTTACAACGATGATCCTTCGGTTGGGCACTTATCAACACCAGTCACTTCATCAGCAGCAACAAAAGCTTATTTAGGTAGTTTACCAGCTTATAGAAAAGGACTATCTCCTCTATTACGAGGGTTAGAAATTGGTATGGCACATGGTTATTTATTACTAGGACCTTTTGAAAAATTAGGACCGTTAAGAGCATCTGAAATTTCACTTTTAATCGGGTTTCTATCTTCTGTAGGTTTAGTAACATTATTAACTGTTTGCTTAGCTATGTATGGGAAAGTAACTTTCCAAGACTCGGAAGTGATTAATAAAAATGATTTATTGAATGGTAAAAATTGGAACCAATTTACTTCTGGATTTTTTATTGGTTCATTTGGAGGCGTTAGTTTTGCTTATTTAATACTTCTTAATTTAGATTATTAATTTAAGGGGTTTTGAACATCTAAATTTTTTAGATGTTCAAAACCCCTTAAATTAATAATCTAAATTAAGAAATTTAATGTATAGACGCGTTTTTAATAGAGCAAAACAATATTTATAAAATTTCCCAGATAATTGAGATTCATTACTTTTCACATTAATAACTAATGTTAAACGTTTACTAATAATTCTATTATCAATTATTACTGAATTTAAATGTTTTGAATACAATTCATCTTTAACCATAAGAATAGATACAAATGAAACTCCTAACCCAGCCTGGACCCCACGTTTAATAGCTTCAATAGAATTAAGCTCAAGTTTTATTTGTAATCTATCACTCTCAATATTAAATTTTTTTAAAACGTCATCCATTGATTTTCTACCTACAAAATCAGGTTTTAGAGTAATAAAATCTAACTTATATAAATTTTTCTTACTTATACTATAGGTATCCTTTAATTCATGAGATTTAGGTAAAATTAAAACTATTTCTTCTTGAAAATAAGGTGTACTATATAAAGAATTATATAATTCCTTAGGTATCTTCTCTTCTTCAACAATTCCTATATCAACTTTACCATTAACAATATTCCAAGCTATACAATTAGTAGAATCAATTTCTAGTTTAACATGCGTATATGAATAGCGCCTGCAAAATAAATTAATAATTTTTGGTAATATATATGTTCCTACTATTTCATTAGAACCAATAGTTAGACTAATTCTTTTTAGCTTTTTTAAATAAACAACAGCCTTATCGGCCTCTTCACATAATCTTAAAATCCTATCCGCATAATCTAGTATTAATTCCCCAGTAAAAGTAAAATAAATTTGTTTTTTCCTTCGATCTAAAATTGGAGAATCAATCTCATACTCGAGTTTCTGTATTTGTAAACTTAATGCTGGTTGTGAAAGGTATAATTTTTTAGCTGCTTGCTTTATAGTAGCTTCATTATTTATTGCTTGAATAATTCTTAATTGTTCAAGGCTAAAAGGGAAATATTTCATTTTACCTTAATATACTCCGAATCTTTATAGAAATTTTATACTCGATTATAATTCTATTTCATTCATAGATCAAAACATTTTAGAGATACAAACTTTACATAAAGATTATTTGCTTTTTAAATAATAATAATAAGTATCTCTTAAATAAAATAATGTATCTTAGTATTTGACATAATTCTGATATGTCATACACAATAATATTTAGATTAAGGAGTGTTTCTATCATAGATATTATACTCTGGTTAGCTTTAAGATGTAAAGATTATTAATAGTAGTAATTTTTGTATTAAGTATTATTAGTTCTAACTGTAAAAAAATTATAAGTGGACTAATAATATAATTATATTGGAGAAATAGTTCATTTTTCTATAGGGAGAATCTATTAAATTTTTTATTAGGGATATTAGTATGGATATACGTCTTATATTTGTTTTTTCTCCTGTGATAGCAGCAGCATCTTGGGCATTATATAATATTGGTCGAGTAGCATTACAACAATTTAACAAATTAGCTTCGCGCTAAAATAAATAAATAATATAAAGAGTAAGTGAAATAAAATCCTTCCATTTACTCTTTATATTATTTTATTAGGAAATATAATTTAATTTTAAAAACTTATAAATTCTTTTTTATATATTATACTTTATACTTTGCACAAAGTATAATATAAACGAAACCAAGTTCCAAGTTTGTTTTTATTTGCACTTGACAAGAATAATAAAATAAATGTATACATATATGTAGTCAATTATTATAATTATATAATTTAATATATAAACTATTAAATAGTTTGGGAGTACCAATCTATTTGTTAATATGTTTTGATTCTAATCTGAAAATAAATCCAACAAGGAGTATTACTCTAATGGCTGTACCTAAAAAAAGGCGCTCAAAAGCAAAAGGAAGAACTAGGTTATCAAATTGGAAAGCTAAAGGACGTACATCGGCTGATAAAGCTTTAAATTTAGCAAAATCCATAGTTAAAAAACGTTCAACGTTTTTATTTGATCCTAAAAAGAAAAAAGTTGAAGAGAATTCAAGTTCGGACGAAAATAATGACGTTAAAATGTCACAAACTGGAGAAGATAATATTACTGAAGACTAAATTATCTTTTAAAGATAAAGAATAATTATTTTATTAGATTATAATTATTCTTAATAATTTTTATTTTTTGAATACGAACGTGGCGGAATTGGCAGACGCGCTAGATTTAGGTTCTAGTAAGGTTTCTTGTGAGAGTTCAAGTCTCTCCGTTCGTAAAATTCTAAATAATAATTTAAATAATTTAACTAACAACTTCTTCAGGATAAAGTTGAGGTTGGATTATTTAAATTATTATCACAAAAATTTGTCAGTTAAATTAAAGTGAATTATTTTTATATAATAATATAATAGTTATGAAAAACTTAACTTATCTGTAGAGTCTTATAATTGTTATAAGAATGCTTTGGTATGGGATCCTCAAAATAAATTAGCTTCTTCACGTATATTAGTGGTTGAAAAGAAGTTAAGATATTTAGTTGGTACTAGATAAAAGGTTAAAGGGTTTTTTAAAAAATTATCTGATAATAAACCAAAGCTTTCTGTGCGGGGTTTCTTTAAATATTGACAATTTGTTTATATCCTATGTAATCTAGAGTACAGGGTGAAAACATATTTCTTACATTAAGAAATAGGAGAAAGGTAAATATAATTATTATTTTTACCTTTCTTTTAAATATTCAGGAAACTATCGAGAGTTTGATCCTGGCTCAGGATGAACGCTGGCGGTATGCTTTACACATGCAAGTCGTACGAAAGTGTTAAAACTTTAGTGGCGGACGGGTGAGTAACACGTGAGAATTTACCTTTAGGAGGGGAATAACAGTTGGAAACGATTGCTAATGCCGCATATCATTTATATGAAAGAAGAAATTCGCCTAAAGAAAAGCTTGCGTCTGATTAGCTAGTTGGTAAGATAAAAGCTTACCAAGGCGACGATCAGTAGCTGGTTTGAGAGGACGACCAGTCACACTGGAACTGAGACACGGTCCAGACTCCTACGGGAGGCAGCAGTGGGGAATTTTCTGCAATGGGCGAAAGCCTGACAGAGCAATACCGCGTGAGGGAAGAAAGCCCACAGGGTTGTAAACCTCTTTTGTCAAGGAAGAAGTTCTGACGTTACTTGACGAATAAGCATCGGCTAACTCCGTGCCAGCAGCCGCGGTAAGACGGAGGATGCAAGTGTTATCCGGAATCACTGGGCGTAAAGCGTTTGTAGGTGGTTTAGTAAGTCTATTGTTAAAGCTTGAAGCTCAACTTCAAAAATGTAATAGAAACTACTAGACTTGAGGATAGTAGGGGTAAAGGGAATTTCCAGTGGAGCGGTGAAATGCGTAGAGATTGGGAGGACCACCGATGGCGAAGGCACTTTACTGGGCTATCACTGACACTAAGAGACGAAAGCTAGGGTAGCGAATGGGATTAGATACCCCAGTAGTCCTAGCTGTAAACGATGGATACTAGATGTTGTGTGTATCGATCCATGCAGTATCGTAGCTAACGCGTTAAGTATCCCGCCTGGGAACTATGCTCGCAAGAGAGTGAAACTCAAAGGAATTGACGGGGACCCGCACAAGCGGTGGAGCATGTGGTTTAATTCGATGCAACGCGAAGAACCTTACCAGGGTTTGACATTATGTAAATCTATTCGAAAGAATGGAGTGCCTTCGGGAATACATAAACAGGTGGTGCATGGCTGTCGTCAGCTCGTGTCGTGAGATGTTGGGTTAAGTCCCGCAACGAGCGCAACCCTTGTTTCTAGTTGCTTTACAAAAGGTATCTTGAAAGACTGCCGGTTATAAACCGGAGGAAGGTGAGGATGACGTCAAGTCATCATGCCCCTTATACCCTGGGCTACACACGTGCTACATTGGGCAAGACAAAAAGTTGCGAATTCGTGAGGATAAGCTAATCTTTAAACTTGCTCTAAGTTCGGATTGAAGGCTGCAACTCGCCTTCATGAAGATGGAATCGCTAGTAATCGCTGGTCAGCTATACAGCGGTGAATCCGTTCCCGGGTCTTGTACACACCGCCCGTCACACCATGGAAGCTGGTTATACCCGAAGTCGTTATTCTAACCTAATATATTTGGAGGAAGGCGCCTAAGGTAAGGCTAGTGACTGGGGTGAAGTCGTAACAAGGTAGCCGTACGGGAACGTGCGGCTGGATCACCTCCTTAATTGGAACATAATTGGTCGATAAAATTGTTTTCTCAAGTTGTCACTAATGACTTATAGGTTTAAACCTTTCATTGTTGACAACGAAAAAAGAAGTTAAGAAACTTCTAAAAAAGGGCTATTAGCTCAGTTGGTTAGAGCGCACCCCTGATAAGGGTGAGGGCCCTGGTTCAAATCCAGGATGGCCCATTTGGGGGTATAGCTCAGTTGGTAGAGCGTTGCCTTTGCAAGGCAAATGTCAGCAGTTCGAGTCTGCTTATCTCCATAATTTTCCACAAGTTGGAGTTAATTTTTAAAGCTAGAAATAAAACTTTTTTAAGTTCAAGGAAATAAGGGCTTACGGGGGATACCTTGGTATTCAGAGGCGAAGAAGGACGTGGTTACCGGCGAAACGCTTCGGGGAGCTGGAAACAAGCTATGATCCGGAGATATCCGAATGAGGAAACTTTTTAAACTATCTACTGAATTCATAGGTAGAAAAGAGCGAACCTAGCGAATTGAAACATCTTAGTAGCTAGAGGAAGAGAAAGTAAAAACGATTCCCTTAGTAGCGGCGAGCGAAACGGGAAGAGCCTAAACCTCTTATTTAAACTTCGGTTTATATAAGAGGGGTTGTGGGACAATCATAACAAAGTCTGGTTTGATGTTAGACGAATTAGTTGGAATGCTAAATCCTAGAAAGTGAAAATCTTGTAGTCGAAAACATTAGACCCTTTAGATTGTATCCCGAGTAGCATGGGGCACGTGAAATCCCGTGTGAATCTACGAGGACCACCTCGTAAGGCTAAATACTACTGAATGACCGATAGTGTAATAGTACCGTGAGGGAAAGGTGAAAAGAACCCCGGGAGGGGAGTGAAAAGAACATGAAACCGTAAGCTTACAAGCAGCAGAAGGACGACTTTTAACGTCTGCCTGCGTGCCTGTTGAAGAATGAGCCGGCGACTTGTAGTTGGTGGCACGGTTAAGGTAAGAAATACTGGAGCCATAGTGAAAACGAGTCTTAATAGGGCGCTTATGTCACCAATTACGGACCCGAACCCGGATGATCTAACCATGGCCAGGATGAAGCTTCGGTAATACTAAGTGGAGGTCCGAACTGACTGATGTTGAAAAATCAGCAGATGAGCTGTGGTTAGGGGTGAAATGCCAATCGAATTCGGAGCTAGCTGGTTCTCCCCGAAATGTGTTTAGGCGCAGCGGTTAGCGTTATAGCTTAGGGGTAAAGCACTGTTTCGGTGCGGGCTGGTAATTCGGTACCAAATCGACGCAAACTAAGAATACTAAGTGTATAGCTAACCAGTAAGACTATGGGGGATAAGCTCCATTGTCAAGAGGGAAACAGCCCAGATCACCAGCTAAGGCCCCTAAATAATTACTAAGTGGTAAAGGAGGTGGGAAGACTTAAACAACCAGGAGGTTTGCTTAGAAGCAGCAATCCTTTAAAGAGTGCGTAATAGCTCACTGGTCGAGTAATCCTGCGCCGAAAATGAACGGGACTAAGTAATTTGCCGAAGCTGTGAGATATTAAAAATAATAATAAATAATTATATCGGTAGGGGAGCGTTCTGTTATAGATTGAAGCGTTAGCGTAAGCGGGCGTGGACGAAGCAGAAGTGAGAATGTCGGCTTGAGTAGCGAAAACATGGGTGAGAATCCGATGCCCTGAAAACCTAAGGTTTCCTCCGGAAGGCTCGTCCGCGGGGGGTAAGTCAGGACCTAAGGCGAGGCTGAAAAGCGTAGTCGATGGACAATAGGTTAATATTCCTATACTATTCTTTATTGGCAACGAGGGACGAAGACAGCTAGACTAGCCAAATATTGGTTATTGGTTTAAGTGTACGAGGTGTTGAGAAGTAGAGAAAATACTTTGAGCTGAGTCATGAATACGGAATAACGTGCGCGTTATATGAAGTAGTTGATGTTATACTTCCAAGAAAAGCTTGCACTGCCATAAATAAAGAATACCTGTACTCTAAACCGACACAGGTGGGTTGGTAGAGTATACCAAAGGGCGCGAGATAACTCTCTCTAAGGAACTCGGCAAAATAACCCTGTAACTTCGGGAGAAGGGGTACCTATTAGGTTGCAATAACAAGGTCCAAGCGACTGTTTACCAAAAACACAGGTCTCCGCTAAGTTGTAAGACAACGTATGGGGGCTGACGCCTGCCCAGTGCCGGAAGGTTAAAGAAGTTGGTTAGTTTTTTACGACGCTGATAACTGAAGCCCCGGTGAACGGCGGCCGTAACTATAACGGTCCTAAGGTAGCGAAATTCCTTGTCGGGTAAGTTCCGACCCGCACGAAAGGCGTAACGATTTGGACACTGTCTCAGAGAGAGACTCGGTGAAATAGACTTGTCTGTGAAGATGCGGACTACCTGCACCAGGACAGAAAGACCCTATGAAGCTTTACTGTAACTTGAAATTGGTTTCGGGTTTTATTTGCGCAGCATAGGTGGGAGGCTTTGACGTTACTCTTACGGGAGTAATTGAGCCATCAGTGAGATACCACTCTAAATAAAACTAGAATTCTAACCCTGTATCGTTAGCCGGTCAGGGGACAGTTTCAGGCGGGCAGTTTGACTGGGGCGGTCGCCTCCTAAAAGGTAACGGAGGCGTACAAAGGTTTCCTCAGATCGGTCAGAAATCGATCGAAGAGTGTAAAGGCATAAGGAAGCTTGACTGTGAGACCTACAAGTCGAACAGAGACGAAAGTCGGTCTTAGTGATCTGGCGATATTGAGTGGAAAAGTCGTCACTCAACGGATAAAAGTTACTCTAGGGATAACAGGCTGATCTCCCCCAAGAGTTCACATCGACGGGGAGGTTTGGCACCTCGATGTCGGCTCATCGCATCCTGGGGCGGTAGTACGTCCCAAGGGTTGGGCTGTTCGCCCATGAAAGCGGTACGTGAGCTGGGTTCAGAACGTCGTGAGACAGTTCGGTCCATATCCGGTGTAGGCGTTAGAGTATTGAGAGGATTCTTCTTTAGTACGAGAGGACCGAGAAGAACATACCGCTGGTGTACCAGTTATCATACCAATGGTAAACGCTGGGTAGCTACGTATGGAAAGGATAACCGCTGAAAGCATCTAAGTGGGAAGCCCACCTCAAGATGAGTACTCTTATTGTGAAAACAAGTAAGATCACGGCAAGACTAGCCGTTAAATAACCGCTCTTTTAAGAACGGTTTGCAAATAGGCATCAAGTAGAAGTATAGTAATATATTAAGCTGAGATGTACTAATAGATCGAGGACTTGAACTTTTTTCTAGCTTTAAAAAATATTGTCTTGGTGTTTAAAGGATAGTGGAACCACATTGATCCATTTCGAACTCAATGGTGAAACGCTATAACAGTTACAATACTTAAGGAGCAGTCCTTTGGGAAGATAGCTTATGCCAGGACTTTTATGTTTGGATTATATTATAGTTAAAAAAATAAAACAGAATAGTATCAAGAAATTTGAAAAACTATTACTTAGGGTTATATAATTTTTATTCGATGGAATACGCAATTATAGAAGCCAGTGGTCGTCAATTTTGGGTAGAACCTAAAAAATTTATTGAGTTTAATAGGTTGATTCTTAAAATCGGTAGTACTATTTTAATTAGAAGAGTTTTATTTGTTAAGCAGAAAACAAATACTCTTATCGGTCAACCTTATTTAAACAATGTTGTAGTGAAAGGAGTAGTTAGTAAACATTTTTTAGGGCCAAAAATCCTTGTATTTAAGATGAAACCAAAAAAAAAATATCGTAAAAAAATTGGACATAGACAAAAATTAACTAGATTATTAATTAATAAAATTGAATAATTTTATTTACAATTTAATCCATATGTCGATTACTTTAATTAGTATATTTACTATATTAATTTAGTTCTAAAATATAAACTTGGAGTATAAATAATTGTGTCTATTGGAATATTTGGGAATAAAATTGGCATGACGCAAGTTTTTGATAAAGATGGTTTAGCTTTGCCTGTAACTGTAGTACGTATTGGTTCATGTTTTATTACTCAAATTAAAACGGAAAAACTTAATGGGTATAATGCAGTTCAAATTGGACATTCAAAAGGGCGAACGTTAAACTTAAAAAAAGCTGAACTAGGACACTTAAAGAAAAATGGATTACCACCTTTATCTGATTTGTGTGAATACAAAGTCATGGATTTAGAAAAGTACTCATTAGGTCAAGTATTGAATGTTAATCATTTTGAAATTGGTCAATTTGTTAATGTTACTGGAAAATCTATAGGTAAGGGGTTTAGTGGAAACCAGAAAAGACATAAATTTAAACGTGGGCCAATGACTCATGGTTCTAAAAATCATAGAGCTCCCGGATCAATAGGACCAGGAACTACACCAGGTCGAGTGTTTCCCGGAAAACTAATGGCAGGACAGTTAGGAGCAAAAAAGATTACGGTATCAAAGCTAGAAATTTTAGGGATTGATTCAAAACAAAATCTTTTAATTCTAAAAGGTAATGTACCTGGTAAGCCTGGTAATTTACTGAATATTGTCCGTTCAAATTAAATTTTAATAATAAACTAAAAAATTATTTATGATTTTACAAAAAATTCTTACTTTTCCTATTAAAATATTAACAGGAGAAGAAAGTGGAGATGAGATAACATTAACTTTAAAATCAAAAGAAGCAACTAATACAATTAATTATGTTATTCAACGTGCCTATTTGGCACAAAGATCTAATGAAAGACAAGGTACTGCTAATACATTAACTAGAGCAGAAGTTAAAGGTGGGGGCCGTAAACCTTGGAGACAAAAAGGTACTGGGAGAGCTCGTGCAGGTTCTAATAGATCACCTTTATGGAAAGGGGGAGGAGTTTCTTTTGGTCCAAAACCAAAATTGTATTCAAGTAAGATAAACCGTAAGGAATGGCAATTAAGTTTAAGAAGCTTATTAATTGCTAAACAAAAAGATATCACAATAATAGATAATTTTAACTTTTTAGAATATAAAACCAGTAATATTATTAAAGTATTAAATACTTTTGGTATAAATTTATTTGAAAACACATTAATTGTTGTCCCAAAAATAGAGGAAAAATTACTTAAATCTACTCGAAATATAAAAACAATTAAATTAATAGTTGCGAATAACTTAAACTTAAAGCAAATCTTATTAGCTAAAAATTTATTGATTACTAAAGATAGTTTAAAAACAATTGAGGAAACTTATAATGGCTAGAATAAAATTTAGTTCAAGTATCGATTTGATCAAATACCCTGTTACGACTATTAAAACAAACTTATTATTAGAAAATAACCAATATACATTCTTGGTTGACCCTAAACTAAATAAAGTTAGTATAAAAAAGGCAATTGAGTTTTTATTTGATGTAAGTGTTATTAAAGTTAATAGTTGTAACTTACCTAAGAAAAAACGTCGTGTGGGTCAATTTACAGGTGTTAGACCTCGTTACAAAAAAGTAATCGTGAAATTAGCAAAGGATAATAAAATTGATCTCTTTTCTACTAACTAATAACATTACTATTAAATAAAGAAGAAGAGGAATAATATTTATGGCTATTCGTATTTGTAAAGTTTATACTGTTGGTACAAGAAATACTGTTTTTTCTTCTTTTGATGAAATTACTAAGACAAAACCAGAAAAAAAGTTAATTGGAAGAAATCACCGAAAAAAAGGTCGTAATAATCAAGGGTTAATTACAACACGTCACCATGGTGGTGGTCATAAAAGAAGATATCGTATTATAGATTTTAAACGTAAAAAACATGATATTTTGGGAAATGTTTTTGCTATTGAATATGATCCTAATCGTAATGCTAGAATTGCATTAATTCATTATGAAAATGGTGATAAAACTTATATAATTTGTCCTGATTCTTTAAAAATTGGAAGCAAAATTATGTCTGGCCCAAATGCGCCTGTTGAAATTGGTAATGCATTACCTTTAGAAAATATACCTTTAGGTACCTCTATTCACAATATAGAATTATCTTATAATAAAGGTGGTCAAATTGTTAGAGCAGCAGGAACTTCAGCAAGGATTTTAGCAAAAGAGAATAACTATGTCACAGTACGTTTGCCTTCTAAAGAAATTAGGATTGTTCATAAAAGTTGTTATGCAACAATTGGGAGCGTGAGTAATCGAGATAGTAATAATATTAAGTTAGGTAAAGCAGGTCGTAAACGTTGGTTAGGTATTAGACCCACAGTGCGTGGTTCTGTTATGAATCCTTGTGATCATCCACATGGTGGTGGAGAAGGTCGTGCAACTATTGGACGCCCAAAAGCTTATACTCCTTGGGGTAAAGCTGCACTTGGTGTTAAAACAAGAAAAAAAGAGAAATATAGCGATATTTACATAGTTCGTTCTAGAGTATAAGACTAACTATCCTTTTAATTATTTTTATAATTTTATCTTCAAATAAATTTATGGCAAGATCTTTTCGTAAAGGCCCTTTTATAGCTTACCATTTGCTGCAAAAAATTGAAAAAATGAATAAGACTGGGAAAAAGACATCAATTAAGACTTGGTCACGATCATCTATGATTATTCCAGCGATGATTGGTCATACAATTTCAGTATATAATGGTAAAAAGCATATCCCCCTTTTTATATCTGACCAAATTATTGGTCATAAACTTGGAGAATTCATACCTACTAGAAACTTTCGCTCACATATTAAAAGTAGCGATAGACGTACAAAAAAGAAATAAATATTTAACAAATAAATGAAAAATAAACAAACAGCAAAAGCTGTCAGCAAATATATTAGAATATCATCACATAAAGTTCGACGTGTTTTAGATCAGATTCGTGGGCGTTCATATTTAGAAGCTTTAATGCTATTACAATTTATGCCTTATAGAGCTTGTGGACCAATTTGGCAAGTATTAAACTCAGCGGCTGCAAATGCTGAAAATAATAATGGTCTGAATAAAGAAGATCTAATTGTTAAAACAGTCTTTGCTGACCAAGGTCCAGTATTACGTAGGTTTAGACCACGTGCACAAGGGAGAGGTTATCAAATTCGTAAACCAACTTGTCATATTACCATAATTTTAGAACCTAATACTTAATAATAGATCTATAAATAAATTTTTAATAAAACTAATACGAGACTAGATTATGGGACATAAAACACATCCTTTGGGCTTTAGGCTGGGAATTATACAAGAAGATCGATCATTATGGTATAGTGGAACAAATTCTTATATTTCTTTTTTAAAAGAAGACTATACAATTCGAGAATATATCTCTCAATTCCTGATTTCAAATAACGTTGGTTATTCAGGGATTACAAAACTTATTATTAAACGTAATGAAACAAAAAAAAGAGTATATATTGAAATCCAATCTGTAGTACCTGGTCGTATTGTAGGTAAATCAGGATCATTATTAAGAACATTAGATCAAGAACTTAGTGCACTTCTAAAAAATAAAAAAGTTTTAATTAATATTGTTGAGATTACAAAACCATATACGGAGGCTAGTATATTAGTTGACGTTTTAGTGAAAAAACTAGAAGAACGAGTTTCATTTAGAAAATGTATTCGAGAAATCCTTCGACGATACAGAACAGAAGATGAACTAAAAGGAATTAAAGTTCAAATAGCAGGCCGATTAAATGGAGCGGAGATTGCTAGAACAGAATGGGTTCGTGAAGGACGAGTTCCACTTCAAACATTACGTGCTAATATTGATTATTCTTATAAAGTAGCTCAAACGACATATGGGATTTTAGGAATTAAAATATGGCTTTTTAAAAATGAGATACTAGCGAAAAAAAATATTTAATAACATTACAAAATTTAAGAAAATGCTTAGCCCTAAAAAAACAAAATTTCGAAAACAACACCGTGGTAGATTAAAAGGTAAAGCCTCAAGGGGAAATAAAATTAGTTTTGGTGATTATGCTATACAAGCATTAGAACCTACTTGGTTAACGTCTCGTCAAATTGAAGCTACAAGAAGAACAATTACACGATACACAAAACGTGGTGGTAAGTTATGGATAACAGTTTTCCCAGACAAGCCAGTAACTGCGAGAGCCGCAGAATCAAGAATGGGGTCAGGGAAAGGATCAGTTGAATATTGGGTAGCTGTAGTTAAACCCGGGACTATTTTGTTTGAGTTAAGTGGTGTTCCTTTAAAACTTGCAAAAGAAGCAATGATCATTGCTTCTTATAAGTTACCAATTAAAACAAAATTTCTTATAAATTAAAGAAGAAAGTATACCTATTATGAGTCTACCAAAAATCGATGAAATAAAAAACTTAGATAAAAATGAGTTAGAAAATGAAATTTTGAATATAAAAAAACAATTATTTAAACTACGTGTACGTCGTGGAGCAAAACAATCTTTTAAATCGCATCAATTTAAACATGGAAAGCATAGGTTAGCACAGTTATTAATGATACAAAAAAGTAATTAGAAAATTATCTTAAGGAATAATGATTTATGGTTAAACTGCAGAGACTTGGTATTGTAATAAGCAATAAAATGCAAAAAAGTGTTGTTGTTGCTGTTGAGTATCGTTATAAACATAAGTTTTATTCAAAAATTATAGTTAGAACAAAACGTTATTTAGCACATGATGCAGAGGATATTTGTAATATTGGGGATGAAATATTATTAGAGGAAAGTAGACCATTAAGTAAAAAGAAACGTTGGATAGTAAAAAAAATACTAAATAAAGCAGTAATCGTTAATTAAGGTTTAAAAATTTATTATGATACAACCACAAACGTATTTAACAGTAGCAGATAATACAGGTGCAAAAAAAATTATGTGCATTCGTGTACTAGGTGGTCGTCGCAAATATGCAAAACTTGGTGATATTATTATTGGGGTTGTGAAGGAAGCAACACCAAATATGTTAACTAAAAGATCTGATATAGTTAAAGCTGTTGTGATAAGAACAAAAAAAGCTGTTTCACGTAAAGATGGCACTACTATTAGTTTTGACGATAACGCAGCTGTTATTATTAACATGGATAAAAATCCAAAAGGTACAAGAATTTTTGGTCCAATTGCAAGAGAAATTCGTGATAAAGATTTTACTAAAATTGTTTCATTAGCACCTGAGGTTATTTAAATGAAGAAAAAGGCTACTTTAAAAATGAAGGTACATGTAAAAATAGGGGAAAAAGTAAAAATAATTTCTGGCCAAGAAAAAGGAAAAGTAGGCCTTGTAAAAAAAATTATAAAACAAGAAAACAAACTTATTATTGAAGGTATCAATATAAGAATTAAACATGTTAAACCTACCCGCCCTGAAGAGAATGGTGAAATTAAAAGGATTGAGTTTCCAATCCATAGTTCAAATGTATCACTTTACCAGGAGTAATATTTTATGATAAATGATAACGAAATTGAGGCAAAAAATTTAAAATTTTTATACAAAGATTTAGTATTCCCTAATTTAGTTAAACAATTTAACTATAAGAATAATCATCAAGTACCAAAATTAGTTAAAATTCAGCTAAATCGTGGGTTAGGTGTCGATGGACAGAATAATAAAACATTACAAAAGTCCGTTGATGAAATGCGTTTAATAACAGGACAACAGCCAATATTAACAAAAGCAAAGAAATCTATAGCAGGTTTTAAAGTTAGAGAAGAAATGGTTTTAGGTATAACAGTAACTCTTAGAAGCAAAAAAATGTATGCTTTCTTAGAAAAATTGATTCATCTTGTTTTACCAAGAATTAGGGATTTTAGAGGTTTGAGTTTGAAAGGTTTTGATCGTAATGGTAATTATAATTTTGGGTTGAAAGAGCAGTTGGTATTCCCTGAGATTAGCTATGAAAATGTAGATCAAATAAAAGGCTTTAATATTTCTATAGTAACAACAGCACAAACAAAAACTGAAGGTATTGCTCTTTTAAAAGAGTTTGGTTTCCCATTAACTGATTAAAAAGGAGTATGAAAATATAGTGACAACAGACATTATTGCAGACACATTAACTCGCATTAGAAATGCAAATTTGGTTCGTCACCAAATTGTTAGAGTTATAAAGACAAAAGTAACTTATTCCGTTGTAAAAATTTTAAAAGAAGAAGGTTATATTTCTAATTTCGAAGAAATTGAAGTCTCTAATAGAAAATATTTATTACTTTGTTTAAAATATCATAGTCAAAAAAGACAACCAATTATTACAGGTATTAAAAGAATAAGTAAACCTGGTTTAAGGATTTATGTGAATAAAAGCAATTTACCTAATGTTTTAAGTAACTTAGGGATAGCTATATTATCAACTTCCAAAGGAATTCTTACAAATAATAAAGCAAAAAAATTAGGCGTCGGTGGTGAAGTTATTTGTTATATTTGGTAATAAAGGTTTAAATTTATATGGGAAGAATCGGTAAATTACCTATAAAGGTACCATCTAATGTTCAAGTTGAGGTTAATCAAAACAATATCGAGGTTTCAGGACCACATGGGAAGCTTTTTAGAAAAATTTCAGATTTAATTTCAGTTGAATTACGTGATAATATTATTTACGTAACTAAAAATGAAAATACACGGATTGCGAATCAACTCTATGGTCTAAGTAGGACTTTAATTAATAATATGGTAGTTGGAGTTTCACAAAAATTTGAACGTACGCTTCAACTTCAAGGGGTTGGTTATCGTGCTCAATTAAAAGATAAAGATTTAGTTCTAAATTTAGGTTATAGTCACCCAGTTTTAATAACAATACCAATGGGTATTGAGATTAAAGTAGAAAAAAATGTAGGGATAATTATTACAGGTTTTGATAATGAGCTTGTCGGTCAATTAGCTGCAACAATTAGAAGTAAACGTCCTCCTGAACCATATAAGGGTAAAGGCATATTATATAAAGGTGAAATTATTAAACGTAAAGTAGGAAAATCAGGGAAATAATAAATTATGGGAAAGAGAGAGAAGAAAATAATTAAAGGTAACAATCTTAAACCACGCTTAGCAGTTTTCCGTTCAAACAAACATATTTACGCTCAAGTTATTGATGATTCATGTTCAAAGACAATTATAAGTTGTTCTACTCTAGAATCAGAAGTAAAAGCAAAATGCGAAAAAACTTCAACTAAACTAGCTTCAAAAATTGTTGGGGAAATTATTGGTACAAGACTATTAGAAGAAAATATTAAAGAAATAATATTTGACAGAGGAAAAAAATCTTATCACGGTAGAATAAAAGAACTAGCCGAAGGTGCTAGGTTAGTTGGGTTAAGTTTCTAGTAATCATAGGTTTTAAATATAAATTTATTAAGTCTTTTAGCACATTTATGACCACTCCAAATAAAAAAATTCGTTGGGAACAAAGAGTAGTAAAAATTTCTCGGGTGTCAAAAGTAGTAAAAGGTGGTAAAAAAATAAGCTTCCGAGCAACTGTTGTTGTTGGTGATATGGAAGAAAGAGTTGGTGTAGGTGTAGGCAAAGCTGAAGAAGTAAGTACTGCTATAAAAAAAGCAGAAACTGATGCAAAAAAAAATGTACTAACGATTCCTATTGTTGAAGGTAAAACAATACCTCATGCTATGGTTGGTATAGCAGGTGGATCTAAAGTTTTTATTAGACCCGCGGTCCCAGGTACAGGGGTTATTGCTGGGGGTTCAGTCCGTATTGTTTTAGAACTTGCGGGTATTAAAAACATTTTATCAAAACAACTTGGTTCTAATAATCCTTTAAATAACGCTAGAGCTACTATCGTTGCTTTAAAAAGTTTAAATACAATTGAGCAAGTAATGCAAAAACGACAAATATCCCTAGAACAAATGTTAGGGAAATAAGGATAAAACTAAAGAAATTAGTGGAAAAAATATTTGTTAATATAAGAAAAATATCTATTTATTTAAATTTTTCCATGAATTTACAATTACGAAGTAAAAATACTCCTTCTTTTCGACAACGTTTCTTTTTAACAATTGGTTTACTTACATTAGTTAGAATAGGGAGTTTTATACCACTTCCTTATATAGACATTAAAACATTTTCTCCTCTATTAGAATCAAATACTTCAACAACTGCGGTTGCTACGATTTTGAATAGTTTTTCTGGAGGTGAAAACGCTTCTTTTAGTATATTAAGTCTGGGAATTTTACCTAATATAAATGCTTCTATTATAATTCAACTTTTAACTACTATTAACCCAACTCTTTTAAAATTACAAAAAGAAGAAGGTGAATATGGTCGACGCAAGCTTACAGATTATACAAGATATTTAACTTTTTTTTGTGCCATTATTGAAAGTATTGTTACAACTTATAGTTTTCGTCCATTAATATTTAATTGGAATGTTTTAGTATTAATTCAAATAAGCCTGACATTAATAGCAGGATCAATGATTATTCTATGGTTTAGTGAGTTAATTACAAAAGATGGCATAGGTAATGGGTCATCTATATTAATTTGTTTTAATATTGTTTCAAATTTTCCTGATCAGCTTAGGGCTATGATTTTAGCTTTATCAAACCAAAATATTATAATTAGTTTTTTCATTGGTGGAATATTTCTATTAACAACAGTTGGGTGTATTTATATAAATGAGGCAATGGTAAAAATCCCATTAGTTTCCGCAAGTCAATTATTACGTAATGTAAATAAATTTTCACTATGGAATAATAGTAATTTACCTCTTAGAGTTAACCAAGCAGGAGTAATGCCTTTAGTTTTTACTTCTTCAGTAATGGTTATACTATCTTCTCTTACTAACTTAGTCTACGGGCAACTTATTAATATCGAGTTGTTTTCTTTTTTAAATTCTTTGTCTACAAACTTAACTTTGGGAATTGGGAAGATTTTTTATTGGTCTACCTATGGTATATTAGTCTTTTTTTTTACATCCTTTTATTCAACGATACTTTTAGACCCAAAAGATATGACTGAACAATTCCGTAAAAATTCTGTTACAATAAAAGGAATCACTCCAGGGAAGTCGACACAAAGTTACTTATCAATAACCATTAAAAGATTAACAATTTTAAATGCGGTATTTCTTATTGGTGTTCTTATTTTACTTAATGGTTTAGAGTATTTATTGCCAGTGAGTAATTTAAATTTACGTGGTTTTGGACTAACTTCTCAACTTATTTTAGTTAATGTTTTAGTAGATACGTTTAGAAAAGTTAGGAATTTATTAAATGCTGAAACTATGTTTTAAATTTTTAAATCAATCAAATAATTTAAAATTAGTTAAAATAAAAAATTATACAATTTAAAAAAATATGAAAGTTAGACCTTCAGTAAAAAAAATGTGTGAAAAATGTAGAATTATACGTCGCCATGGTCGAGTTCAAGTAATTTGTCCTAATCTTAAACATAAGCAACGACAAGGTTAAATTTAAAAAGAAAATGGAGATAAAATATGGTTCGATTTCTTGGAATAGATCTGGTAAACAATAAAAAAATTAAATATGCTTTAACTGGAATATATGGTATTGGTTTATCTAGGGCGAAAGAAATTTTAGATACAGCAGGATTAAAAGATGCTGATGAAGCAGGTGTAAGAACAAAAGATTTATCTGATGAAGATATTAGTAATATAAGAAAGGTTTTAGAAAAAAATTACCAACTTGAAGCCGACCTATTTCGTTTAACAAATTTAAATATAAAAAGGTTGATGGAAAATGGTTCAATTAAAGGCCGTCGACACCGTGCAGGATTACCTGTTCGAGGTCAACGAACAAGAACTAACGCTAGAACTAGAAGAGGAGGAAAAAAAACGGTGGCAGGAAAAAACAAATAAATCATATTTAGAAAATTTAACCACAGGTTGGAGAATGTAAAAAATGAAAAAAAAAATGAAGCGCACTATTGTTACTGGAACAATGCATGTACACGCTACTTTTAATAATACAATTGTGACCGTAAGTGATTTAAATGGAAACACCCTATCATGGGCTTCATCTGGAACTGTTGATTTTAAAGGGTCTCGAAAAGGTACGCCATTTGCTTCGCAAAAAGCTGCTGAAAAAGCTGCATTAATCGCTAAAGAAGCATACGGACTTAAAAGGTTAGAAGTTGTCATCAAAGGTTCTGGGCCAGGTAGAGAACCTGCTATTAGAGCAGTTTATCAAAAAGGAATAAGAATAGTTTCTATAAAAGATGTAACATTTATTCCTTATAATGGTTGTCGTCCTCCTAAACGTAGAAGAGTTTAAAATGAATCACATTAAAATTTTTTTGTAAAGATAATGAAATAATTTAGTTTTAAAAAAAGAACGACAATATATATATATATATATCTATAATAGTTCTAGAAAAATAAAATACATAGATATTAACCAAAAGGAGATAAATAATGAAGATAAATAGTAAATGTAAGTGTGTAGACTTAGATTTATTAAACCGTAATGAATTTTATGGCCATTTTGTTTTTACTTCATTAGAACAAAGTGAGGGAACTACAATTGGTAATATGTTAAGACGTGCTTTACTTTCAAACTTATATGGGTTTCGAATTACTGGTGTTCGCGTTGCCGGTATAAATAATGAATTCACACCTTTAGAAGGGGTTCGTGAAGATCTTCTTGAGATCATATTAAATTTAAAAGAAATTATTATATATGATCAAAATAACACCGGGCAAGCTTGTTATGGGTTGTTAAAAGCACAAGGCCCCGCTATAATAACTGCAGGGGCTCTTACCTTACCTAATGGTATTAAAGTTTTAAACCCTAGTACTCACTTATTAACAATTTCTGACGAATCAGTAATTGAATTAGCAATAAAAATAGAATATGGGAAATCTTATATTCTAGCTAAAAATCAAAAACTAGAAGGAGCTACAGATTTTATCCCAATCGACTCTAATTTTGCGCCAGTATTGAAGGTTAATTCTTATATTAAACCATTACCGCAGGATGTTGAAAATACAAACGAAGAGCTTCACCTAGAAATTTTTACTAATGGTACCTTATTGCCCCATCAAGCATTGATACAAGCCCGAAATATGATAGGGTATATGTTATCAACAATTACTAATATGGAGTTTCCTTGTTTTGATTATAAGGAAATAGAAAAAGAAAAACCTATTAAAAAAGATAGAGTTTCTATAAATACTACACTAGATAGTGACAAAAGAATAAAAAAAACAATAGGAAAGCTAAATAAAGAAACAATCCAAGTAGGAGAAACGGAACTAAAGTCGGAAAAAGAAGAAATTGAAATTGGAGAAAAAAGAGAAAAGCAAGAAAAAATTAATATTAGTAAAAAAAGTACACCAGAAGAAAGATTATTAAAGCGTGTAACTGATATGGAGAGTGGGTCTTTAAAAGGCTTAGGTTTATCAAACCGCATAATTAAAGCTTTAAATAAGGTCAATATCAATTTTACTTGGGATTTAATGGAATATCCTTCTCCTAACTTAATAACTATAGAAGGGCTAGGTCCAAAATCAGTCGAAGAAATAAAGAATAAATTAACTCTTTTTTATGAACCACCTACTGATTAATACTTTATACTATTGGAATTTTTATCCGTATTCAACTTTATTATAGAATTTAATATTATTATGAAAGATACTTTTATTCCGTCGAAACTTGATTTAAAACAACAATGGTATATAATTGATGCAAAAGATAAATGTTTAGGTCGATTAGCTACGGAAGTTTCTAATTTATTAAGAGGTAAAAATAAAACTATTTTTACCCCTGCACAAGATGTTGGTGATTACATTATAATAGTAAATGCAAGTGAAATAAATGTAAGTGGTAAGAAACGAGTACAAAAATTATACTTTCGCCATTCTGGTCGACCTGGTGGAAAAACAGTTGAAAATTTTGAAGATTTACAAACCCGTATACCAGAACGTATTCTTGAAAAAGCTATTAAAGGAATGCTACCAAAAAATCGTTTAGGTCGAAGACTATTTACAAAATTAAAAGTATACAAAGGCCAAGAGCATCCCCATATGTCTCAAAAGCCTCAAAAAATAGAATTATAATAATTAAAGTTTATGACAAGCAAAAACCAAACTAATACTCATATTTATGGTATTGGTAGAAAAAAAGAATCTACAGCAATCGTTTATTTAGTACCTTTTACAGAATCAACTTCTCAAATAACATGTGAAGTAAACGGTCATAAAGCAGAACAATACTTTCAGCAAAATTTTACATATTTAAATCAAATAAGCTTACCTTTAAAAAAAGTTAATTTAGATAAAAAGTATAAAATTATTGCAAACGTGAAAGGTGGTGGTTTAACAGGGCAAGCTGATTCAATAAGATTAGGGATTGCAAGAGCTCTTTGTAAAGTTGATAAGCTTAATTTTAGACCTATTTTAAAATTTGAAGGATTTTTAAAACGTGATGCAAGAATTAAAGAACGTCGAAAATATGGTTTAAAAAAAGCTAGAAAAGCTTCTCAGTATTCAAAACGTTAATTCAAAACAATATTTTACTATATACTTATTATTATAAACATTATTTATATGCCTAAAAAGAATATACATCCAAAATGGTTTGATGATACAAAAGTCTATTATGATGGTCAATTAATCATGATTGTAGGTTCCACCAAACCGGAATTACATGTTGATATTTGGTCAGGTAACCATCCTTTTTACACAGGTTCACAAAGAATAATCGATACGGAAGGTCGTGTTGAAAGGTTCTTAAAAAAATATAAAATTGAAAATGTGGTTCGCTAAACCCTATAAATTAATTAAAACTTAAATATATGCCAACTATACAACAACTGATTCGAGTACGACGTAAAAAAATTCAACCCCGAACAAAATCACCTGCCTTAAAAAGTTGTCCTCAACGTAGAGGTGTATGCACAAGAGTCCATACAATTACACCAAAAAAACCAAACTCAGCGATACGAAAAGTAGCTCGAGTAAGATTAACGTCTGGATTTGAAGTTACAGCTTATATCCCTGGGATTGGCCATAATTTGCAAGAACATTCTGTGGTTTTACTTCGTGGTGGAAGGGTAAAAGATTTACCCGGAGTACGTTATCATATTATTAGAGGAACTCTAGATACAATTGGGGTAAAAGATCGACGTCAAGGTCGTTCAAAATATGGAATGAAAAAACCAGTAAAATAAAATAAAAAGTTAATAAAATAAATTATGTCACGTCGTACAAATAAAAAAAGAAAATTTCCCATAGCTGATTCAGTTTATGATAGTTTTTTAGTAAATTTAATGATATCAAAAATTTTAAAAAGTGGTAAAAAAACTGTAGCACAAAAAATAATTTATGAAGCGTTTGATATTATAAAAGAGAGAACAAATAACCAGCCATTAAAGATCTTTGAAAAAGCTGTAAAAAATGTAAGTCCTGCAGTTAAAATAAAAGCTAAACGTGTTGGAGGTTCTACTTACCAAGTACCTATTGAAGTAAAAAAATTTAGAGGTATTAATTTAGGTTTATGTTGGATTATACAATTTGCTAGAGCTCGCTCTGGAAAAACAATAGCAATCAAATTAGCAAATGAGATTATCGATGCTTCTAAAGGTTCGGGTAATTCAATTCGTAAAAAAGATGAAACTCATCGTATGGCAAGATCAAATAAAGCTTTTGCTCATTTCCGTTCTTAAGAAGTTTTATTAATTAAATTGTATTTAATTAAACGCCAAAAGTAAAAAATATAAAATAAAACAAGGACTATATATTATGGCTCGCGAAAAATATGACCGTACGAAACCACATATCAATATTGGAACAATTGGACATGTAGATCATGGTAAAACTACATTAACAGCTGCAATTACAGCTGTTTTATCACTTTCAGATGATTCGACTAATGCAAAAAAATATGAAGATATTGATGCAGCACCTGAAGAACGTGCACGTGGTATTACAATAAACACAGCACATGTAGAGTATGAAACAGAAAGTCGTCATTATGCCCATGTAGATTGTCCAGGACATGCAGATTATGTTAAAAATATGATTACTGGTGCTGCTCAAATGGATGGGGCAATTTTAGTCGTTTCAGCAGCAGATGGCCCTATGCCTCAAACACGTGAACATATTTTATTATCTAAGCAAGTTGGTGTTCCACATATCGTAGTATTTTTAAATAAAGAAGATCAGGTGGATGACCTTGAATTAGTAGAATTAGTGGAACTAGAAGTTAGAGAGCTATTATCTAATTATGATTTCCCAGGTGATGATATACCAATACTTACTGGTTCTGCCTTACAAGCTCTTGATGCTATTAATAATGAACCAACTCTTAAAAAAGGTGATAATAAATGGGTTGATAAAATTTATAGTCTAATGGAGTCAGTTGATAGTTATATACCAACACCAATTCGTGACGTTGATAAACCATTTTTAATGGCGATTGAAGATGTTTTTTCAATTACTGGCCGAGGAACAGTTGCTACTGGTAAAATTGATCGTGGAATTGTAAAAGTAGGTGAAACAGTAGATCTTGTTGGTTTAGGGGATACTAAATCTACAACAGTAACTGGTGTTGAGATGTTCCAAAAAACTTTAGACGAAGGTGTAGCAGGAGATAATGTAGGGATTTTATTACGTGGGTTACAAAAAGGTGATATCGAACGTGGAATGGTTTTATCAAAACCTGGAACAATCACACCACATAACACTTTTGAATCTGAGCTTTATATTTTAACGAAAGAAGAAGGTGGTCGTCATACTCCGTTTTTCCCAGGGTACAGACCTCAATTCTATGTACGAACAACAGATGTTACAGGTGAAATTTTAAGTTTTATTACTGATGAAGGTGAAAAAACATTAATGGTTATGCCAGGTGATCGTGTTAAAATGACGGCAAAACTAATCTCTTTAATTGCAATTGAAGAAGGAATGAGATTTGCTATTCGTGAAGGTGGTCGAACTATTGGTGCTGGTGTTGTTTCAAAAATTATTCAATAAGTTATATTTTATGTCAAAAGAAAAAATACGAATTATTTTACAGTCTTTTAATCATTTAGTGTTAAATGAATGCTGCAAAAAAATATTAGACGCTTTAGCGAATGAAAAATCGATTTTAAATGTAGCTGGACCTATATCATTCCCTACAAAAAAAAGATCATATTGTGTTTTAAGATCTCCACATGTAAATAAGGACTCTCGAGAGCAGTTTGAAATCCGTCGATATAAAAAAATTATTGATATTCAATCGGAATCAAAAGAAATAGTTAATACTCTATTAATATTAGATCTTTCACCAGGGGTGTCGACTGAATTGTATAGTTACAAATAGTAGTATTATTTCTATTCTAGGTTTAAATTTAACCCTAGAATAGAAATAATAATATTATGCTGCTACTAACTCTTCTTGTTTAAAATTAGACGTATTTGTGCCACTATAATTGACTTTTACGAATCTAACTAACACAGGGTAATTTGAAGCAACTTTTTCTACTATTACAACAGTCCCTACATCATTATACCAATATGATTCCTTTCTTAAAATACGTACTTTTGCTCCTTTTTCTACCATAATATCCTAATTGTTTAAATATAATTTAATTAATAGTTATAAATAGAATTATATTTTGTTTTTTATTAAGTTTACATAAAATTTTTATTTAGTTGTCTTTTAGTATGATATGTGTTAATAATAATTTATTATTAACGTATGCTAAGGAGAGGCATTTATGAAAAATGAAACCCCAAAGATTTTCTATATACTTTTGGTTGGGTTAGCAGTTATTTCAGGTTTTGTTTATTTTAAGTGGGACAATTTTTTAGAATTGGGGAGTAATTTAATTAATTTTAAAGAGAGTCACCCAAGCCAAATGATTTCTTTTGATAAATTTTTAAGTTATTTAGAAAATGGTGATATAAAAAAAGTAGATTTATATGAAAATGCTGAAATCGTAGTATTTGATGCTTTTGGTTCTTTAGGAGATAAATTACAGCATATCGGTGTAAAAGTACCTATCCGCAATTCCTCTTTAATTTTAAAATTAAGAGAATTTCAAATAGACTTTACAGCTCATCCAGCTGTAACCTTTGAATCAGCATGGTCCATTCTAAGTGCTCTTTTAGTTCCTGTTTTACTTTTAGTTGTTTTTCAACTATTTTTTTCTGAAGGTAGTAATTACGACTTCTTTGGTAACTTACGTAAAGCTCGTGCCAAAATTCAATTAGATGCAAATACTGGTGTTTCATTTAGTGATGTTGCTGGTATTGACGAAGCTAAGCAAGAATTCGAAGAATTTGTTTCTTTTCTTAAAATGCCACAATTATTTACAGCTGTTGGTGCAAATCCTCCAAAAGGAGTGATTATAGTTGGACCTCCTGGAACAGGGAAAACTCTATTAGCAAAAGCAATTGCTGGAGAAGCAGGTGTTCCATTTATTAGTATTTCTGGTTCTGAATTTGTTGAAATGTTTGTTGGAATAGGTGCTTCCCGCGTTCGTGATTTATTTGAAACAGCAGAGCGAAATTCTCCATGTATTTTATTTATCGATGAAATTGATGCAATCGGTAGACAAAGAGGAACAGGGGTTGGTGGAACTAATGATGAGAGAGAACAAACATTAAATCAAATTTTAACGGAGATGGATGGGTTTAAGCCAACAAGTGGCATAATTGTTATTGCAGCTACAAACAGAGCTGATGTTTTAGATTCTGCTTTGTTACGTCCTGGGCGTTTTGATCGACAAATAACAGTTAACTTACCAGATATCTATGGACGTATAGAAATTTTGAAAGTTCATAGTCGAAATAAAAATATAGACTCTAAAACATCCCTTAAATTTATTGCTCAAAGAACTGCTGGTTTTTCAGGGGCTGATTTAGCTAATATACTTAATGAGGCCGCAATTTTAACGGCTCGTGCTAATCTAGAAACAATATCAATTAAACAAATATATACAGCTATTGAAAGAATTATTGCTGGGTTGGAAGGTGTTCTTTTAAATGATTCTAGAAATAAAAGGTTAGTTGCTTACCATGAAGTTGGACATGCATTAGCTGGTACACTATTAAAAAATCATGACGATGTTCAAAAAGTAACCTTAATTCCTCGTGGGCGTGCTCAAGGATTAACTTGGTTTACACCGGATGAACAACCTCTTTTAACACGAGGCCAATTATCTTCTAGATTAATAGGTACACTTGGTGGAAGAGCCGCAGAAAAAGTGATTTTTGGAAAAATGGAAATAACTAGTGGGGCTAGTAATGACTTTTTTAAAGTAAATTCTTTAGCTAGACAAATGGTTACAAGATTTGGTATGTCTAGCTTAACGCCAATGGCTATGGACCTACCGCAACCTTCAATTTTTTTTGGTCGTCGTTTACAAACAAGACCGGATTGTTTCCTTGATGTCGCGGATCAGATTGATATGCAAATTATTGAAATTGTTGAAGATGGGTTTGATAAAGCTTGTACTATATTAGAAAGAAACCGTTTATTGTTAGACCAATTAGCGACATTATTAACGCAAATTGAGACAATTGATGGTAAAGATTTTGAAAAATTTGTAAGTAGCTATACTGGTTTACCTAAAAAAACTAAATTACAACCATTATCGTAATAGTATAAACTATAGGTTATAGTTATAGGTAATGCTTATTTTATTTCATTACACTTTTTTAAAAAAAGTGTAATGAAATAAAATAAGCATTACCTATATGATTTAAGTTAATTACCTAAACTTTGCCAATCTACATCAACATCATTTAAAATTAATGATGAATTATAGATTTGTAAAATAATTAATAGAAAAACTAAAAATAATAGCATAGCTATACCCATAAGTAATGTTGTAGCCCAACCTGGTGCTACTTTACCATATTCAGAATTTAAAGGTCTTAAAATATCACCTAATTTTGTTTTGAAAGCCATAATGTAATAAAGTTTAAGTTAATTAATAACAATTTCTTGTCAGTATAGTAATTTAATAATTATAAATAAAATATAAACTATGGAAACATCTACAATTTTAATAATTTTTGTATCTAGCTTATTAATAGGGATAACTGCTTATTCAACTTATACGGCGTTTGGGCCGGGTTCAAAATTTTTGAGAGATCCCTTTGAGGAACATGAAGATTAATACTTATAAGCCAACTATTTATAGCTTATCTATCTTTTCTAATAAAATTATAATTTTATTAGAAAAGATAGGTAAACTATAAATAATTATTCTTTAAGTATTTTAGGTGGATCACGGAAGAAAACAGCAAAAAAGAGAACCATTAGTGTTCCTATTAATAAAGTTGCATACACTAATGCTGGTTGTGAAAGTTGTGAAAAGTCTATGCCCATATTTTTTCCTTTTAATTAATTAAAAAAATAAATTATACTACACCTTGCTTACGAGTTGTTTCATCACCTAATTTTTGGAATGCCCCAAATTCTACTTGTTCAGTAACTTCTGAACCAATACCAGTAAACACGTCACGGAATATAGTACGTGAACCATGCCATAAATGACCTAAGAAGAATAATAATGCTAAATTTAAATGACCAAAAGTATACCAACCACGTGGGCTACTTCTGAATACTCCATCAGATTCTAAACTTGTTCTATCAAACTCAAAAACTTCACCAAGTTGAGCTTTACGAGCAAACTTTTTCACTGTTGGTGCATCTTTAAATGATTGACCATTTAATTTACCACCATAGAAACTAACATTAACGCCAACTTGTTCTATGCTATATTTAGATTCAGCACGTCGGAATGGTATATCTGCACGAATAATTCCATCTTTATCAATTAGAATTACAGGGAAAGTTTCAAAGAAAGCCGGCATACGACGTACAGCCAATTCTCGACCTTCACGATCTCTAAAAATTGGGTGTCCTAACCAAGCTTCTGCGATTCCATCACCTTTGTTCATAGGACCAGATCTGAATAAACCACCTTTTGCTGGGTTATTACCAATATAGTCATAGAAAGCTAATTTATCAGGAAGACTTGACCAAGCTTCACTTTCAGATAAACCTTCATTTAATGAAACTTCAACACGGCGTTCAATTTCTTGTTGGAAATATCCACTATCCCATTGATATCTTGTTGGTCCAAATAATTCAATTGGAGTTGTTGCAGAACCATACCACATAGTTCCTGAAGTAATAAAAGCTGCGAAAAATACAGCTGCAATACTACTAGATAATACTGTTTCAATATTACCCATTCGTAATGCACGGTATAAACGTTGAGGAGGTCGTAAAGTTAAATGGAAACCACCTGCTAATACTCCAAAGCTCCCTGCCGCCATATGATGTGAGGCAATTCCACCAGGATTGAAAGGATTAAAACCTGAAGCTCCCCATGAAGGTGCTACTGGTTGAACTTGACCTGTTAATCCATAAGCATCAGAAACCCAAATACCAGGACCAAAAAATCCAGTTACATGGAATGCACCAAAACCAAAACATAATAAACCAGATAAGAATAAATGTATACCAAAAATTTTTGGTAAATCTAAAGAAGGCTCACCTGTTCTTGGATCACGAAATAATTCAAGATCCCAATAAACCCAATGCCAAACAGCAGCTAAGAAACATAAACCTGATAATATAATATGACTATATGCTACTCCTTCGTAACACCATAAACTTACAATTGGTTCAGATCTTTCTCCGGCAATATCCCACCCTGTCCATGAGTCAGAAACACCTAATCTAGTCATAAAAGGCATAACAAACATACCTTGACGCCACATTGGGTTTAAAATAGGATCTGAGAAATCAAATATAGATAATTCGTATAATGCCATTGAACCAGCCCATCCTGCAACTAATCCTGTATGCATTAAATGAACTGCAATTAATCGGCCTGGATCATTAAGAACTACAGTATGAACACGGTACCATGGTAATGCCATTTGTTATAAGCTCCTATTAAGTGAACATGTTTTTGACTTTCTTACTATGTAATATATATATAAGGATGATAATTTTGACAAATTATCTAATTACCTATATTATATATTACGTTATTATTTAGATTAAAATAAATTTTGCTTGTAATATTTATTATTGTTTAAAACAAATTTAACTCCATGTTTAAAATACACATTGTAAACCCAGATCTAGAAATTGACCAAGTTATTGAATGTCCTGACGATCAAACTATTTTAGAAGCGGCTGAAGAACAAGACTTAAATCTTCCATATTCTTGCCGTGCTGGGGCTTGTTCTTCATGTACAGGTAAATTAACGAAAGGTTCAGTAGAGCAAACAGAGCAAGCTTTTTTAGAAGAAGAGCATCTTGATAAAGGCTTTATATTAACTTGTGTAGCTTACCCTCAAGAAGATTGTGAACTTACATCTCATGCAGAAGAAGAAATATTCTAAAAAATTGAAAAGTATTTATTGAAATAATTGTTTAACTACTCCTTTAGTAAATGCAAAGATCAATCATGTTTTTCTCTAAGCTGTAGAGAAAAACATGATTGATCTTTGCATTTACTAAAGGAGTAGTTAAACAATTATTTCAATGTTACAACTGCACCAGCATCTTCAAGTGTTTTTTTAGTCTCTTCTGCAGCAGCTTTTGTTAGTCCTTCTTTTATAATTTTTGGTGTATTCTCAACTAATTCTTTCGCTTCTTTTAGTCCTAGTTCTGTTACAGAGCGTACTACTTTTAAGATAGGTATCTTTTTATCTTTAGGTACTTCATCTAAACTTACATCAAATTCTGTTTTTTCTTCTACGGCTTCACCATCTTCAGTATTTGTCCCACCTGAGTTCATCATCATAACCCCTCCACCAGCAGATGCATCAACATCAAATGTTTCCTCTATAGCCTTAACTAATTCTGCTGCTTCTAATAAAGTTAGTGTTTTTAGTTCATCGATTAAAGTCGAAATTTTTTCAGTCATAGTTTTATTTTATATTTTTTAATTCGTTTGTCAAAAGATAATTGATTTAAAGTTTTAAAGCAGAAAGATCAATTTCGATAGAAGGTCCCATTGTACTGCAAATATGAAAAGTTTTAAAATAACGCCCCTTTACTCCAGGAGGTTTATTATTTTCAATTGAAGTATAAACAGCAACTAGGTTTTCTAATAAATCAGAATCAGCAAAATTGCTTTTTCCAATTAATAAATGAACAATACCTGTTTTATCTGCTCTATATTCTAATTTACCCTTTTTAAATTCTTCTAAAGTTAATTTTACATCTGTTGTTACCGTACCAGCTTTTGGTGATGGCATTAAACCTTTTGGACCTAAAATTCTACCTAACTTAGCTAGTTTTGGCATCATATCAGGTGTAGCAATTAATATATCGAAATTTATATCACCTTTAGTGATTATTTCTATTAAGTCATCAGAACCAATTATATCAGCTAATTCTTTATACTCCGGTGTAATATTTTCTAAAGGCATTAATACTGCAATACGTTTCGTTTTACCAGTTCCTTTAGGTAATATTAGTGTACTTCGTAATTGTTGGTCACTGTATTTGGGATCAATTGACAAAGAAATATGTGCTTCAACTGATTCTATAAATTTAGCATTTGCAGTTTCTTTTAAAATACGAATTGCCTCATCTTGACTATATAAGCGTTTTTCTATTTTTTGTCTGTTGTCTCTCGTTCGCTTATTTAATTTCCTCATTCTTTTTTTGGACCCGTTATTTAAAATTTGTTAAATGTTAATCAGTTATTGTGATTCCCATATTTTTTGCAGTTCCTGCAATAATTTTAACAGCACTGTCTAAACTTTTTGTATTTAAGTCTGGTAATTTGATTTCGGCTATTTTTCTTATCTCGTCAGCTGTGATTGATCCTACTATTTGTCTATTTGGTTCTGATGCACCTTTTTTTATATCAATAGCTTTGACTAGTAACACTGAGGCTGGTGGAGTTTTTAGTATAAATGTATAAGATCTATCTTCATAGACTGATATTTCTACTGGAATAATTAAACCAATTTGGTCAGCTGTTTTTGCATTATATTCTTTGCAAAAAGCCGAAATATTAACCCCGTGTTGACTAAGAGCTGGCCCTACTGGAGGCGCAGGAACCGCTTTGCCAGCAGCTAAAGCAAGTTTTATTATGCTAGTTACTTTTTTTGCCATATATATATTTTTTTTTTGAATTTAATACTTTTAAAATTAAAAATTTATTATAAGATTTCTAGTTTTTAATTTTTATTACAGGCCAATCCCTCTTATTATTTTTATATGATACGCGCCCTGAAGGATTTGAACCCTCGACACTAGGTTTTGGAGACCTATGTTCTACCAACTGAACTAAGGACGCTTTAGAAACCAAACACAAAAGTATTAAAAGATACGTTAAACCAATTCTATCTTATAGGTCAAATTAAATTTTAATTAACTAATTAGTAGGTATAAAAAAATTTATTCTATATTTTTTTATTAGTAGATACTATAAAACTCATAAACCTAAGCTTACAAGATTAAAATAAACTATTAAATATTAAAAAATCTAAGATATTTTGGGTCAAAGATTAATTTTGTTGACCCAATTGGACCATTTCTATGCTTTGCTATAATTAACTCAATTAAGTTTTTTTCTAAAGTGTCTTTATTGTAATATTCATCACGATATAGCATAATAACAACATCTGCATCTTGTTCAATAGAATTATGAATAATTAAGTGATTAGTTAAATAATTTGAATAATTTGAAATATGTAAATCATAAACAGGAGCTAACTTAGAGTATCTTATCCTAGTTACTTTATCCCATGTAATAGAGTATTTACTTAAATTATTGAAAGATTTAAACCCGAGTAACAATTTCGCACTAATAAAATTATCTAAGGCTAACTGATCAATTTTTTTCCAACCTTTATTGGTTAAGATTTTATGGTTACTACTTATTAGCAAAGACCAACCTAAATTACTTTCTAACTTGTATACGGGTTTTTGTCCAGTAAATTTGCTACCAGAAATTTTTTGTTTAGAGACACAATCACCCGTCCAGCAAAAAATAGAATTATCTTTTATTTTATTTATCTGCCGACTATATTTTTTAACTGGAAAATGAATACAACCACTTTCTCTTAAATCCGCTAAAATTGGTCTTTTATTTACTCTACTCTCTACATTTCTACTCAATTGAGATAAAACAATAATTGGGATGTTTAAATCACGTGCTAATTTTTTTAAAGCTCGTGTAATTTTAGAAAGTTCTTGGACTCTATTAGCATCTTGATTTACACCTTCTAGTAGTTGTAAATAATCAATGACTACTAAACTTATTTGATTTGAAGACTCAAGATTAATTGTCTTTACTTTTAATTTTATTTCACCTACAGATAAATCTGGAGTATCATCAATAAAAAGTTTTAATTGTGATAAATCCTGAATCATATTATTTATTTTAATCCATTCAGTTTCCTTAATTCTTGATGCTCTTAGTCTTGTGTTTGTTATTCCAACTTCAGAGGCCAATAGTCTATATAGTAATTGTTGACGAGTCATTTCTAGACTAAAAAAAACTACTCCTGTTCTATGGTTTTGAGCAATATTTTTTGCTAAGTTAAAAGCAAAAGCAGTTTTACCCATTGAAGGACGTCCAGCAATGATAATAAGATCAGAATTTTGGAATCCTTGAGTTATTATATCAAACTCTATAAACGTTGTTTTTAGTCCAGGTAACTTTGCTATTTTTAAACCTTCTTCAATTTCTTTTAAAACTTGTTGTAATCCTTCTTGGACACTAATCATATGTTTTTTGGATTTAGTTTCAGATATGAGAAAAAATTTTTGTTCAATTTTTGTAAAAATTGTCTCTAATGGTATTTCAGTTAAATAACCACTTTCAATTATTTCCTCTCCAAGTTCAATTAAGGACCTTCTTAAGTATTTTTCATAAATTAATGCTATGTATTCTTCTAAATTACTTAAGGTATGCATTTGATTTAAAAGGTTTATAATTACATGTGCTCCGCCAATTTTTGTTAAAAAACCATTATCTTGGGTCCATGTAATTAAATTTATATAATCAATTGTTTTGCCTTCTGCATAAAGTATTAATAAAGCCTTATAAATAATTTGATGAGTTTTTAAATAAAAAGCTTCAATGGGTAATTTTTCACTAACTAAGAAAATCGCTTCAGGTATTGTTAAAATACTTCCTAGAACTAGTTTCTCAGCTAATAGATTATAAGGGAGTATTGTTTCTAAGTCAGATAATTCTAAGTCCCTCTTTTCCACAATATTCTATTCTGGTAATATTTCGATATTAATTTTAGCTATAACATCTGTTGTTAAAATTATTTCAATAACATATTCCCCTAATTCTTTCATATCAGGTAATTCCAATTGGTTTTTAGTTAAATCTATAGTTAAATCTATGTTGTCTATTATTAAATCTAATATATGTTTTTTTGTGATTTTACCGTAAAAAATACCATTTTCCGATATTTTTTTCTTAATTGTAAATTTACCAGAATTTTCTAATAATTCTTTATTAATAATGCACTTTTTACTAAATTGTCTTTGTTTTACTTCTGATTCTTTTTGTTGTAATTCAAATTGGTTAATTAAACTAGGTGTTGCTATTTTACCAAGCTTTAAAGGAATTAAATAATTCCTAATATATCCTGGTTTAACTTTAATAAGAGTACCTTGTTTCCCTAATTTCTGAATATCTTTAGTTAAAATCACTTGAATTGTTTTTTTTCGCATAGGTTATATATAATAATTTATTATTATCTTTTTTAGTAACAATAATAATTGTTACTACTAGTATTGGTATTATTATTTTGAGTTAATAAGATCATCTTATAGTTTAACTTCATAAAAAAGTCAAATTTTATATATTTCTTTCTAGTTGAGTTGTTTTTTTTTTTTTAATCATATATAGTTCTCTATTATTTATAAAAATATTAGAATAATAGTAATAATTTAATTAGGAGGATTATGAAAGCTATAATACAATTTATTAAAGGGGTTGAAGAAACTACTATACCTACTATTAATATAACACGATCAACAGATGGTACTACTGGTACGGCAACTTTTATTTTTGAAGATGCTAGTCTATTTTATACAGTAGTTAATCCAGAAAGTGAAATAACAGGAATGTTTCTAATCGATAAGGAAGGGACATTAAGTACAAAAGATCTTAATGCTAAGTTTATTGAGGGAAAACCAAAGACACTCCAAGCACTTTATATTATGAAAAATGCTGAAGCATGGGATCGTTTTATGAGATTTATGGAAAGGTATTCAGATGAAAATAATTTGACGTTTACTAGGGCTTAAAAAATTTTATATCTTTGGTTAATTCAATTTAAAATGTAATTGATCTAAAATTATCACATATATGTATCTATCTATTTTTTAATGACTATAAAATTTTATGTATATTTCTTTAAAATGGCTACAGGAGCTAATAGGTCTACAAAATTTAACTTTAATTGATTTGGTCAATAGGTTAACTCTTGCGGGTTTTGAAATTGAGAGTATAGAGAAGAAAAAAATTTTTAAAAGTAACGACCTTATTTTAGATATTAGTTTTACAGCAAATAGGGCCGATGTATCAAATATGAGAGGGTTAATAACTGAAATAATTGCTCTTTTTAATTCTAATTTATTATTGCAAACACCTGCCAATATAAAACCCTTAATTTTATTAAATTCTTATAAAAAAACTTTAAATTCAATACAAAGTTTTTATAGCAAGAGTATTAATTATAGAGCCTTATTAAAAAGTCAAAATTTAGAATGTTTTAAACATTATAGAGTATTGAGATGGGAATACTCTTTATGGGAACGTTATTTACAAAAAAAATCTTTTAGTAACGTTATAAAAAATTTAACGAGTGAAAATCTATTACATTCTGGTGAGTGTGTGACTTTATTCAATATAAAAAGTCAAAAGCTAAGAATAAAAGAATCTCCCTATTGGATAAAAAAGCGATTATTATTAATGGGGTTTAAACCTGTTAATAATGTTATAGATACTATAAATTATTTATTAATAGAGACGGGACAAGTTTTTTTTGCGTATGACCTTGAAACCTTACAGGAACTTACAGGAACTTCAGATATAGTTTTTCTTCCTAATTATGTCAAAGAAAAGTCTTTATTCCCTATAGAAGAATCAAAAACAATAGAATTAACTAGGAATGTTTTAGTTTTAAATATTAAGAATAAAATCTTTTCTATAGCAGGTTTACTTCAAAATTATCAAACTCTTGTAAATACAGATACTTCATACGTAATACTTCAATATGGTTTATATGATTCAAAAGAAATAAAAAAATCATCAAAAATTCTGGGTATAAGAACTGATTATTCAATAAAGCTTGAGAAACAAACAGACTTAAATTTAATTGAGCAAGCCCATTTACGGTTAATGCATATATTTTGGACACAGGATATAAAGTTTGAACAGACAAGTAGTAATAAAAATCTTTTTTTTAGTTTAAAAAAAAGCTCTTCTTTACTTTCTAGATATGTAAAACAATCGGAAAAAAGCATAAAAATCGTTTATGAAAATCTAAAGAGATTAACAGGACCTTCTAATACAAATACTGAATTAAGTAATTCACAAATAATAACAAATTTAAAATTACTTAATTTTAAAGTTCGTTTTGAAACAGGTGAAAATTGTTATTTATTTATTCCTTTAACCAGAAGACTCGATATTGAGAGAGAAGTAGATGTTATAGAAGAAGTTGTAAGAACTATTGGATTTAATAAGTTTGAACCTTTAACTTTACAGAATGAGCAAATAGGTTATTTGACCAAAATTGAAAAACTTAAAAGACGATTAAGGAACTATTTTATAAATTTGGGTTTTAATGAAAGTATTCATTCTATACTGATGAAGAAAAATTCTGAAGACGAAATAAAATTAAAAAACCCTTTGTTTAACGAATCATCTGCTTTAAGGTTAAGCTTATTGGATGGGTTGATAGAAAAAATACAGTTTAATCAAAAAAACATTGGGCAAAGCTTTGAAACTTTTGAATTAGGTAGAGTTTATAAGCTTTTATTAGATGGAGATAAAAAAGAAGTAGAAGTTATTAGTGGAGTTTTTGGGGGTAAAAATTTCCGTTCAAATTGGGGTAGCGAAAATTCAACTATAAATTGGTTTGAAGCTAAAGGCCTTCTTGAAAATCTTTTAGAGAAATTAAATATCCCAGCATCTATTTATTGGAACCCCGTAAATAATTATGCAACAAAATTTCATCCTAATCTTACTACTGAGTTATTTATAGGGAACCAAAAGTTAGGTGTTTTCGGGCAAATACACCCAACTTTAGCTTTGAAGAATAATATAAATAAAAAAATTTATTTATTTGAAATGGATATAGAAGTATTAAATCATTTTTCGCAGAGTAAGACTTTAATTAATTATTTACCATATTCTTCATATCCGATTTCTAATGTTGATTTAAGTTTTATAGTAAAAAAATCTATATTTTCTCAGGAAATTGAACAAATAATTTCCACATTTGGACAACCGTTATTGAAAACTGTAAATTTATTTGATTACTATTCAAAGGAACCCATAAAAAAGGGCTATTGTAGTTTAAGTTTTAAATTACAATTCCAATCTAAAAACCGAACACTATCTAGTGATGAAGTAGAAGAACTCATTAATCCTATCATATTTTACTTAGAAAAATATTATGATATAAAATTCCAAGAATAAATTTTGTATATATCGATTCTTATTATCAAACAAATAAAGAAAAAATTATGTCTTTACCTACCGTCACATCAAAATTTGATTTTAATAAATTTGGTCTAATTTTGTCAAAGTATAGTTATCAAATAAAAAAAAACGATATATTAGCTGGTATTATAATAGGGGTAGAGTCTAATTATGTTTTAGTTGATCTTGGGTTGGAACAAGTATGTTTTTTACCATTAAAAGAAATTTCTATTTATCCTACAATGGATCCACGTGAATTATTAAATACCAATTTTGTTGGTGAATTTTTAATTCTTGACATTACTAATAACCATAGCCGAATAATTATTTCTTTAAAACGGTTAGAGTCAATTTACTTATGGAACCGCCTCCGACAAATTGATTTTACAAATATGACTATTTATGCCAAAATTGAAAAACCACTAGGAAAAGGAAAGCTAGTAATTTTTAATGGTTTGAGATTTTTTGTATTAAATTCAAATATTCCGAAATATTATTTAAGAACAAATAATAAAAATCTTTTTATGCCATTTAAATTTCTTGAAGTTAAAGATTATTTTCATATCGCTCATGTTAGTTCAAGACTAGCTATTTTTAGTAAAGTAAATAAAAATTTGTCCATTGGAAAAATTTATCTAGGTAATATTACCTCTATAAGAGACTTTGGTATTCTTATGAATGTTTTAGGAATAAAATGTTTCTTACATATCTCTGAAATTTCCCAAAAACCTAATAAAATACCAAATCTTTCTTTGTTATACAAGCTTGGTGATCAAATACCGATAAAAATTATTTATAAAGATACAGAACGAGGTAGAATTTCGGTAACTTTATAAATTTAATTCGTTAACCACCTCCAACAATTGTAATAACTTCAATTTTATCTTTTTGTCTTACGTATTGAGGAGTTTTATTTAAATAATTCTGTATTTTTCCGTTATGCTCGATTATAACAAGATCTTTCTGATGGTTAAAGAATTCTATAAGATCAAATACCTGTGAAGGTTGCGTCATATATACTTTATATTCGCAACCATTTAAAGACACAAGTAATAAAAAAAAATTTATTTTCATTTGTTTAATTTTTCATTAGTATATCTATACAGTATATTATAGGTATCAAGGTGGGTGTAGCCAAGTGGTTAAGGCAGTGGGTTGTGATTCCGCCATCCGCGGGTTCAGTCCCGTCATTCACCCTGGATACTTTAATTTAAAAGAACAATTTTTATAAATTTAATTGTGAGTGTAAAATTGATATTTAAAGTTAACAAATAAATGCTTGTGTAGCTCAATTGGTAGAGCAACTGATTTGTAATCAGTAGGTTGAAGGTTCAAGTCCTTTCACCAGCTAAAATTTATTTATAAGTTATATTTTATTTTTAGTTAATTAATAATTTTTAATGCTTGGGATTCGTTACTTATAGTAATAAGTTTATATATAAATATTTATTTAAAATAGGAATTATTTTATTGGCACTTTCAATTTATTTAGTATACTTTTTAGAACATTACTTTTGTAGTTAACAATATAATAGTCCAAAATGTTATTAATAAAGACAATCAAGATAGTTATGTTGTATTATTTCTAATAAGAAAGTAATATTAAGGGCAGTTAGCTCAGTGGTAGAGCGTCTGCCTTACAAGCAGAGGGTCACTGGTTCAAGTCCAGTACTGCCCAAATTTTACTTGTTTGCCTTAATGTGCTCATCATCTAATTTATAAAGACCAGAACCTTCTAGGTTTCTAATATATGCTCAATTATTTTAAATTAACAACTATAATTTAAAATAAAGATCTTGACGCTCTTTAAAAGATTTAGTATCCTTATTATATGTAAATATACACAAATCTTTTAGCTTATTAATAAGGTTTCAAACAAAATACAATAAAATGTCTCATTACACATCTATTAAAACGAAATATACAAATTCTAATGTATTAAAAAAAGTTATAAATAAACTTGGATATCCTTACGTAGAACATAATAATAGTAATAATATTGAGGTTCCTGTAATTTCTTCAAAAAATTTAAAATCTAGTATCTACGAAAATTCTTACCAGAATTATTTAGCTTTTAAATCTAATAACTTATCTTATGATATAATTACAGATTCGCAATCTTGGACACAAAAAGAAATAATTAGTACCTTTTTAAAAAAACTTGAGTTAAACTACGGTTATTCTGAAACAATACATCAAGCTCTTGACTTAGGTTTTGTTAGATCAAAAGTTCTTACAACAAATAATAATAATCGATTTGTTTTTCAAAGATGTGTTGAAGTCAAACGTTAAATAGTTATTAGTTGATGAAAGACCGTATAGGAGTATATCGATTAATGAAAAAAGTTAAATGATATGGCTTAACTAATAATCTAATAATCGATATAATAAAACTGAAATTTTAGATGGTTAAAGAAAACCAAAAATTTGACTTTTTTTAACCTCATAATATAAATTTTATAGTAATTATAAACTATTATTTGTTCTTAAATAAAAAAGTTAGAACAAATAATATTATCTATATTTAATTTTTGGAGCGATAAATATGAATGAAACAAATGCTACATTGCAACAACTTGTAAACCAACCCTATAAATATGGGTTTTCCACTGACATTGAAACGGAAACCCTTCCACCAGGTATAAATGAAAATATAATAAGAAATATTATTAAAAAAAATAATGAACCTGATTATATGTTCCACTTTCGAACAGGAGCATTAAAAAAGTGGCGAAAGATGAAAAGCCCAGGTTGGGCTAAATTAGATTTTTTAGAGATGGACTACCAAAAAATCGTTTATTATTCTGCCCCAAAAACAAAAAAAACTTTAGCGAATTTAGATGAAGTTGACCCAGAAATAAGAGATACCTTTGATAAACTAGGGATATCATTAAACGAACAAAAACGTTTATCAAATGTTGCAGTAGATGCAGTTTTTGATAGTATCTCAATTGCAACAACATTTAAAGAAGAATTAGAAAAATATGGGGTTATTTTTTGTCCTATTTCAGAAGCTATTAAAGTTTATCCCCATTTAGTAAAACAGTTTTTAGGGACAGTGGTACCTTCCGGAGATAATTTTTTTGCTGCATTAAATTCAGCTGCATTTACAGATGGGTCATTTTGTTATATCCCAAAAAATTTAAAATGCCCATTAGAATTATCAACATATTTCCGTATCAATAATAAGGAAGCAGGACAATTTGAACGTACCCTAATTGTAGCAGAAGAAGGAAGTTATGTTAGTTATCTTGAAGGGTGCACAGCTCCACAGTATGATACTAATCAATTACATGCTGCTATTGTAGAATTAATTGCGTTAAAAAATGCAGAGATAAAATATTCAACAGTACAAAATTGGTATGCGGGTGATAAAAATGGTATAGGTGGGATTTATAACTTTGTAACTAAACGTGGGTTATGTATAGGAGAAAACTCAAAAATATCGTGGACACAAGTTGAAACAGGATCTGCTATTACTTGGAAATACCCTAGTTGTGTTTTAATTGGTAATAAATCTCAAGGGGAATTCTATTCAGTAGCTTTAACAACTAATATGCAGCAAGCTGATACAGGAACTAAAATGATTCATGTTGGTTCTAATACAAAAAGCCAAATAATTTCGAAAGGAATATCTGGCGGTTATTCAAAAAATAGTTATCGTGGATTAGTTAAAATCGGTACAAAAGCTTTAAATAGTAGAAATTTTTCTCAATGCGATTCGCTTTTATTTGGTGCCGATGCTCAAGCGAATACTTTCCCATATATACAAGTACAAAACTCAACTTCTAAAATAGAGCATGAAGCTTCCACTTCAAAAGTTGGGGAAGAACAGCTTTTTTATTTATTACAGCGTGGTATTAATGCCGAAGATGCTGTTACATTAATATTAACTGGTTTTTGTAAAGTTGTTTTTGATGAGTTACCTATTGAGTTTGCTTCAGAAGTTGAGCATTTATTACGTATAAAATTAGAAGGGAGCGTAGGATGATCCAGAATAATAAAGTCCCACTTTTAGAAATTAAAAATTTACATGCAAACATTAATGATAATAAAATTTTAAAAGGAGTTAATTTATCTGTTTTTGAGGGAGAAATACATGCTATAATGGGAACAAATGGTTCTGGAAAGAGTACTCTTTCAAAAATAATTGCTGGCCATCCATCTTATGAGGTAACGGAAGGAGAAATTTTATTCCAGGGACAAAATATTTGTGATTTGGATCCAGATTTACGCTCTCATTTAGGTTTATTTTTAGCATTCCAGTACCCAGTAGAGATTGCTGGGGTAGATAATCAAGAATTTCTTCAAGCTATTTATAATGCAAAACAAGTTTCAATGAATTTACCAAAAGTTAACCCCTTGTTTTTTTATGAATTGCTAAGAGAAAAATTAAAAATGGTTAAATTAGATGAAAGTTTTATTTCTAGGAATGTAAATGAAGGATTTTCAGGAGGAGAGAAGAAACGAAATGAAATTCTACAGTTTGCTCTATTAGATTCAAAATTAGGAATTCTTGATGAGACCGATTCAGGTCTAGATATTGATGCATTGAAATCTATCTCCGAAACAATTAATACACTAATGGAAAATAAAAGTAAAAGTGTTATTCTGATTACCCACTATAAAAGATTATTAGAATATATACGACCAGACTTTATTCATGTTATGCAAGATGGGCAAATTATTAAAACAGGTGATGCTAGTCTAGCAAATTTATTGGAAGAAAAAGGTTACGATTGGTTAAAGCCTGTCATTAACTAATGATAAAAAACTATTTAGGAATTACTAAAACATAATTATATCTGAAAATTTTATAACCAAATCTTTAAAATTAAAGGTTTGATTCTAAAGTTTTCAGATATAATTAACTAAAAAACATAGTTCTAATTTACTTCACTTTAAAGCTGCTATTAATTAAGTAAATAGAATGTATAATAAATCGTTAGTTATAACAAACATAATTCCTCAGTAGCTCAGTGGTAGAGCAATCGGCTGTTAACCGATTGGTCGTAGGTTCAAATCCTACCTGGGGAGCTTTTTTAATTATTAGTTTATTGAATTTTTCTATTTATTCCTTAGAGTAAAAAAATTATACAATATTAGGTCAAGAAAAAATATTAGTTTGATATATATCTTGCCTATTGTAATAAAAATAAAAAAAGTTTTAGGTATCTTCGAACAAAAATAAATTAGCTGATTAGGTAAGTTTGATATTAATCATTTTATTTAAAAATTTTATATTATCTACTTTATTATTCCTTGCAGTTAATACTTAGTAATTAACGTATGACTATTGCAATTGGACAAACAGAGCGTAGTGGGTTATTTGACCTTGTAGATGACTGGTTAAAAAGAGATCGTTTTGTTTTTGTAGGTTGGTCAGGATTACTTTTATTTCCTTGTGCTTATTTATCACTTGGGGGCTGGTTTACTGGAACAACTTTTGTTACTTCATGGTATACACATGGATTAGCAACTTCATATTTAGAAGGTTGTAATTTTTTAACTGCAGCAGTTTCAACACCATCTAATAGTATGGGGCATTCCCTTTTACTTTTATGGGGACCAGAAGCTCAAGGTAATTTCACGCGTTGGTTCCAAATTGGTGGTCTATGGGCTTTTATAGCACTACATGGATCATTTGCTTTAATTGGATTTTGCTTACGTCAGTTTGAAATTGCTCGTTTAGTTGGGATTCGTCCTTATAACGCGATAGCTTTTTCTGGACCAATTTCAGTTTTTGTTTCTGTTTTCTTATTATACCCATTAGGACAAGCGAGTTGGTTTTTTGCTCCAAGTTTTGGAGTAGCAGCGATATTCCGTTTTTTATTATTTTTACAAGGATTCCATAACTGGACATTAAACCCATTCCATATGATGGGTGTAGCTGGTATCTTAGGTGGGGCATTATTATGTGCTATCCATGGTGCTACTGTAGAAAATACTCTATTTGAAGATGGGGATGCTGCGAATACTTTCCGTGCATTTACACCAACACAATCAGAAGAAACTTATTCTATGGTAACAGCTAACCGTTTTTGGTCACAAATTTTTGGAGTAGCTTTTTCAAATAAGCGTTGGTTACATTTCTTTATGCTTTTTGTACCTGTAACAGGATTATGGACAAGCGCTATTGGGATTGTAGGACTTGCTCTTAATTTAAGAGCTTATGATTTTGTATCACAAGAGCTTCGTGCTGCTGAAGATCCAGAATTTGAAACATTCTATACTAAAAATATTTTATTAAACGAAGGTATCCGTGCTTGGATGGCTGCACAAGATCAGCCACATGAAAACTTTGTATTCCCTGAGGAGGTTCTACCACGTGGAAACGCCCTTTAATATTGTAGCAGGTAGAGACATTGAATCTACAGGTTTTGCTTGGTGGTCTGGTAATGCTCGTCTTATTAATGTATCTGGTAAATTATTAGGTGCACATGTAGCCCATGCAGGTATCATGGTTTTTTGGACAGGTGCGATGACGTTATTTGAAGTTTCTCATTTCATACCTGAAAAACCTTTATATGAACAAGGTTTTATTTTAATACCTCATTTAGCAACTTTAGGTTGGGGTGTAGGCCCTGGTGGAGAAATTGTAAGCACTTACCCATACTTTGTGGTTGGAGTTGTACATTTAGTTTCTTCAGCGGTATTAGGTTTTGGTGGTATTTACCATTCATTAATTGGCCCAGATACACTAGAAGAATCATTCCCGTTTTTCGGTTACGATTGGCGTGATAAAAATAAAATGACATCTATTTTAGGAATTCATTTAATCTTCCTTGGATTAGGTGCTTTACTATTTGCTTTCCGAGCTATGCCAGGTAATCTATTTAGCTATGGATTATATGATACTTGGGCACCTGGTGGTGGAGACGTTAGATTTATTGATAACCCAACTATAAACCCTTTTATTATTTTTGGGTATGTGTTTAAATCACCATTTGGTGGTGATGGTTGGATTGCTTCAATTGATAATATGGAAGATCTTGTAGGTGGTCATATATGGGTAGGTGCTCTTTGTGTTATTGGTGGTGTATTCCATATCGTAACTAAGCCATTTGCATGGGCACGTAGAGCATTTGTTTGGTCTGGGGAAGCTTATTTATCTTATAGTTTAGCTGCTTTATCTATTATGGGGATAACTGCTTCTATTTTTGTATGGTATAACAACACTGCGTACCCAAGTGAATTCTTTGGTCCTACTGGTCCAGAAGCTTCTCAAGCACAAGCATTTACTTTCTTAGTTAGAGACCAACGATTAGGTGCAAATATTGCTTCTGCACAAGGACCTACTGGTTTAGGAAAATATTTAATGAGATCACCGAGTGGTGAGATCATATTTGGTGGTGAAACAATGCGTTTTTGGGATTTACGTGCTCCATGGGTAGAACCTTTACGTGGTCCTAATGGTTTAGATATTAATAAAATTAGAAATGATATCCAACCTTGGCAAGAACGTCGAGCAGCAGAATATATGACTCATGCTCCATTAGGGTCTTTAAATTCTGTTGGTGGTGTAGCTACTGAGATAAATTCTGTAAACTATGTATCACCTAGATCTTGGTTAACGACATCTCACTTTTTCTTAGGTTTCTTCTTATTAGTAGGCCATTGGTGGCATTCTGGTCGTTCAAGAGCTGCAGCTGCAGGTTTTGAAAAAGGTATAAACCGACAAACAGAAGCTGTACTTTCAATGCGTCCAATTGATTAATTTAATTTTTATTTCTTTTAAAATTTATAACTAAAGTTGGGTATAGAAAACTTATTAATAAGTTTTCTATACCCAACTTTAGTTATAAATTTTAAAAGGTTTTAATTATTTCTATAATAATAAGAATGGGTAAAGTTTTTTAACAATAACTTTTACCTCATTTACAGAACTCTGTGATGTAAGTATCCCTTCGATTATTAAGTAATCTTGAGCTTTATAATAGTTTATAAAATCACTCTTATAATTACCCCAAATTAAAAGTGTCAATTTATTAATAGAATCTTTTTGTCGAGGAGCGGGAAATTTTACCTTTATTTCCATAGATTGATATTCCTTACAAATTAAATGGATTGGCTTTTCAATAATTTTTACAACAAAAATAGCATGGTTCATATTTTTTAAATGATAGAAGTTTGGGTTTTTTTTATTTGACCAGCATTTAATTTTTCTAAAAGAGTAAGCATCATTTCAAAGTATTCTCGGAAATAAAAATCTAATTCTAATACTTCTTTTTTATTAATATCTAATAAATCATATGTATCTTGGATTGAAGATGTAAAACTTTGGGTATTATTTATTACTTCAATAAATGCTAAACGGTCACTAATTTTAAGGCTCCACTCAAAAAACCCTGTTATTTGTCTAAAAACTTTTAAAAGAAATACAGGAACTGTTTGAGTTTTTGCCTTTTGCCCAGATAATTTTTCACAAAGTTCAATAATTTCCTCTGATTTCCAAGCTTGGGAGCTTCCAGTAGCGAATATTTTATTTTCTGTTTCTTTAATGGATAAACTTTTTATACAAAAGAACGCGGCATCTTGAGTATCTATATAAGCAATTGTTGGTGATTCCAATGTAACTAAAATAGATTTTTGCTCTAAAATAGGTATTGCGTATTGATAGATAAGTCCTTGGAAAAAGCCAGCATATTTAAAAATAGTAAATGGTATGGTTGAACTTTTTATAAACTTTTCTATCCTATACTTCATTTGCATTAAAGTTATATAAGGATACTTCTCGGAATTTAAAATTGATAGGAATATAAAACGTTTTAATTGAACATATTTTGATAATTCAATTACGATTAATTTACCATACCAATCTACATGTATTAATTCAGTATTATCTTCAGGTTTTGTTGTCGAGGCATCAATTATAGCTGTGACACCTTGAAAGGAAAGTGGTAACGTTTCTGGGATTGTTAAGTCACCATAAACTAATTCAGCTCCCCATTCTTTCAAAAAATTCGCGGCTCTTTTATTACGAACAATACAACGAACTTGAAAACCATTCTCTAAAGCTTTCCTAACAATTTGTCGACCTAAGGTTCCGGTTCCTCCAAGAATAAGTAGGGTCATAAATAAATTATTTTTTTGTAAATTTTTAAGACTTGTGTCAGATATCATATCAGATAGAGTTATAGTATAATACTATATAATCATTTATCGAATTCAATAGGAATATCAAATTTTATTATACATTATAAACTATATGCTCTAGTAAAACAAATTAGTTTTAATTTATACTCCATGAAACGTTTGATATTTTCCTGATCTTGATTTCACAATAGAATTTTTATTAAGAAGAGTGTCAATAAAATAAATAAATAAATAAAAGGGCTAAGAAATGGTTTTTTGGGATAATTTATTACGTTACCCAAGATTTTTTATATCGTCAATGCTGGGATTAGTTTTAATCTTATTAACACCTATTCTTGAACAGTTGAAAAAGTTTAATGATAAAAAGATAATTTTTTTTTTTGTTATAAGTATCTTAATTACTTTATTTTGCATTTTAAAAGGAATGTTGAGTATGGAGTAAATTAATTTATTACACTTACTTTATTATTATATTTAAAAATAATTAATTTATGACAACCCAACAATTTTTTAACTTAATGCCCTACTATGGGGAAAACCCTGAACCAGAACTAAAATCAAAAGAAATAGAACCAATAGAAAAGGTAGAACAACAAATATATTATTTTTCAAAAAGCCCTTTTCGCAATACCCAAATGAAATATTCTAAAAAAGATTATTTCAAAAGGCGTAGTTCACGACGTGGAGAAGTAGATCGCAACCAAAGATTTAAGTTATCTAAACTTGAGATACAACAGACACCTGAAAAAAGCTATTCTAATCAAAATTTCAGTGTTGTCGAAGTACCAAATACTAAAAAAGTTGACCTTTTTAAAAATATCCAAGAAATTGAAAAGAAAAGTTTATATACTCACACTGGGGCATTTGCTCTTTTTGATACGTTAGTCCGTAGTGAAATCCATTCAGTTTTTGGATACCCTGGAGGAGCAATATTACCTATCTATGATGAATTATTTTTTTGGGAAGACAAGAAATTTATTAAACATTATCTTGTAAGGCATGAACAAGCAGCAACACATGCCGCAGATGGTTTTAGCAGATCTAGTGGGCAAGTTGGTGTTTGCTTTGCAACATCAGGTCCAGGTGCAACCAATCTAGTTACTGGTATTGCAACCGCTTACTTAGACTCAATCCCAATGATAGTTTTGACTGGGCAAGTAGGAACCCAATTTCTTGGAACTGACGCTTTTCAAGAAATTGATATTTATGGAATAACCTTATCTTTAGTTAAACATTCTTATGTCGTTTTAGAATCCAGGTTTATGTCTCAAGTTCTTGCAGAAGCAATATATGTTTCTCAAAATGGCAGACCTGGTCCAGTTTTAATTGATATACCAAAAAATGTAGGTTTAGAAAAAATTAAAAGGTTTATTCCATGCTATCCAACAACTGTACATAAGGTCTTAGGTTGGCGATATAAATTTAAGAATCAAACTGACAAAATAAGAATGGCCTTACAAAGACTTTCAGAATCTTCAAGGCCCTTATTATACATTGGCGGTGGGGTAGTAAGTTCCCAAGCAGGTCGTCAATTAGCTCGATTTGCTTATCGCTACCAAATCCCTGTAACAACAACCTTAACAGGAAAAGGAGCATTCAATGAAAATAATCGATTATCTTTAGGTATGCTAGGTATGCACGGTACTGTATATGCGAATTTTTCGGTAGCAAATTGTGATCTATTAATTGCCGTTGGTGCGAGATTCGATGATAGAGTTACTGGAAAATTACAAGATTTTGCTTGCAAAGCTTTTATTATTCATATCGATGTTGATGAGGCAGAAATTGGTAAAAATAAAAATGTTGGTATTGGTATTGTGGGTGATATTAAAAAAATCTTAACAAAGTTTTTACTATTGATGGATCGCCCAGAACATAGATGGTTGAAGAAACCTCTTCGTAAAGAATTTAAAAAATGGTATAAAAAAACTATAGAATGGAAGCAGGAATTTCCATTACTACCAATTCCTGGAGATTATTCATTATTACCTAAAACCGTTGATGATGTTTTATTACCCCAAACTGTTATTAAAACATTAACAGATATTAGACCTTATGCAATCATTACTACAGATGTTGGACAACATCAAATGTGGGCTGCACAATATACAAAATGTAAACGACGTAAGTGGCTTTCTAGTGCAGGTTTAGGTACCATGGGATTTGGCTTACCTGCTGCCATTGGTGCAGCTGTAGCTTATCCAAAAGAAGATATTATTTGTATTACCGGTGACTCTAGTTTTCAAATGAATTTACAAGAATTAGGAACAATTTCTAAATATAAATTAAGGATTAAAATTATCATTATTAATAATCATTGGCAAGGAATGGTACGTCAATGGCAAGAGACATTTTATGAAAGTAGATATTCTCACTCTAATATGGTAGAGGGAGCACCAAAATTCGATGTACTTGCAAATGCTTATGGTATTAAAAGTATGTATACTGAACGACAATCAGAAATATGGCCCACATTACGGGATACTTTGGAGGGACCGGAACCTGTCCTACTTGAATGTAATGTTTTAGAGGATGAAAATTGTTACCCTATGGTTGAACCTTCAAAATCAAATAGTGAGATGGCTTTATCAAGAAAACTTTCTACAACAATAGAAGGTTTAGTTATTGATAAAGAAGAAGAAGAAGCAAAAAAACTAAACTAGGGCTAGTAGCAATCATAGAAGAAAAAAGAGAGGATATACCTCTCTTTAAAGTTAAAAGATAAATACTTATTTTTAAGCTAGTCTTGAATAATATTCAATAACCAACATATCATTGATTTTAAACCTAAGATCTTTCCGTTTTACTAAATTTAGAATTTTACCTGTTAATAATTTTTGGTCGAATTCTAAATGACTATTTAAAATATTATCATTTGAAGTTGAGTTTTCTCCTTGATTTAAATTGGATTTAAGTAAGGCCATTATTTTAGGCTTTACAGAAAAACTAATAGAATCGTTTGGTCGACATTGAAAACTAGGTATATTAACCCTTTTTTTATTTACTAGTACATGTCCATGGTTAACAATTTGTCTTGCAGCAGGAATTGTTGGTGCTAATCCTAAACGAAAAATAATATTATCTAATCGCATTTCTAAAAGTTGCATTAATAAAAAACCGGTTAGACCCTTTCTTCTTCTTGCTTCCTTAACATATCTTAATAATTGCGACTCAGTTATTCCATAGTTATAACGTAATTTTTGTTTTTCATTCAATCTTATTTTATAAGCTGATGCTTTTGGTGTTTTTTGTTCAGTTGCCTCTTTTCCTTGTGTACCTTGCTTTTTTAATACTACTTTTCTAGTTAAACCTGGTAAGTCACCAAATCTTTTAATGATTTTCAAACGCGGACCTCTATAACGTACCATTTTAATTATATTGATGTTTTTAAATTTAAATCAATTTACTAATAAACTTAAAAGAGTTAAAAATTGTTTCTTATATTATGAAATAGTAAAGTAATGTATTATATTCATATAGGGCTTGTAGCTCAGTGGACTAGAGCGCGTGGCTACGAACCACGGTGTCGGGGGTTCGAATCCCTCCTAGCTCAGAGAATATTATGAATTAAATTTATGGATCCTTTTTGGGGTATAGCCAAGTGGTAAGGCAGTGGACTTTGACTCCGCCATTCGTAGGTTCGAATCCTCCTACCCCAGTTCTTTTATAAGTGAATTAAATTAAATTAAAACCTTTTAATGTTTCAATATAAATTAAAATTTGGGAAGAAATAACCTCATTGTACTTTGTTTCAATAATATTAAAAAAAAACCGCTTTTGAAGCTGTTGTACTAAGTTTTTTTTAAAAGTTTTTGCAGTAACTCTTTGTTTACTTTTATTTAGAGTGTGTAATAAATTATCTTTTGTTTTGTCAAAAGTTGTTTCATTTTGTAGTTGTATATTTAATTGTTTGGTCGAAAATATATTACAAGAAATAAAAACTAATATAATGTCTATATGAGAATCTTTAAGGCTTTTCTCTTTAGTAAATGTAAGCTTTTTCTTAGTGTATTCTATGGTATCTATTAAAAATTCGAAAAAAATGGGATCAAAATCTTTAATTAAAAAAAGAATTTGTAATGTTTTTCTATTTTTATTTAGCATTTACTAAAACCTTATATAAAATTTTAAAAATGGTTAATAGGATTTAATAAAAATTTTATTAAATTCTATTAACCATTTTTGTGACTAAAATTTAGCTAAAAGTTCAAACTTTAGTTTTGAGCTATCTCTTATTAACTTTGTTATACTTTCGACTTCGTTAACATTTAATAACCAATAATTTATAATTTCAGTATAGGCATTTAATATATCAATTGAATCATCTTTTGACATCCAAGGCTTATAAGATAATTCTTCTTTTAATAATTGCCAACCATTCTCCCTAGGCCAAAAAAAAAATGTAGTAATAGGTAACGTACGATTATTTTGGAGTCTTTTATCCACAGCTAATCCTAAATAATTTTTGCTCCAAATAATCTTAAATACATAGACATTCTTATTTAACATTAATAAATTACCTATATTTTATTTTATTTTAAAATCCAGAAGACTTTCTTAATAGGTTTTTCACAACTTCTGTAGGTTGAACACCATTAGCTAATCGAAGAATTGTTCGCTCACGGTTAATATGAAAAGTTTTATCCATTGGATTATAAAACCCTAATTCTTCTAATACTTTTCCATCTCTTTTTGTTCTAACATCCATTACTACAATTCTATAAAAAGGTTGTTTTTTACGACCACCGCGTTTAAATCTTATTTTTAACATTTCTAATATAAGTTTTATTATAATATATCTAATTTCCCTTCCTAAAAAATAGGAGGTTCTGTAAAAGTAATAGACTCTAATGTTCGTATTATCCATTCAAGGAAAATAAATGCACACATAGAAGACATATCCATACCTAGTACAGTAGGTACTATGTCATCAAATTCTTTTAAGAAAAAATCTGTAGCATGTAATAATGAATACATTGGGTGAATATAAGGATTAATATTTGGGAACCATTGTATTGATAAGCGTAAAGTTAAAATCCAATAATACTGTCTTAGTCCTGCTACCATAGCTGTCACCAAAAGATTTAACATTTCTGCTCTTGTATAATCATTTGGGTTAAGTGACGGCCATTCGAATGATGCTACTACCATTAACATTAAGGTGTCTGTCATAACATTTATATTAATTTATTTTTATTATTTAATAAGAACTTAAGGAAAAAACCTAAAAACTATTTAATAATCTTGCCTATATTAATTATAGATTCAATATATAAACCGTGTCAATTTTTAATACTCTGCGAAAAGCTTTTTTTGAGGAGTTGTTTTCCTAAATTATAAGAAACGTGTTATTATAATTATCATAATTTTAATGGCAATTTTTTATATAATCCCGATATTACTTTCTTATGAACAATAATTATAAAAAATCTAATGATTACGAATCTAGATGGGGGTTTTACTTAGTCAGTGAAGTTTTAAATGGTCGTGTAGCAATGGTTGCTTTAGTAATAATAATATTACTTGAGGTTTTCACGAAACGAACATTATTAAGTATATTATCAACCTTAATTAGTTAAGAACC